GTAGTATCCAGAATGTCAATTAAGATATTTATAGATTAACTATAGAGAACTTAATTTTATTTGTAGAATTTTTCTTGGCCTTTTGAAATTGCCTTTCTAAAGATGAAACGATTGTAATACCATCGAGTATATATTGTCAAGTAATATAGTCAATTTTATTTTATCAAATAAATTTGTCTTAATTAAAGTAGATATTTATACATTTAGATAGCAAGATTTATTAAGAATAAGATAAATAGGTAATATAGATAGAAACAATATTATTTATATCTATATAGATAAAACTTATAAACTAATAAGTTAAATAGAATAGTTTAAAAAATGCTAATAAACAATTAAAATAACAAAAAAAACTCTAAGAGTAGGTAAAGATTAAATTGGATAACCAAAAAGAGAAAATATTAATAGTTGATGACGAAATTAGTATAAGAAGAATACTAGAAACAAGACTATCTATGATCGGTTATGAAGTTATTAGTGCATCTGATGGCGAAGAAGCATTGAATATCTTCCGACAAGAATATCCTAGCTTAGTTGTACTTGATGTTATGATGCCGAAATTAGATGGTTATGGAGTATGTCAAGAGCTAAGGAAAGAGTCAGATGTACCAATAATTATACTAACAGCTCTTGGAGATGTATCTGATAGAATTACAGGATTAGAACTAGGTGCAGATGACTACATGGTAAAACCTTTTTCACCAAAAGAGCTAGAAGCACGAATCAGATCTGTTTTAAGAAGAATAGATAAGATAACTATTAATTCATCAATACCAAGTTCTGGTATAATTAATGTAGGATTTTTAAAAATTGATACTAATAAAAGACAAGTTTATAAAAATAATGAAAGAGTTAGATTAACTGGTATGGAGTTTAGTCTACTAGAGCTTTTAATTAGTAAAGCAGGAGAACCTTTCTCTAGATCATCAATATTACAAGAAGTTTGGGGCTATACACCAGAAAGACATGTAGACACGAGGGTTGTTGATGTACATATTTCTAGGTTGCGAGCTAAACTAGAGGATGATCCAAGTAATCCAGACCTTATTTTAACAGCTCGAGGTACAGGATATTTATTTCAAAAAATTATAGTGAAAGAACAAATTAACTAATAAATCAAGATCTACGAAAAAATATTATTTTGACAAACTTAGTATATTAACTTAAAAATCAATGATGCACAAAAAATAGATTTTATGAGTTATAACTTAGAGAACTACAAAAAGACTTAAAATATACAATATTATTTAAAGCTTATTAACCTTATAATACTATTAAAATGAAAAGAAAAGTAAGCTAGACTCAGAAGTAAAAAGTTTATATTATTTATGAATACATATAAAGCTTAAAATATACTAAAACATTTACTTAAATAATTTGCGTTGGAGAAATTAAATATGACTGTCGCAATTGGACAAGAAAAAAGCCGCGGAAGATTTGACTTAATTGATGATTGGGTAAAAAGAGATAGATTTGTATTTGTAGGTTGGTCTGGACTTTTACTTTTTCCATGTTCATACTTAGCACTAGGTGGTTGGTTAACAGGAACAACATTTGTAACTTCTTGGTATACACATGGCTTAGCAAGCTCTTACCTAGAGGGATGTAACTTTTTGACTGCAGCTGTATCAACACCAGCTAATAGCATGGGACACTCATTACTTCTTCTATGGGGACCAGAAGCACAGGGAGATTTTACAAGATGGTGTCAAATTGGTGGACTATGGGCTTTTATCGCATTACATGGCTCTTTTGGGTTAATAGGATTTTGCCTAAGACAATTTGAAATAGCAAGACTAGTAGGTATTAGACCATATAACGCAATAGCGTTCTCAGGACCAATAGCAGTATTTGTATCAGTATTTTTAATGTACCCATTAGGACAAGCAAGCTGGTTCTTCGCACCAAGTTTTGGCGTTGCAGCAATATTCCGCTTTTTACTTTTTCTACAAGGGTTCCATAACTGGACTTTAAATCCATTTCACATGATGGGTGTAGCAGGAATACTAGGAGGTGCACTACTATGCGCAATTCATGGAGCGACTGTACAAAATACACTATTTGAAGACGGAGATGCTGCTGATACATTCAGAGCATTTACACCAACACAGTCAGAAGAAACTTATTCTATGGTAACAGCTAATCGTTTCTGGTCACAGATATTTGGTGTTGCTTTCTCAAATAAAAGATGGCTACACTTTTTTATGCTATTTGTACCAGTAACAGGTATGTGGACTAGTGCTTTTGGAATTGTTGGACTAGCATTAAATTTAAGAGCATACGACTTTGTATCTCAAGAATTAAGAGCAGCAGAAGATCCAGAATTTGAAACATTCTATACAAAAAATATTTTACTAAATGAGGGTATTCGTGCATGGATGGCAGCACAAGACCAGCCTCATGAAAACTTTATATTCCCAGAGGAGGTTTTACCACGTGGAAACGCCCTTTAATAACAGTAACGTAGTCGGAGGCAGAGATCTAGAATCAACAGGATTTGCATGGTGGTCAGGAAATGCAAGATTAATAAATGTTTCAGGTAAACTATTAGGAGCTCATGTAGCGCATGCAGGAATTATGGTATTTTGGACAGGAGCAATGACATTATTTGAAGTTGCTCATTTTGTGCCAGAAAAACCATTGTATGAACAAGGGTTCATACTTATACCTCACTTAGCAACACTAGGATGGGGAGTAGGTCCAAGTGGGGAAATCATAAACACATATCCATACTTTATTACTGGAGTTCTACATCTTATCTCATCTGCTGTACTTGGATTTGGTGGACTATATCATTCTTTAATAGGGCCTGACACATTAGAAGAATCATTTCCTTTTTTTGGTTACGATTGGCGAGATAAAAATAAAATGACAACTATACTAGGAATACATCTAATATTGCTAGGTATAGGATCATTTTTATTAGTAGTTAAAGCTCTATTCTTTGGTGGTGTATATGACACTTGGGCACCTGGAGGTGGTGACGTAAGAATAATTAGTAATCCTACATTAAATCCGTCAGTTATTTTCGGATATATACTAAAATCACCATTCGGTGGCGATGGCTGGATTGTTAGTGTAGACAATATGGAAGATCTTATAGGTGGACATGTATGGATGGGCGTAATATGTATTGCTGGTGGAATATGGCACATTTTAACAAAACCATTTGCATGGGCTAGAAGAGCATTTGTATGGTCTGGGGAAGCTTACCTATCATACAGTTTAGGAGCTTTATCAATCATGGGACTAACTGCATCAAACTATGTATGGTATAACAATACAGCATACCCAAGTGAATTTTATGGACCGACTGGACCAGAGGCTTCACAAGCTCAAGCATTTACTTTTTTAGTCAGAGACCAACGCTTAGGTGCAAATGTGGCATCAGCACAAGGACCAACTGGTTTAGGTAAATACTTAATGAGATCTCCAAGTGGTGAGATTATATTTGGTGGAGAAACAATGAGATTCTGGGATCTAAGAGCTCCATGGGTTGAACCTTTAAGAGGTCCAAACGGCTTAGATCTTAATAAGATCAAGAACGATATACAACCTTGGCAAGAAAGAAGAGCTGCAGAATATATGACTCATGCTCCATTAGGTTCTTTAAATTCCGTAGGTGGTGTTGCAACAGAAATTAACTCAGTAAATTACGTATCTCCAAGAAGCTGGTTAACAACTTCTCACTTTTTCTTAGGGTTCTTCTTATTCATCGGTCACTTATGGCATGCTGGTAGAGCAAGAGCTGCTGCTGCGGGATTTGAGAAAGGTATTAACAGAGAAAATGAAGCTGTACTATCTATGAGACCATTAGATTAATTACTGTAACAAATTATAATAATAAAAATTAAATACAAAAAAAGTATTCTTTATAATTAAAGAATACTTTTTTTGTTTACAAAATTAACAAATCTTTCTAATATACTTGAATAAGAATTCAAAATAAAATAAGTCAACAGAATGTAAATTTTTAATTACAATTGCTATAGTAGTATTTATTAAGAAAAGCTCATCATATTTGTAAGCTCAATTAAACAATGCAATTAAATATATATAAAATTTCTCATCCGATTATTCAACTAATATTAAATGATATCAAGAATCATAATAAAAAAAATGAAAAAAACTACTATTACAAATATATTGGTTTTTTGATTATATATGAAATGCTTAGAAAGTATATTCAAACAAAACATATTTATATAAAATTAATTGACAATGTAAAAAGTGTAACTGTACACAACTGTAGAAAAAGATATTTAATTCTTACAGACATATCTAAAACATATGATATGATAGCAGATGTTAAAGTCATTTTACCCAATATAGAAGTAATCAATGTTAATTATAAAAATTTAGAAGAAATAGAATACTCAATAAAAAATTTGCAAATTACAGAACAAGAAACAAATATTTTTATAATAGATAAAATTACAATTAGCGAAAATATTATAAAACTAATTACGTACTTAAATCATAAGCACTATATATCAATAAGCAACATAACTATCGGATGTATTACTTGTTATCATGAAACTTTAAACCAAATTAGTAACCATTATCCCGAACTAAATATATATACAACAGACATTATAAAATAAATCGAATATTACTACTAAATATGACTATTATAACTCAATCAATGAATCTAATATTTACATCTGTAGCAAACTTTTCAGAAATATATTTAATACTAATTTTACTTAAGCTATCATTAGCATGGTTACCAACAGTTAATTGGTATAACGAACCATTTTGCTCACTAAATAGATTAACTGATCCATACTTAAAACTATTTAGAGGTACAATACCAATGATATTTGGTATGGATATGTCTCCAATGCTAGGCATTATTTTCTTACAATGTTTAACAGTCATTTTTAACAACGTAAGGATTGAGTCAATAACGTAATTTATTAATATAAATAAATATATGATACAATGTTTCAGAATAATATAGAATAAGAAAAAATTACTAAAAAAATGTTAAAAATCAGGCTAAAAAGATTAGGTCGAAAGAAAAAACCATTTTATCGGATTATAGCAATAGATAGTAGAAATAAAAGAGATGGGAGATCAATAGAAGAATTAGGATTTTATGACCCAATAAGTAAAAATAAAAAAATAAACTTTGTTGAAATTCAAAATAAAATAAAACATGGTGCACAAATTACAGATACTGTAAAAGCACTAATAGAAAACAAATCATGTTGATAAATAAGGAGTTAACTTTGCAAAAATTCACATTTCGAATTCTATGGCTAGACAATAACGTTGCAATAGCTATTGATCACTTAGTAGGTAAAAATATTAGCCCACTAACATCTTACTTTTTTTGGCCTAGGAATGATGCGTGGGAACAATTAAAAACAGAACTAGATTCTAAACCTTGGATATCTGAAAATGATAAAATAAACCTGTTAAATAAAGCTACTGAAATCATTAATTTTTGGCAAGAAAAAAGAAAACATAAATCCTTAAACGAGGCTCAAACAAAGTTTCCAGAATTTATATTTGCAGGTACCAATTGATATAATATAAATAAATAAAAACTAACCAAATAGATTTATACAGATAAATTAAGTAATGATTAATAAAAAACAAGTTTTGTTAACAAGAATAGACTTATTAGGTATAAGTCTTGAAGCACTTATTTATGACTATAAAACAAGTAAAACACTAAAAAAATTTATATCAGTAAATCAATGTTTCAAAATACAAGAAAATAACAAAATATATAATTTTATAGAGCTACTAAAATATATAAAACAATTAAAAATCATTACAAACAAATATTCATTAAATAAAATCGCAATAAAATTACTCAAAGAATATAAAGAAGATCAAACTCCATCAGCAACTAATCAATATAATAATAGATTTTGTAGCATATATACTCAACATGATAAAAAACACTATTACAAAAATAAAAAACTATTAAGTCATAGTTATCAAATTAATATTAAAGAAATATCCATTCTAAACTTATATATTATCACTAAACTAACAAAAGCAGAGGGAATATTTGTACTGATAAAGTATCTTTACAAATAAAATATAATATAATTACCTAATTTACATCCACTATAATACATTCTGTAGTAAGTATCATAGATGCAATAGAAGCTGCATTTTGTAAAGCAGAACGTGTAACCTTAGCAGGATCAACTATTCCAGCATCATACATATCAACTAATGAACTAGAATTAACATTATATCCTAACGGAAAATTACTTTCTTTAACTTTTTCTACAACAATTGGACCATTAATACCTGCATTCTCTGCTATCCTACTAAGAGGTAACATCAAAGCTTTTACAACAATTAAAGCACCAATTAGCTGTTCACCAAATAAATTCTTTTTAGACCATTTTTCCAACTCTTTTGATAAATGTACATAAGTTGAGCCTCCACCAGGTAATATACCTTCCTCTATAGCAGCCTTAGTAGCATTAATAGCATCTTCCAAACGTAATTTTCTATCTTTCATTTCTGTTTCTGTTGCTGCACCAACTTTAATAACAGCTACACCACTAGAAAGTTTAGCTAATCTCTCCTGCAATTTTTCTTTCTCATAACTATTTATACTAACCTGAATTTGCTTACGAATTTGATTACAACGACTATTTACTAAATCTTGATTAGAATCAGAGATAATAGTAGTACTATCTTTTGAAACTTGAACTTTATTAGCAAAGCCAAGATCAGAGATAGATATTTTATCAAAAGTTAAACCAGTATCATCTGATATAATTCTTGAAGATGTCAAAATAGCTATATCTTCTAAAATAGCTTTTCTTCTATCTCCAAAACCAGGGGCACGAACAGCAACAACATTTACAATACCTCTTAACTTATTAACAACTATTGTAGCTAATGCTTCTTTTTCAATATCTTCTGCAATAATAAAAAGTGATTTACCAGTTTTAGCAACTTGTTCTAAGATAGGTAATAACTCTTGTTGTATTAATGTAATTTTTTTATCAGTTAATAAAACATATGTATTTTCCTGTAGAACTTCCATTCTTGAAGGATCAGTTACAAAATATGGGGAAATAAATCCTTTGTCAAACTTCATGCCTTCTTTAATATCCAATGTCGTTTCAGTAGATTGTCCTTCTTCAAGAGAAATAATACCTTCTTGACCAACTTGCTGAATAGCTTCTGTAATCATTTTGCCAGTTGCTATATCATTACCTGCAGAAATAGCAGCAACTTGCATAATATCACGTGAACTATTTATAGGTCGAGAGTATTGACTAATTTTAGTTGTCGCAAACTTAACAGCCTTCTCAATACCTTTTTTTAAAATAATAGGATTAGATCCAGCAGCAACATTTTTTAAACCTTCCTTAACAATAGCATAAGCTAAAACTGTCGCTGTAGTAGTTCCATCTCCTGCAACATCGTTTGTTTTTGAAGCTGCTTGTCTGATAAGAGCAACACCTGTATTTTCAATTGAGTTTTGCAACTCTATTTCTTTTGCAATTGTTACACCATCATTAATAATTTGAGGTGATCCATACTTTTTCTCTAAAACTACATTTCTACCTTTAGGACCTAAAGTAATTGAAACTGCTTCTGACAAAATATCCATTCCTTTTTCTAAGGCCTTACGTGCGTGATCATGATAAAGTATAGCTTTACTCATATTTTTCCCTTTAAATAATTACAATAAGTACTATAGAATATAAATGTATATAAAAAATATCAAGAATAAATTAAATAAAATTTCAATTATCTAAACACCATGATATGCTGTTGTTGTAGTGGGCTTGTAGCTCAGCGGATTAGAGCACGTGGCTACGAACCACGGTGTCGGGGGTTCGAGTCCCTCCTTGCCCGATATAAACAGTAAAATAAAATTTAAGCAATAAAAAACTTAGTGAGATGCAACCATTACGAGGAACAAAGGATATACTACCTAATGAAAGTAAAATATGGCAACACATACGTACAGAAGCAACAGATATTTTAGAACAAAATAACTATCAAGAAATTCAAACACCTATTATAGAAAATACAGAACTATTCAAAAGAAGTATAGGAAACTTTACAGATATAGTAAATAAGGAAATGTATAGTTTCTTTGACCAAAGTAATAGAAATATAACACTAAGACCAGAAGGTACAGCAGGTATAGCAAGAGCTGTAATTAGTAATAAGCTTTATCTTGATAAGAATATAAACCGACTATGGTATATGGGACCAATGTTTAGGTACGAAAGACCACAAAAAGGAAGACAGAGACAATTTCACCAAATTGGTATAGAGTGTATAGGTAGTAATAGTCCTATATGCGATACAGAAGTTATTAAAATAGCGAATGAATTACTAACAAAATTTGGTTTTAAAAATAATTATACATTAGAACTAAACTGCATAGGAAACTTACAGGAAAGAGAAAATTATAAATTAAGTTTAACTGAATACCTTAAGAAATACCAGCAGGACCTTGACAAAGATTCACAAGATAGAATATACACAAATCCGCTAAGAATTTTAGATAGTAAAAATAATAAAACACAAGAAATAATTCAATACGGACCTATACTGATAGATTATTTAAATCAAGAATCAATTAATCATTTTAATGAAGTCTGTAAGAACCTGAATTACCTAAACATAGATTTCAAAATCAATAATTACCTAGTTAGAGGATTAGATTACTATAACTATACAGCATTTGAAATAAAAACAAACGAGAAGAATAATCAAAATACAGTGTGTGGAGGAGGAAGGTATGATAATTTAATACAACAATTAGGCGGACCTTATGTACCATCTGTCGGCTGCGGAATTGGCTTAGAAAGACTTATTATTTTAAAACAACAGAACTCAGTATTAAATAATATAAGTACAAATCCAATAATCTATATAGCGATAAGACATAGTATAAATCAAGATATAAGTCTGATATGGCAGATAACTAATACTCTTAAAGAATATAAAGTAAAATTTGAACTCGATTTAAGTAATTCTAACTTAAGTAAGCAGATTAAGAAAGCCAATAAAATACAAACAAAAATTTGCTTCATTTTAGGAGACAATGAAATAAACAATGATTATATTACAGTCAAATGGCTAACAACAAATACACAACAACAAATATACTTACACGAGTTATCAAACTATATAAAATATATTAAAAAACTTATAGTAACTTGACATATAGTAACCAAGTATTATAAAAATAAGATCATTACATTGGGGTGTAGCCAAGTGGTAAGGCAGCGGACTTTGACTCCGCCATTCGCAGGTTCGAATCCTCCTACCCCAGATTCCAAACTTACAAAGAATATAAATAAAATTATTACTTCAAATATTAAAGGAGACATCATGGCTGTAATACAATTTATAGACGGAATAGATGAAAGCATAATACCTAGCATTAAATTAACAAGATCACGTGATGGAAGTACAGGAACTGCAACTTTTAGATTTAATAATCCTGATATTATCAAACCAGAAATGCAAGACAAGGGAGATATAAAAGGTATGTATCTAAAAGATGAGGAAGGAAGTTTAGTTACAACAGATGTAAATGCAAAATTTATTAATGGAAAACCACATGGAATTGAATGTATATATATCATTAAAAATCCAAAAGAATGGGATAGGTTTATGAGATTTATGGAAAGATACGCAAATAATAACAACTTATCATTTACAAAAGCATAAAGATATCAATTCACAAAATCAAGTTCAAATAAAAATGAAATTTTCATGGAAACTAATTAATTACTTTATAAAACTAAATGAAAACGGTTTAATTAATTTAGAAAAACAACTAACATTGTCTGGTATAGAAACTGAAAGTATAGAAAACTTTCAAGAGGATAACGACAAAGTTATTGACCTAAGCATAACATCTAACAGAAAAGACATATCATCTACACTACATTTAGCAATAGAAATTACCACAATTGTTCAGAAAAACCTTAAAATAGATCCTATCAAATTACAGTATAAAAAGAAACATTGTAACCAAATAAATAACCATATTCACTATACAAGAGTTCATCCATTAGACATAAAATTCAAAATAACAACTCCAAACTGGTTACTAAAAGAACTGGAAAAGCTTGATATAAGAAAAGAAGATACGATAACAAATATACAAAATTATATAAGGTCAAAATGGGGTAAAACATTCGAGATAATAAACCCTAATAAAGATAGTAGAATTAAAAACATAAAACAAAAGATATACTACCATAATAGTGAGAAATTAATATTTTTAACTTTTTCAACCAAACATGAATTAAGCAATAATACTCCGAGAATATACAATTCTGAAATATTTTATGAAAACTTATATCTTGATAGTATGCAACTAATTAGCACAATAACTAAAATAACTATCGGTAAATACTATGAATTTTACACAGGATTTGAAAGTAATAATATAAAGATAAATGTAAAAAAGTCACGTATAGATCAATTATTAGGTAATACTAATGAAGAAAAATGCAAATTTATTAAAATAAATGAAGTAACAACAATCCTAGAACAATTACAGCTGCATTCAAAATACAATAGGAAAAATAAATACTTTAGTATAAATGTACCTAGTCACAGAACTAATGACTTAAAGAGAGAAATAGACATAATAGAAGAAATAGGAAGAATATATAGATTTCAAAACTTTTTTAATACAATAAAAACACAACAAGGAATTCAAAATTCATGCCGTGAATATACAAAATTAAATCACATAAGAAATGCTTTACGTAACTTAGGTCTTAATGAAGTAATAAACTGCTGTTTAACCACAAATCAACAAGATGAATTAGAAACTATAAAAATACATAACCCAATAAATAAAGAACAACCAGATTTAAGATTTAACATAGTAGATAATTTAATTAAAAACCATATAAATAACTTAAAATACGCAGAAAATAATATAGAAATATTTGAAATAGGTAAAATATTTCAGAAAAACTACTTAAATAAAAAGCAAACATATTTAGAAAAACAACACTTAGGAGGATTAATATACAACTCCAAATATACTAGAGATAGCTGGAGTGAAAAATCAAGTAGCATTACCTTTTTTCATGTAAAAGCTATCATAGAAATGTTTCTTGAAAAAATACATGCTAATACTAAATTATCATACATTACAGATTTAGCAAATCTTGACAGCTTAAAAGGTGTAAATTACACAATCAAAAACAGTCATAGGTTAGGAATATATGATAATGGATCTAATAACTTAATAGGAATATTAGGCGAATTAAAAACAAATTATGCACATACTAGTGAAAAAAAGCAGATAAATATATTTATCTTTGAAATAGATATTACAAAACTAATAGAAAGTATTCAGAAGAAAAAACACTTAAAATACCAATATAAAACATATTCTAAATATCCTAGCGTAATAAGAGATATATCAGTAAGAGTACAGCCATCAACAAACATAGAAACAATCAAGACAACTATATTAAATAATTCTAAATCATTTATAGAATCAGTTGAAATTTTTAATGAGTATACTAATGAAAATGAAGAACGCTTTGTTGGAATTAGAACTACTTATAGAGCACAAGATAAAACACTAAGTACACAAGAAATTAAATCATTAGAAAAAAATCTTCAAGAAATTACTAACCGTTTACAAAATTGATAGCAAAGAAATTAATAATATGAGCAAGACATAAGCCGGGTTCAGTTCTGTTTAAAAAAAATTTAACATATATTAAAATAGGGTAATTATTAATCTGAAGTAAAAAATATACTTTATGCAGTATAAATTAATTAACAAAAGTAAAAAGTAAGTAAAATTTATAAATATTTTAGCATACACAATTTGCTTATTACTTTGCACTAATACGGGGTTTACCTAGCAAATACTTTAAAAATATTTCTGGTACGCTCTTAACGAACCATTGCACCCTTACCTATGTAAAATAATAGGCGGTTTATTTCTGTGGTACTATCCTAATAGTTTCCTATATTGTATTTATACAACTATATCTTTATAAATAGAGCCCGGACTTTCCTCAAATTTGTAAAAAATTTGCAATTACCTTTGCTTGCCCATCATATAAAAATAGTATATATGGTATATATAAAAAATAAAAGTATTATGACATTATAAAAAACTAAAACATAAATGTATGCAAAAAAAAAATCGTAGTAGATTCAAAGAGATACTAAATAAGTACAACTATAAACTGAGTGATGGAGATATTGTTGCAGGTACAATAGTCTATCATGAGAAAGCAGGTTTCTTAGTAGATATAGGTACAAACACAAAAGGATATTTACCTCAAGAAGAAATTTCAATTGACCTTAAAAGACAAAAAAATCACTACTTAACATTAATTGACACAACTAGAGATTTTTTTTTAGTCACACAAAATATAAAAAAGAATCAATATATATTATCGATTAAAAGATTGGATTATATTAGAGCTTGGAAAAGAATAAAACAACTATATTTAGAAGATATTGTATTCAATTTACAAATTAAACATGTTAATAAAGGAGGAGTAATTATATACTTAGAAAGTATTCAAGGATTTATTCCCAATTCACACTTATTCCGACTAGATAATAAGGTGTATATAAAAAACATGCAAGTAAAATGTAAACTATTGACAGCAAATGAAAATGGAAATCAACTCATTTTAAGTAATAAAAGTGCAAATTTACTTATATCCAAACATAAATTAAAGTTAGGTGAACTAGTTTACGGCAAGTTAATAGCTATAAAGTCATATGGATTGTTTATAACAATAAATAAAGTAAAAGCACTATTACATATATCTGAAATAGGATACAAATATTTTAATACATTAAAGACTATAGTTAAAATTGGTTCATTAATAAAAGTGAAAGTTATTCATTTAAATATTAAACAAGGACTAGTCTCTTTATCCATCAAAAATGTTAAAAACTTATCTAACCACCGCCTACAATACTGATCAGTTCGATACAATCATTCTGATTAAAATAAAGTGTATTAAATTGAGTTTTATCAACAATACTATTATTGTATTCAACTACAATACTATTAACTTCAACATTAAAATAAATTAAAATGTCAAATAAAGACATAGATGAATCACAACTAAAAGGCTCACCATTTATAAAAATAGTCAAATAATTTTGCATAATGACAAACTGAAGTAGACTGATACAATAAAAAATACTATAATACTATTGTATAGTAAAAAATATAGAATATAATGGCGGATGTAGCCAAGAGGTTACGGCAATGGATTGTGACTCCATCACGCGCGGGTTCGACTCCCGTCATTCGCCCTTAAAAAATATTAAAAAATGAGTTAATCAGTTCTACCCTGTTGCGTGTATTAGTTTTTTTTAATAAGCGAGTTATATATTTTTCAACGTTTCTAGAACTTACACTTAAATGTATTGCAATCTCTTTATTCATATAGCCTTTCACTACTAAATCTAAAACACTTTTTTCACGAGATGTTAATGTTAAATCATTAGTCTCAATTTTATAATCAGAAACATTAGAATATCTACTCAAAGCATTTAATTGAGCATGAAATAACATGATATTATTAATTATCGCAACTAATTCCTCTGGATCAAAAGGTTTAGTTAAGTAGGCATGACATCCTAAATTATAACCTTTGATCCTATCAGCAGTCATCCCTTTAGCAGTCAAAAAAATAACAGGTAAATAAAATAGTGAACGGTCTAATTTTAGTAATTTAATAAAATCATATCCATTTAAACCCTGCATCATTACATCAGAAATTATTAAGTCTGGACAATCTTTTTTCACAATAGCCAGTGCAGTAGGGACATTATATACTGAATTTACAGAAAACTTAAAAGCAACTAAGTAAGAAGATAATAAATTACATAAATTATTATCATCGTCGACTAATAAAATTTTTTTCACATTAAATAAAAAATTAATACTAAATAAATATACTTAAACCATGCAATGGATGAAATTTTTATCAATTAATAAAAGTAAGTACTACATATATAAACTAAATAAACTTGATCATCTTGTCGTAACAAATAATAATCATGACCAAAATAAAATAATAATTATTTTATACGGTATTACCAGCATTGTAAAAACATTTTCTAATAAAGAAACAATACCAATAGCAATACTAAGTAAAAATAATATATTTATAAGCAAAACAAAAGATAATTCAACTTATTATAAGTTAATAGCTTTAGATTTAACATATATAATCACCTTTAATAGTAATATTGACAATAAAAACTTTAAAATACAAAAATTAAATACAATAGAATACTATATAAATACTCTAGAAAAATATGAAAACATGAATCAGATAATAGTTGAAAGACAATCAAAAACAAGAATATTTCAGTTAATTATACTAATCTGTTTACAGTTTGGTACAATTAAGAAAAATATGATAACTATACCATTTAAGCTATCACAGGAATATATTGCAATAATGACCGGTCTCAGTAGGAATACAGTAAATAAAGTAGTTAGTATACTATATAAAAAGGGTATTATTGGAACTGATAAAAAAACATTTAACATTATCAATATAATAAATACAAATTTAAAGTAAAATAAAAAAATCTAAGTGTTATAATACTGATAATCAATAAAGTAGCAAAATATACAGAAGTTTAAACGTAGTAGAAAACATATTGATGGATAATATAGTATGGGAAAAGTATACGACTGGTTTGAAGAAAGACTTGAAATTCAATCAATTGCAGATGACATTTCAAGTAAATATGTGCCTCCACATGTAAATATTTTTTATTGTATAGGAGGTATCGTATTTACATCATTTTTAATTCAAGTTGCAAGTGGTTTTGCGATGACTTTCTATTATCGACCAACAGTAGCAGAAGCATTTTCTTCTGTAGAATACATTATGACAGAAGTAAACTTTGGCTGGTTAATCAGATCAATTCATAGATGGTCAGCAAGCATGATGGTACTAATGCTAATTTTACATGTTTTTAGAGTTTATTTAACAGGCGGTTTTAAAAAACCACGAGAACTAACTTGGGTTACAGGAGTAATACTAGCTGTTTTAACAGTATCTTTTGGTGTAACAGGATACTCATTACCATGGGATCAAATAGGCTATTGGGCCGTAAAGATTGTAACTGGAGTACCAGAAGCAATACCTCTAGTAGGCAGTACAATAGTTGAACTACTAAGAGGAAGTGTAAGTGTAGGACAAAGTACTTTAACTAGATTTTATAGTTTACATACATTTGTACTACCACTTTTAACAGCAGTATTTATGCTTATGCATTTTTTAATGATACGTAAACAAGGTATATCAGGACCATTATAAAGTATAAAGAAATATAATATAACAAATTATGTCAATAATAAAAAAACCAGATCTAACAGATCCAAAATTACGAGCAAAACTAGCTAAAGGTATGGGGCATCACTATTATGGAGAACCTGCATGGCCTAATGACTTATTATATATGTTTCCAGTTGTAATATTGGGTACAATAGCATGTAATATAGGACTTGCCGTATTAGAACCAATGGGTATTGGAGAACCTGCTAATCCATTTGCTACTCCACTTGAAATACTACCAGAATGGTATTTCTTTCCAACATTTAACCTTTTAAGAGTAATACCAAACAAACTAATTGGTGTTTTATCAATGGCATCTGTACCAGCAGGCTTAATCACTGTACCTTTTATCGAGAATATAAATAAGTTTCAAAATCCTTTTAGAAGACCAATCGCTACTAGCATATTTCTATTTGGAACAATAGTAACAATATGGTTAGGTATAGGCGCAACATTGCCTCTGTCGAAAGCTATAACACTAGGTCTATTCTAAAAATAGTAATAAATTAAATAGTGATACATGTAAAACATTTAGTATCGCTATTAAAATATTAGTTACTTTCTATTTAATAGATACTTTCGCACCAACTTCTTCTAACTTAGATTTAATATTTTCAGCATCTTCTTTAGAAGTACTTTCTTTAATAGGCTTAGGAGCCGATTCAACTAACTCTTTTGCCTCCTTTAAACCTAAAGAGGTAATAGAACGTACAACTTTAAGTATAGTAATTTTTTTAGGTCCAGGAACTTCTTCTAAAACAACATCAAATTCTGTTTTCTCTTCAACTTCATTAGAAGCTACACTTACAGAATCATTAGACATCATAACCATACCAGTATTGGCTACTGCAGAAGCATCAACACCAAACGTTTCTTCTATTTGCTTAACTAGCTCAGCAGCTTCTAACAATGTTAGAGATTTTAATTCTTCAATAATGTTATCAATTTTGTTACTCATACTAAATTGTAAAATAAATATAGCCAATATAAGTTACCCTATTTTTATATCTTTCAATAAATTCATATCAATAGGAATACCTGGTCCCATTGTACTAGATAAATATAAAGATTTCCAATACTTACCCTTAGAACCACTGGGCTTATTTTTATCGATAGACTCTTGCAAGGCTTTTAAATTAATAATTAAATCATTAATAGAAAAATTAAGCTTACCTATAGGTACATGAACTACACCACTACGATCTACCTTGTATTCTAACTTACCAGCTTTAAATTCACTTATTGCACTTTCAATATCATTAGTAACAGTACCAGACTTTGGAGAAGGCATTAAGCCTCTAGGTCCTAAAACACGACCTAACTTTGCAATAAGCAACATCATATCTGGAGCTGCAATTAGGCGATCAAAATCTAATAAACCTTTAGAAATTTGTTCGATTAAATCTTCTGAACCAACTATATCTGCACCTGCAGACAATGCTATATCAACTTTATCTGATTTAGTAATAACTGCAACCTTAACAACTTTACCAGAACCTTTAGGTAAAATTAATGTTGACCTCAGCTGTTGATCTGCATATTTAGGATCTAAACCAAGAGAAATATGTGCTTCTAATGTTTCAATAAAGTTTACAGAAGATAATTCTTGGAGCAAATTAAGTGCTTCATTAGGACTATAAAGTAAATCTTTATTTACTTTTTGTAAAATATTTAAAAAACGACGTGAATGTTTAACCATAAAACAAATGGATATCTCCTTAATATGAATAAAATACACTACTCAATCACAATACCCATACTACGTGCTGTACCAGCAATAATTGAAATAGCCTGATTAATGTCATTTGTATTTAAATCTGGTAACTTAGTAGATGCAATATCTTTTAACTGTAAATGTGAAATAGAACCCACTTTTTTAGAATTAGGAGTACCGGAGCCTTTTTCTACTCCCACAGCTTTAGCCAACAAAACAGATGCAGGTGGAGTTTTTAAAACAAAAGAAAAACTTCTATCTTCATAAATAGAAATTTCAACTGGAATAACTAAACCAATTTTGTCTGCTGTTTTAGCATTGTATTCTTTACAAAACATAACAATATTAGCTCCATGCTGACCTAAAGCAGGACCAACTGGAGGAGCTGGAGTCGCTTTACCAGCGGCTAATGCTAATTTAACAAACCCAACAACTTTTTTAGGCATAAAAATTTAAAATTTCATAAATAATATTTTTTATTCAAATATACAAGAATAAGCAAGAAAATAACAAATAACTTATACAACTTTATATGATTCAGAACATATTTGTCCAATGTTACATAAGATATATTCAAACACACGCCCTGAAGGACTTGAACCCTCGACATCAGGTTTTGGAAACCTGCGTTCTACCATCTGAACTAAAGGCGTAACTTAACTTGATACAGACTAACAATAACACAACAACAAAACAATTAAAAATATAATGCTTAATATAAATACAAATAGTTACAAAGATTTATCAAGAGAAGAAATAAAAATATTTTCAAAACAAATTATTTTAGAACAATTAGGAATTGAAGGACAGATTAGATTAAAAAACTCTAAAGTTTTAGTTATAGGTGCAGGTGGACTAGGTTGTCCAGTAATGATGTACTTAGCAGTATCTGGCGTAGGTAATATTGGAATAATAGATAATGATAACATACAACTATCAAACTTAAATAGACAAATTTTGTACAGCATAAAAGATATAAATAAAATAAAGGTTAATACTGCAAAAGAAAAATTAAAAATAATAAATTCAAGCTGTAATATAATCAGACATACATATGAACTAACTAAAAAAAATAGCTTAGAAGTGATTTCGTACTATGACATAATAATAGATACCACGGATAACTTCAATACAAGGTACTTGATAGATGAAGCATGTTATAACTTACACAAAACATATATATACGGAGCTATCAATCAATTTGAAGGACAAATTGGCATTTTTAATTATAAAAATGGTATTAGGTACAAAGATTTATATACAAAAGAACTCAAGCTTATAAATAGAGACTGCAATCAAGACGGAATTATGGGAATTAGCACAAGCTATATTGGTAACTTACAAGCAATTGAAACAATAAAAGTAATTTTGGGGCTTAATAGACAATGTAAAAATTTTCTGATAATAGGGGAAATCATATCACTCAAGTTAACAAAGAAAAAAATTTCACCCTATAATCGACAGATGAACATATTGAAAAATTTCAAAAAAAATAAAGAACTAAACAAAACATTTACAAACACTGAAGAAGGTCAAATTATTATTGATCTCAGAGAAAACAATCAGTTTATAACAAATCATATAAGTAAGTCCATTAACATTCCTATATATAAATTCAAGTTAAATAAAACAATAAAATTCATTAAAAATAATACTAAGGGTAAAATATTAAAAATATATTGCAATACAATAACTAGATCAAAAACGATATCTTCAATATTACAAAATTATGACATAAAACATATAATTATTGCGAACAATAGAAATAGGTAAGAAGTATTATTTAAACACATTTAAAAATCTGATAAAGTATAATGGGTTGCCAAAACAAAAAAATCAAAGAAAAATATAGAAAATGAAAAAAAAAATAAATGTAATTGTACTAAAAAGTAAATTAAATAGTATTACGAAAGGGTCTATTATAAACGTTTCACGTGGATATGCATTAAATTATTTAATCCCAAATAAACTTGCAGAGGTAGCAACACAAGGAAAAATTAAGCAGATAGAAATGTTTCAAACAATTAAAGATAAAAGAGAAAAAACAAAAAATATCAATGAATCTTTATGTGAAGCAAATCTTAAAAAAATTAATAGAATTTGCGTGTACAAGAAAAAAGGGGAAAAAAATTTAATTTTTGGTAGTGTAACAGAAAAAGATATAAGAAGCTGGATTGATAAGTATAGCAATTTAGACACAAAAAAAATTCAAATAAAAGTAAGTGAAACTAAACTAATCGGTCAAGGAAATGTAGAAATCACTATTACTTCAAAAAGACACATAATTATTCAACTATATTTAGTGCCTATTAATATATAAAAATTTGAGAAAATAAAGATTAGATAATACATGAACAAATTATATCAACATCAATTTCTTCCACAAAACTATGTAGCAGAAGAAACATTAATAGGCATATTACTAATATATCCTAACATTCTGAATACAATTAAAAACATCATAAAAATAGAATATTTTTTTCTAGAAAAGAATCAGCTAATATACCTCAACTTAATGCAAATAATACAACAAGAACATACCAATATTGTTGAAATTATTTATGAACTACAATATCGACAACTATTGAATAAGTTAGGTGGGCTACAAAAAATAATGAAAGCAATGAAACAGAGTCAAATCTTTATATGCTCTAATAAACTATATAACTATATAGAGGAATTAATAAACATATTAAAAAATAATTACTTAAAGAGACTAATAATACAATTTGGATATAATTTAATTAAAATAAGTCATCTAAATAATATAAGTAACAAATACTTATATACTAAAACCCTAACTTACATAAATAAAGTAGAAAACTTAATTATCAACACAAATAATAACGAAATAATTAATATAAAAGAACTAATATCTAAAAAACTATTAAATATAAAATACGATACAGGATACAATAATGAAAGAAAAAGATTAATAACATCTGGCTTAATAAAACTAGATAAAATTATTAATACATTACCTCAAAGCAGTCTTATAATAATAGCTGGGAGACCATCAATTGGTAAAACATCACTAGCAATTAACATAGCATACAATGCATTTTTTGATCAACAAATAAATCTAATTATATTTAGTCTTGAAATGAATAGTCAAGAAATATTTAATAAGTTAATTTGTATAGGTTCAAAAGCAAATATCAATAATCCGAAAGTCTTTAACGAAAAACAATGGAATCAAATTAGTAGGATATGCAATAGACTATTAAGGAATAATATCCATATCAGTGACCAAAGCAACATAGACATACATTCAATAGAAAATACAACAAAAAACATAAAAAAAAAACATCAAATAGATCTATTAATTATAGACTACTTACAATTAATAGAATTTTCAATAGATAAACACAAAAATTATAATAGAAGTCAAGAACTTGGATATATTACAAGAAGACTGAAGCTACTAGCACAATCTACCAAGTCCTCTATCATTGTTATATCACAACTAAATAGAAATATTGAAACACGAAACGAGAAAGAACCATTACTATCAGACCTAAAAGAGAGCGGATGTATTGCAGTAAATAATAATATTAGTATTTTTTCAAAAAATAAAAATGAAATTAATATTTCTAATATAAAGATACAAAACAAAAATATATTATCAGTTCAAGTTAGTAATAGAAAAAAAAAGATACTAATCAATAACAGAAAGTATTTAAACATTCTAGGTAATATAAATATATTCCAAGAATATATATTTAAGTATGTTATAAAACAAAGAATCTTTAAATTAACTTACAGTCATGAATACCTAAATTATAACAATTGGATAAAAGCAAACAAAATTTTACGATTAACAACAATTAATTCTACAAACTGTATAGAAGCGTATAAGTTATATATTAACCAAATTAACTTTATAAAGTATTTAAAATCATATGATATAAATCAAAATAGTCATTTTAACATAATATGCTCTAGCATAATACTCCATAACTCAATAGAACAAGACGCGGATATAGTAATGATTTTATACAAAAAAGAAGATATGAATAAACACAAAGAACTAAATGAAAAAACAATAATTGACTTAAAGATATCCAAAAATAGAAATGGCAAAACTGGTCAATGTACACTTGAATTCATACCTAAAGTAAGTATATTTAAGGATGCAAATATTACAATATAAAGTATTTAATAAATGAATAAAAAAATTTAAAAATGTAATTTTATTTATTTTTAAATAAAATTACATTTTCAATGTAGAAAACTAGAATAAATTATATTAAAATATACTACATACGCCGGGATAGCTCAGTTGGTAGAGCAGTGGACTGAAAATCCTCGTGTCACCAGTTCAAATCTGGTTCCTGGCATATAATAATAAAATATACTAATACAATAGTTATACTTTTAATTTATCTCCTAAAAGAACTTGAACTGAACCATCATCAGAAACATCAACTACTGCGCTATCACCAGCTTTGATTTTACCGGCAAGTACCTCCTCTGCTAAGCTATCTTCAAGTAAGCGCATTACAGCACGACGTAGAGGTCTTGCTCCATAACTAGGATTATATCCTTCATCAACTAACTTATTCTTAAATCTATCTGTAACACTCAAAATAATATCTTGTTGTTTAATCCTTTCGAAAACTTCATTTAACATTAAATCAGCAATTTCACGAACTTCATCTTTAGTTAGCTGTCTAAAAACAATTATTTCATCTAATCTATTTAAAAATTCAGGTCTAAAGTATTGTTTTAATTCTTCGTTAACTAGTGATCGAATACGATTATATTGAGACTCTACTTGAGACTCGCCTAACTCAAATCCTAAGCCACCACCACCTTTTTCTATAACTTTAGAACCTATATTAGAAGTCATAATTAATAAGGTATTTTTAAAATCAATAGTACGACCTTTAGCATCAGTTAATCTACCATCTTCCAAGATTTGTAATAGTAAATTAAAAATATCTGGATGTGCCTTTTCTATTTCATCAAATAAAATAACTGTATATGGCCTTTTTCGAACTGCTTCAGTTAAATAACCTCCTTCACTATAACCTACATATCCAGGAGGTGATCCAATTAACTTTGAAACAGTATGTCTTTCCATATACTCAGACATATCTAGTCTCACCATTGCCTCTTGTGCACCAAAGAAATATGATGCTAAAGCTTTAGTTAACTCAGTTTTCCCAACACCCGTAGGACCAGAAAATATAAAACTTGCAATTGGACGATTAGGATTTTTTAGACCAACTCTTGCTCTACGAATCGCCCTAGAAACAGCTACAACAGCTTCTTCTTGGCCAATAATTCGACTATGTAGAGTGTCTTCCATATGCATCAATTTTTCAGATTCACTTTTTGTTAACTTAGTTACTGGAATTCCTGTCCAGAAAGCCACTATTTCAGCAATATCTTCCTCAGTAACAATAGGGTCATTTAAAGTAAGATCCGGTTCTGAATTTTTACTTTGAGCTATTGCGGCTATTTGAGCTTTAATTTCCATTTCTCTAGTCCTATATTGCTCAGCTTTTTCATACTTTTGAGCTCTAATTGCTTCATCTTTAGTTTTTAGTACAGATCTTAATTCTTTATCTAATTCACGTGCAGCAGGAGGAAGCTGAGAATTTAAAAGACGGACTCTAGAGCCTGCTTCATCAATTAAATCAATTGCTTTATCTGGAAGAAAACGATCTGATATATATTGATTCGCATACTTCGCTGCAGCTGCTAAAGCATCATCAGACATTTTTAACTGATGATGTTTTTCATAACGATCTCTCAAACCAAATAAAATTTCAATCGTTTCTTCAACACTAGGTTCTCCAACTAAAACTGGTTGAAAACGACGTTCTAACGCAGCATCTTTTTCAATGTGCTTTCTATACTCTTCTAAAGTAGTGGCACCAATACACTGTAACTCTCCTCTTGCAAGAGCAGGTTTTAATAAATTGGCAGCATCAATAGCTCCTTCAGCAGCTCCTGCACCAATTAAAGTATGAACTTCATCTATAACTAAAACTATATTTGTTGCAGACTTAATTTCATCCATAATTCTTTTAAGTCTTTCTTCAAATTCACCACGATATTTTGTGCCAGCAACTAGCAATCCTACATCTAAAGTTATTACCAACTTATCTTCTAAAATAGATGGAATATCTCTATTAGCAATCCTTTGTGCTAAGCCTTCGGCGATTGCTGTTTTGCCTACTCCAGGTTCACCAATAAGTACAGGATTATTTTTAGTACGACGACCTAGAATTTGTATTACCCTTTCAATTTCTTTTTGTCTTCCTACAACTGGATCTAGTACACCTTCTATAGCTAGTTCTGTTAAATTGGAACCGAATTCTTCTAATGTGGGAGTTTTACTTCTTGACTGCATGTTATTACTACCATTTGAGTTCACATCAGCATTATCACCTAACATTTGAATTACTTCAGTTCTAATAGAAGAAACATTGACAGCTAAATTTTCTAATACTCTTGCTGCCACTCCTTCTCCTTCTCTAACTAAGCCCATTAGGAGATGTTCAGTACCAATATAATTATGACCTAATTGTCTAGCTTCTTCTAAAGAAAGTTCTAATACTCTTTTAGCTCTTGGGGTAAAAGGAATTTCTACAGCAACAAAACCAGAACCACGACCTATGATTTTTTCAACTTCAATTCTAGCATCTTTTAAGTTTACATTCATAGATTTTAAGACTTGTGCAGCGATACCAGTTCCCTCACCAATAAGTCCTAACAAGATTTGCTCTGTACCAACAAAATTATGTCCTAATCTTCTTGCTTCTTCTTGAGCTAACATAATTACTTTAATAGCCTTCTCAGTAAAGCGTTCAAACATACTTATATTAAGTAGAAAATATGAGTTTTATTACCTTTGATACTATAGAATTATATCATAATAAAATAAAAAATGAAAACCATATAAAACTAATATAGTAAAAGAGTTGACGAATGTCTTAATTTTCAAATAAAATGTATCTTAAATTATACTTAATTAAAAATATCTAATGATTATAAAAAAACGAAAAAATATTGACTTTATTAAACAAGTTGAAAAAGATTATTTAAAAAAAGATTTACCATTATTAGAAATAGGTGACAGCATCAGAATAAAAAAGCTAATACAAGAAGGAACAAAAGAAAGAATACAAATCTCAGATGGAGTAATTATATCAAAAAATAACTCAATGATTAATCAAACAATAACAGTTAGAAAAACATTACAAAATATAGGAGTAGAAAGAGTTTATTTAATTAATTCACCAAAAATCATTAATATCGAAATAATGAAAAAAGCAAAAGTTAGAAGAGCTAAACTATATTACCTACGTACGAGATCAGGTAAAGCTACTAGACTAAAACAAAAAATCAGTTAAAGATGAGGATACATAACTCAGATGGTTAGAGTATTACGTTGACATCGTAAAAGCCACTGGTTCAAATCCAGTTGTATCCAAGAAAAGATTATGAAAAAATAAATTGATTTTCACATAAAAATTGCATATAATGTTTTAGGTGAGTGCATATAAAAAAATTAATGAATATAAAAGGGTCGGTGCCCGAGTGGTTAATGGGGGCGGACTGTAAATCCGCTGGCTTAGCCTACGTTGGTTCAAATCCAACCCGGCCCAATAAATAAACTAATTAAGACTTCAAATTAGGTGACACATCTACATTTCTATCATTGATACTAAAATTATTTTGTTTTATTAAACCAATCATTTGTGAATTACTTTTACCAGGTGCAACCATAGGATAACAATTTTCCTCTGCTTTGACTTTACAATTTAAAAGGACAGGTCCGTCATAAGAGCAAAATAGGCTTAAAGTTTTTTGCAATTCTTTTCTTGACTCTATTTCTAAACCTAATATACCAAAAGATTGAGCAAGCTTAACCCAATTTGGCGAGCCTTTTTCCATATTGGAATGAGAGTATCTTTCCCCATAAAATGCTTGTTGCCACTGTCTTACCATACCCTGCCACTTATTATTAATAATTAAAATTTTAACTGGCAAATTATAATGACTAATTGTACCTAATTCTTGTAAATTCATTTGAAAACTTGCATCACCAGTAATACATATAACTTTTTGGTTTAAATGAGCAATCTGAACACCGATAGCCGCTGGAAGTCCATAGCCCATTGTACCTAATCCGGAACTCGACATCCAATGCCTTGGTAAAACATTAAGAAACTGTGCAGCCCACATTTGATGTTGTCCAACATCAGTAGTATAATAGGCAGTTGGTTCAACTAAAGATAAGTCATGCAGTATTTCTTGCGCTGATAAAAATTCAACATTCTGTGGTACTAGTAAAGGATATTGTCTTTTCCAAGATAAAATTCTTTGTCTCCAGGAAAGAGTTTGTAAGTTGTTAGTTTTAAAACCTTCAATAGAGTTTAAATAATCAAAAAATCTAGCTAATATATCACTAAGATCACCTACTAATGCAACGTGAGGAATTCTATTCTTACCTACTTCAGCAGAATCAACATCAATATGTATAACCTGAGCATTACAAGCAAACTCATCAAGTTTTCCTGTTACTCTATCATCAAATCTAGCACCTAAAGCTATTAAAAGATCACATTCGCTAACAGCAAAATTAGCATAAGCTGTGCCATGCATACCCAACATACCTAAGGACAAAACATGATCATCACTAATAATTCCTTTACCCATTAAAGTTGTTGTTATAGGTATTTGAAACTTCGTAGCTAACTGAATAATAGAATCTGTAGCGTTAGATGTAATAGCACCACCACCAACATATAAAAGTGGTTGATTTGATTGCTCTATTAATTCTAACATTTTTGAAAAATGCTTATCTTTAATAGACTTAAAAAATTTAACACCAGGAAGGTTTAAGCTTTGTTGTGGAAAGAATGAGTAAGTAAACTTCTCAAGACCTACATCTTTAGGAATATCAATTAAGACTGGTCCTGGTCTACCAACTTGAGCAATATAAAAAGCTTCAGCAACTATTTGACTCATATCTCGAGGATCTCTTACAACATAAGAATGTTTCACAATAGGTAAAGTAATACCAAAAATATCAACTTCTTGAAAAGCATCTGTACCAATAAAGGGTCTAGCAACCTGACCTGTCACAACAACTATAGGTATTGAATCCATTTGAGCCGTTGCAATACCAGTAACTAAATTTGTAGCACCAGGACCAGAAGTAGCAAAACAAACACCCACTTTACCAGAAGATCTTGCATAACCATCAGCTGCATGAACAGCGCCTTGTTCATGTCTGCACAAAATATGTTTAATTAATTTTTTTTCTTCCCAACGAAATAATTCATCATAAATTGGTAAAATAGCACCGCCAGGATAGCCAAAAATGTAGGAAGCACCATTTCTGATTAGACTATCCATTAAAGAAAAAGCACCAGTCACAAAATTAGAAACATTCACAAAGACCTCCATGCATAGATTCTATTATTATATATTATATATGTTCAATTTTTAATCTAAACCTGTCATTTTTCTAAGAATTTTATAGCATATAGCTGTTATAATTAATGTTATGCTAGTTATTAAAATACTGCTTTCTTTTTTCTTTAATAGCTTAAAAATTGGTTTAAGAGTTGTCAAGAAAAACCCTATTAGTACACTTATCAAAAATCTTGGAAATTTATATAAATTTACCCAAAAATCTGTCATAATATTATATTATTTGTTAAAAATGTTCTCTTTTTATATATTCAGTTATTAATAATAAATCGATATTTAAATGTCAAATCCTATGAATTTTGATAACTTTTATTTTTCTTCCGAAACTTTGTCTTTAATTAATAAATATGTTGGTTCTACTGTTGTGATAAAATATGGAGGTTCTGTTATGAAAGATTCGAGTATGCAACTTAATATAATTCGAGATATTTCTATTTTATCTTCTTTGGGTATTAAAGTAGTTTTAGTCCATGGTGGAGGATATCTTATCAATCAGTGGTTAGCTAAGTTAGATATTAAACCAAAATTTAAAGATGGTTTACGTATTACAGATATGGAAACAATGAATGTTGTGGAAATGGTCTTGAGTGGTCAAATCAATAAAAATCTTGTATCTTTGTTAAACAAAAATTATGTTCCTTCAGTCGGTTTATCTGGTAAAGATGCTAATTTAGTTACAGCTATACCTATGTTTGATAGTCCAAATAATTTTACTGGTAAAGTTGATTCTATAAATCCTCTGGTTATTCATACTCTATTGTCTAATAATTTATTGCCTGTAATTGCTAGTATTGCAACAGATTCGTCAGGCAATACTTATAACATTAATGCAGATATGTTGGCTTCTTCAATTGCTTCTGTATTAAAAGCTAAAAAATTAATGTTCTTAACAGATATGCCTGGCGTTATGCAAGATATGAATGATAAGTCTACATTAATGAAGTCTCTGAATTTAGAGGAAATAGAAAAGTTGAAGTCTAATAATGTTATCAAAAATGGTATGATTCCCAAAATAAATTGTTGTATTGAGGCATTGAAAAATGGTGTACAGTCAGTTCATATTTTTGATGGTAGAGTATCTCATGCTATTCTTGATGAGGTGCTGACAAATAAAACAGTTGGTTCTACTTTAATGGTATAGATTCTTATTTGTTTATTTAGAATTTTAATGTTATATTTAGATTTATTAATATGGGCTCAGTAGCTCAGTTGGTTAGAGCAGGGGACTCATAAGCCCAAGGTCGCAGGTTCAAGTCCCGCCTGAGCCATTTTTTGTTGGAGAGGTGGCTGAGCGGTTTAAAGCGGCAGATTGCTAATCTGTTGTATAATAATTATTATACCGAGGGTTCGAATCCCTTCTTCTCCTTTGCTTTCTATTTGACATCATATGCCGACTTAAATTACTATTACGATTGTTAATGGGACTGTAGTTCAACTGGTTAGAGCACCGCCCTGTCACGGCGGAAGTTGCGGGTTCGAATCCCGTCAGTCTCGTAATTATTAATAAAAAAATTAATAAGTTTTTTGTGGTATCTCTGTATATTGCTTTATTATTTCTCTAAATTCTATTCCATCTATAGTTTCTTTTTCTATTAAAATATCAACTAGCTTATCAATAATTACTCTATTCTCTTTTATTATATTCCTTGTTTTTTCATGACAATCATCTACAATAGTTTTTATTTGTGAGTCTATCTTTATAGCAATTTCATCTGAATATTCACTAGAGTTTCCCATTCCCCTGCCCAAAAATGGATTGGAGTCAGCCATTTCTAGTGACAAAGGTCCAATTGTAGACATTCCAAACCTTGTTACCATTTGTCTTGCCATTGATGTTACTTGTTGTAAGTCGTTACTTGCACCTGTAGTAATTTCTGATTCACCGAATATTATTTCTTCGGCAGCTCTACCTCCTAAAGCAGCCATAATACGTGCTTTAATTTGTGACCTAGAAATTAAACTTTGATCTTCAGAAGGTGTAAACCAAGTCAGTCCTCGAGCTTGTCCTCTAGGTATTAGTGTTACTTTTTGTACATTTTCATGATCTTCTAGAAGAGTACCTACAATAGCGTGTCCTATTTCGTGGTAAGCAATAAGTCTTTTACTTTTACTATCAATGAGTACTGTTCCTTCCATACCTGCTATAATTCTATCTATAGCTTGATCAATTTCTTGTAAACTAATTTGATTTTTTCTTTTTCTTGCTGTTAGTATAGCAGCTTCATTTAATAAGTTTGCTAAATCTGCTCCTGAAAAGCCTGGTGTACGCCTTGCTATTATTGATAAAGAGATTTTGGGGTCAAGCTTTTTATTTTTTGCATGAACATTTAATATCTCTAGTCTACCTTTAAAGTCTGGTATATCTACGTTAACTTGTCTATCAAATCTTCCTGGTCTTAATAATGCTGAATCAAGTATATCTGCTCTATTAGTTGCCGCTACAACTATTATACCGGTATTTCCTTCAAAACCATCCATCTCTGTTAATAACTGGTTCAATGTCTGTTCTCTTTCGTCGTTTCCTCCACCTATACCTGTTCCTCTTTGTCTTCCTACTGCATCAATTTCATCTATAAAAATTATACATGGTGCATTTTCTTTAGCTTTTTTGAATAAGTCTCTTACTCTAGATGCACCTACACCTACAAACATTTCTACAAATTCAGAGCCAGATATACTAAAAAAAGGTACATTTGCTTCTCCAGCGATTGCTTTTGCCAACAATGTTTTACCTGTGCCTGGCGGACCTACTAATAGCACTCCTTTTGGTATTTTAGCTCCAACTGCTGTAAAATATTCAGGCTTCTTTAAAAATGTAACTATTTCTTCAAATTCTTCTTTTGCTTCGTCTATTCCTGCTACGTCGTCAAAAATAATACCTGTTTTGGCTTCTATTTGAAATAAAGCTTTGGACTTGCCAAACGACATTGCTTGTCCTGGTCCACCATTAGCATTATTTGATCTTCTAAATAGTAAGGTTAGACTACTTATTAGCAGTAAGGGAAAAAATAGGTTTCCTACTAAGTTCCATAATGCAGTATTATTTTTTGTTGGATGTGCATCTAGATCTATATTATACTTTTTTAGTTTTGTAACTAGTTCTGGAGCACTTGCTGGTAGTTCTACTCTAATTTTTTGTACTCTATTACCTAATTCTGGTCCAATTGCTTCTATGATAGCTGTATGTCCATTTTCATATATGTCTACCTTTTTAACCCAGCCCATGTCTATATACTCTAAAAATCTTCCATATGTCATTCTAGAGTTTGCTAAATTACTGTTGTTATCAGTTGCTATTGGTGCGAAAAGACCTTGCCAAAGAAAGAAAGATACAACAAGTATTGGTAGTGACCATAGTAATATGTTTCTCCACGAAAACTTCATATTTGTTTACCTTTAATTATAATTACATTGTATTCATCATTTATATGAATGTAACATCTTTGTTCTTGTGTCGGCAACTATATACTAAACTGGAAAAAATGTTTATAAAGGTTCATACATATTTTAAGTTTTGTTGTTTCAATGTATTATTAATTTGTTAGTTATTCTTTTATTGATAAAGATAAGGTTATTATTACATATGTTAGAAAAAGGTTGTAAGGTTAAAGTCTTAAGAAAAGAGTCATATTGGTATCAAGACATTGGTACTGTAGTTAAAATAGATAAAGGTATTAAATATTCTGTATTAGTACGTTTTACTAAAACTACTTATAGTGGTGTTAATACTAATAATTTTGCAGAAGCTGAATTAGTTGTTTTAAGTTAGTGTTTATATATTTGTTAAGATTAAAAAAATAAGCATTACTTCAATCATGAAGAAGTAATGCTTATTTTTTTATTTAGCTTCCTAGGCTTGCCCAATCAACATCTACATTCTCTAAAATTAATGATGAATTATAGATTTGCAGTATTATGAGTAGAAACAAAAAAAATAAAAGCATAAATATTCCCATAATAGGAGTTGTTCCCCAACCCGGTGCAACTTTTCCATATTCGGAATTCAGTGGTCTTAGTATTTCTCCTAGTCTAGTTCGTAAAGCCATGATAAATTTTGTTAATTTGTTTAATTAGTAGTACTTATAATAATATTATAAAATAAAAATAACTTAATTCTATTTATTGTTAAATCATGGAAACTGCAACAGTTCTTAGCATTTTTATTCTCAGTTTATTATTTGGTGTTACAGGTTATTCTATTTATGCATCTTTTGGTCCAATTTCTAAAAATTTAAAAGATCCTTTTGAAGAGCATGAGGAATAATTTAGAATTGGTTTTCTAGTTCTTCTTTATTAATAGTAGATATATTTGTTTTGCATATATTTACTATCTTTTTGAATTTTTGTTTTATTTAGCTATTCTTGGTGGATCTCTGAAAAATATCGCGAAAAAGATAACCATTAGTGTTCCAACTAGCAAGAATACGTACACAAGTGCTTCCATAATAATATCCTATTGTGATTTAAAGAGTTTATGTGTTTTTAATATGTTAATATTTAATTTTTTTATAACTTTTGACCAATATCTAAGAATATTGTTAGTCTTCTATACAGCTCCCTGTTTTTTACTACTTCTATCACCAAGTTTTTGAAATGCTCCAAATTCCACTTGTTCTGTTACTTCTGCTCCTATTCCAGCAAATACATCTCTAAAGATTGTTCTTGAGCCATGCCATAAGTGTCCGAAGAAAAATATAAGTGCAAAGTTTGCATGTCCGAATGTAAACCATCCTCTAGGACTACTACGAAATACCCCGTCTGATTCTAATGTAGTTCTATCAAATTCAAATACTTCTCCTAATTGTGCTTTACGTGCATATTTTTTTACACTAGGTGCATCTTTGAAAGTTTTACCATTTAACTTTCCTCCGTAAAAATTTACCGTAACTCCAACTTGTTCTATACTATATTTTGACTCTGCTCTACGAAAAGGTATATCTGCTCTTATAATTCCATCTTTATCTACTAAAATAACTGGGAAAGTTTCAAAAAAAGCAGGCATTCTTCTAACAGTTAATTCTCTGCCTTCTTTGTCTTGAAATATTGGATGTCCTAGCCAAGCTTCTGCAATTCCATCACCCTTGTCCATTGGTCCAGCCCTAAACAAACCTCCTTTTGCGGGATTATTGCCGATGTAGTCATAAAATGCTAATTTATCTGGAATTTTAGACCAAGCTTCTTCTGGTGTTGCTCCTTCATTCAGTGAGTTTTCTACTCTCCTTTCAATTTCTTGTTGGAAATATCCACTATCCCATTGATATCTAGTTGGTCCAAATAGTTCAATTGGTGTTGTTGCTGAACCATACCACATCGTACCACATGTTACAAATGCACTGAAGAATACTGCAGAAATGCTACTAGATAAAACTGTTTCAATGTTACCCATTCTTAATGCACGATATAGTCTTTGTGGAGGACGAACTGTAAGATGAAATAGTCCAGCTAAAATACCTACTGTACCAGCTGCAATGTGATGTGAGGCTACACCGCTTGGATTGAAAGGGTTAAATCCATCTGGTCCCCAAGCAGGTGCTATTGGTTGTACTTTTCCTGTTATACCATATCCATCAGATATCCATATTCCTGGACCAAATAGTCCTGTTGTATGAAAGGCACCAAAACCAAAACATAGCAAACTTGATAATAATAAATGTATACCAAATATTTTTGGTAAATCTAATGCTGGTTCTCCAGTTCTAGGATCTCTAAATAGCTCTAAATCCCAGTATACCCAATGCCATATTGATGCTAAAAATAGCATTCCTGACAGGACTATGTGAGTAATTGCAACACCTTCAAAACTCCATAATCCTGGATTAGATACACTTTCTCCTGTTATACTCCAGCCACCCCATGAGTCAGTCACACCTATTCTTGTCATGAAAGGCATTACAAACATCCCTTGTCTCCACATTGGATTAAGTACTGGATCTGATGGATCAAATACTGCTAATTCATATAATGCCATTGATCCAGCCCAACCGGCTACTAATGCTGTGTGCATTAGGTGTACGGAAATTAATCTGCCTGGATCGTTTAAAACTACTGTATGTACTCTATACCATGGTAATGCCATATAATAATTTTGCTACTCTCTAATTCTTTTATTTTTGTATGTTGCTTTTCTGACGCTTTAAAAAATTTATCCATTTATATTATAACATTTTTATATTTTTTATATGAGTCTTAATCATATTTATATTTAATTATTCTTCTAACTAATAAAAAGTTGATTACATTCATTAGAAGAAGAATCACTATACCTTGTTTAATATTTACAGTTAGCCATGATGTTTTAATAATATATGTATTTAATGTCAATATTTTGTCAATCATATTATATCTTGTTATTTCTATAGCGTAAGTTAATGGATTAATACAGCAAATTACCTGTAACCAATATGGCATAAATGACATGGGAGCTAGTGCTGTACTTGCAAAAAGTGTTGGTAGATTAATTAATAAACTATTTAGCGCTATGAATTCGATATGTCCCGGGAGTATAAATGCATTGCATATACTGATATTTGATATACTTGTTGTAATTATTGTAATAATACTAGTACATAAAATTACTTTTATAACATTTATTGAGTAGTTATTGTTAATATTGTTTGATGTTATTAAGGTTATAATTAAAATTTGCACCAATGTTATATTTAATGTATGTAAAATACATGAGTAGACTAATGAATTTTTATTTTTAATTGGTGATGACAGAATTCTATTAATAAAACCAAATTCTCTATCAAATATTATTGGCAGACCTGCATTTATTGAGCTATTAAAACTTGTAAATATTATAATTCCTGGATTCAAGAAGTCTCTGTACTTCATATTTGTTTTTTCAAATAAGTATATAGGTGCATATTGAAATAAAGCGCCGAAGAGTACTAACCATAGTAATGGTTGTATTATGCTTATTATTAAACCTGAAGGTCTTCTATAGGTTTGTAAATAAAGTCTTTTAATGAGTTTAAAAATTTCTTGACTTGTGTCTTGTTTATTTAAGCTAAATCTGATTTTTTTTCTAGGTTTGAATTGACTACTATTATTTTGATTCATATAAATTTCTTGTGTAAGTTTTATGAGTATATTAGCTACTTAAATTTATATGTAGATTTCTTTATTTATTCTAATTTTTATTTATCGGTAAATTTGTACTACATTTTCCCTAACTTTTCATTTTTTTATGTTTAAATATAAGTAGCTTCAAATTTTACTAACTTAAGGTTAGTACTTATGTTTGAACTTGCTTTTATGCTTAATAATAGTATTGTAAGTGTAATTTTATTGTCTTTAATTTAGAACAAATAAGGAGAAAATGTTATGGCTGATTATCAAGTTACTCTTAATTTAGAGGATGGTTCATCTGAAACATTTGTATGTGCTGATGATACTTATATATTAGAGGCTGCTGAAGAAAGTGGACTAGAGTTACCTTATTCTTGCCGTGCAGGTGCTTGTTCAAGTTGTGCAGGTGCTGTAGTAGAAGGAGAAGTTGATCAATCGGATCAATCATTCTTAGATGATGATCAGTTAGGTGCTGGTTTTGTTCTAACTTGTGTCACTTATCCTAGAAGTAATTGTGTTATTGATACTCACAAAGAAAATGATATTTATAATTAATAAGTTTATTGAGGTCTTTTTCTAAAAGTTCTATGGTTTGACAGAAAAGTTTTAGTTCTCTGTCAAACTTTTTTATTTATTTATATTTTTACTTCTACATCAACACCAGATGGTATGTTTAATTTCATTAGTGCATCGATTGTTTGAGTTGATGGTTTAATTATATCTATTATTTTTGTATGCAATCTAACTTCAAAGTGTTCTCTTGAATCTTTATCTACATGAGGTGATCGTAATACGCAATATATTTTGCGTCTTGTTGGCATTGGTACAGGACCGATTATATTTGTATTTGTTCTGTTTATTGTCTCTACTATATGATTACATGAATTTGTTAGTAGCTCACTGTCATATGTTTTTAACCTAATCCTAACTTTTTCTTGTTTTTGTTGATTCATTTATTTTGTCAAATACTATTTTAAAATCTTTGATACAACACCTGCGCCAACTGTTCTTCCACCTTCTCGAATTGCAAACCTCATTCCTTGCTCGATTGCTATTGGATGTATTAGTTCTGCACTCATTTTTATTCTATCACCTGGCATAACCATTTCTGCAGTTGATCCATCATCAGCAGTAAATTTATTAATTGTACCAGTTACATCTGTTGTTCTAACATAAAATTGAGGTCTGTAGCCAGAGAAAAATGGTGTGTGCCTACCACCTTCTTCTTTTGTTAATATATATACTTCTGCTTCAAATTCTGTATGTGGTGTAATAGTTCCTGGTTGTGCTAGAACCATGCCTCTTTGTATTTGTAACTTTTGTACACCTCTGAGTAGTATACCTATATTGTCTCCTGCCATACCTTCATCTAATGTTTTTTGAAACATTTCTAGCCCTGTAATGGTAGTAGTTTTAGTCTCTTGTAAACCTACGATTTCAATAGTATCTCCTACCTTAATTATACCTCTCTCAATTCTGCCTGTTGCAACTGTACCCCTACCAGTTATCGAAAAAACATCTTCTACTGCCATTAAGAAAGTTTTTTCTGTATCTCTCTGTGGAGTTGGTATGTATGAGTCTACTTCATCCATTAATGAGTGTATTTTATCAACCCATTCATTTTCTCCTCGTTTTATCGTACCATTTTCTGTTACTTTTTCTAATGCTAATAAAGCTGATCCTGCAACAAATGGAATAGTATCACCAGGAAAATCATACTTTGCTAAAAGTTCCCTAACTTCTAGTTCTACAAGTTCTCTTAGTTCATCGTCTTCAACTTGGTCTTGTTTATTTAAAAATACAACTATGTTTGGTACACCTACTTGTTTAGCAAGTAATATATGTTCTCTAGTTTGTGGCATTGCTCCATCTACTGCTGATACTACTAGTATTGCGCCATCCATTTGCGCTGCTCCAGTAATCATATTTTTTACATAGTCTGCATGTCCAGGACAATCGACATGTGCATAGTGTCTCTCATTTGTTTCATATTCTATATGTGCTGTATTAATTGTGATACCTCTTTCTTTTTCTTCTGGTGCTGCATCAATTTCGTCAAATTTTTTTGCTTGTCCTTGATTTGCAGCTGCTAAAGTTGCAGATATAGCAGCTGTTAATGTAGTTTTTCCATGATCGACATGACCAATTGTTCCAATGTTTACATGAGGTTTTTTTCTTTCAAATTTTTCGCGTGCCATATTTTTTCCTATATATTTAATTGATTTGTATAATTTTTTAGTATCTGTAGTGAGCAAAAGCTTTATTTGCTTCGGCCATACGATGCGTTTCTTCTCGTTTTCTTATAGCATTACCATTTTCATTAGATGCATCTAATATTTCGTTAGCAAGCTTTATAACCATACTTTTTCCTGTTCTTTGCTTAGCAAATTTTGTTATCCATCTTAATGCTAAGTTAGTTCCTCTATATGCCCTAACTTCCATTGGAACTTGATATGTAGATCCTCCTATTCTTCTTGCTTTTACTTCAACTAGAGGTGTAGTATTTCTAACCGCTTTTTCTAAAATTTCTAGTGGTTCGCTGTTTGTTTTTGCTTTTACTATTTCTAATGATTCATAAATTATTTTTTGAGCTAAACCTTTTTTGCCATCTTTTAAGATTCTGACGGTTAGCATACTTATTAGTTTACTATTATATAGAGGGTCAGTATGTATTTGACGTCTTTTTGCTGTGTTTCTTCTTGACATTATTTAGTGAATATTATTTTTTCTGTTTTTTCGTTCCGTATTTAGATCTGCTTTTATTTCTATCTTTTACTCCTGCTGAGTCGAGTGTTCCTCTAACTACATGATATCTAACTCCTGGTAAATCTTTAACTCTACCTCCTCTTATTAATACTACTGAATGTTCTTGAATATTATGTCCAATACCTGGTATATATGCTGTTACCTCAAAGCCTGATGTTAGTCTTACTCTTGCTACTTTACGTAAAGCAGAATTAGGCTTTTTAGGGGTTGTTGTATATACTCTTGTACATACACCACGTCTTTGCGGACAAGCTTTTAACGCTGGTGACTTTGTTTTCTTACTATATTTTTTTCTTTCTGATCTTACTAGTTGTTGAATAGTTGGCATTTTTTGTTTTGGTGTTCATTCTTATGTGAATGCTCTATAAGATTATAATTATTGTATAATCTAGTGTCAAACTTAAAATATGTTGATTTTGCATTAAAATAATTTATATTTATTTCAGCTTATACTTTTTCATAAACTTCTCAACTCTACCTTCTGTATCAATAATTCTTTGTGAACCTGTAAAAAAAGGATGATTGCCTGACCAAATATCTACATTTAATTCTTCTTTAGTAGAGCCAACTGTCATAATATGTTTACCATCACAATATACTTTAGAATTTGTATGCCATTTGGGATGTAGATTCTTTTTTGCCATTTTTATTTGTACTTATTGCTATTAATTGATTAAATTTTATTGTTATTTTATCTCTTAGAATATTGAGGCGCTTTTCTAGCTTTTCTTAGTCCATATTTTTTTCTCTCTTTTCTTCTTGCATCTCTTTTTAATAATCCTTCTGATTTTAGCATAAGTCTATTTTCTGGATTAATATTGCATAGTGCTCTAGCTAAACCTAATCTGATTGCATCTGTTTGTCCTGTTAGCCCACCACCTGCTGTTTTTACATACATATCATATTCTTTTTCAAGACCTAGCAATCTTAGTGGTTCACATGATACTCTTAAATAATTTGGGCTAAATTGTAAATATGATTCTCCGGGTAAACCATTAATAATGAGTTTACCTGAACCGGGTATTAAGTTTACTCTTGCAACAGATGTTTTTCTCCTACCTGTTCCTGAATATATTACTTTGTGATGACGTGAATTTAACATAGTATATAAAAAATTTAGTCGATATTTAATTCTATAAGTTTTTGAGGCGTATGTGGGTGTTTGTGAGTTTCGTATATTTTAAGATTTTTAAATATTTTTCTTCCTAGTGAATTTTTTGGTAACATTCCTTTTACAGCATGTTCAATAATTCTATTGGGAATTCTTTTATTAAGTTTTTCAAATGTTTCTTCTTTTAATCCTCCTGGTCTTCCAGAATGTCTTTTATAGACCTTTTGTTTACTTTTTTTTCCCGTTACTTGAACATTTCGAGAGTTAATAATAATGATTTTATTGTTTCCCTTCTGGTAAGGTAGGTAGCCAATACTATTTTTATCTCTTAAAATATATGCAACTTTAGTGCTTAGTCTTCCTAAAGTATACTTTGACGCATCTATTAAGTACCAACTTGTTGTTTCATCCGTTTTTTTTATAATAGTTTGATTGTTATTTGTATTCATTGTTAGTTATTCAGAGAATTTTTTATTAATAAATTACATTTTTTTTCATTTACTTATGTACTTCAAATTTTTTCTTTCTGTAAATCAATATTTAATTTGTTGCTTAAAGCTTCAATCACTTCTTCAGCAGATTTCTGACCAAAATTTTTAATTTCTAACAATTCTTCTTGTGAGTAGTCCATTAAATCAGCTATTGAATGTATGTGAGCTCTTTTTAAGCAGTTGTATGCTCTAACTGATAGCTGTAGTTCTTCAATTAATATTTGATTAATTTGTTTATCTTTATTTTCATTTGTTTCAGTTTTAGATCTAAAGCTAATGTTAGTTAGTGGATGAAAAAGATTGGTTAGCATACTTGCACCTTGACTTATAGCTTCCTGTGGAGATAAACTCCCGTTAGTCCAAACTTCTAAAAAAAGTTTTTCTACATCAGTTGTTCTATTAAGCTTTTTTTCTTCTATTTTATAATTTAGTCTTTTTGCTGGCATAAATATGGAGTCAATTTGCAGAAAGTCAATTGACCTATCATCTATTCCTTTTTCAATTAGTCTATAACCATTTCCTTGTTCAATCCTAAATTCCATTTCAAATAATGTATTCGTGCAAACTGTTGCTATATATTGTTTTGGATCAATAACTTCAATTTCAGGAGGTAAATCAAATAAACCTGTAGTTATAACAGCTGGACCTTGTATCCTTACTCGACCAATTTGTGGTTCTTTGCTATGACTTTTTAAGATAACTTGCTTTAGGTTTAATATTATTTCTAAAACATCTTCTCTAACACCTGTAATAGTAGAGAATTCGTGATTAATCCCAGCAATTCTTACGGATACAATTGCTGTTCCTATTAAGTCTGATAGAATAGTTCTTCTTAAAGCGTTACCTATTGTAATTCCTTGACCTTTTTGTAGCGGTTCTAAAACAAAATGTCCATATTGTTCTCGGGCTCCTTTTGTTTTTGACTCTATACATTCTATTTGAAAATGAGCCATTTTTTATTTGTTACTTATCAGTTGTTGTTTTGTATACTTTTAGTTAAAATATTTTTTTATACTCTTCTTTTCTTAGGTGGTCTACATCCATTATGCGGTATAGGTGTTATATCCTTGATCAGCGTGATTTCTATCCCAACTGCTTGTATTGCCCTGATAGCAGTCTCTCTTCCTGCTCCTGGTCCATTAATTAACACTTCTGTTTGCTTAATTCCATAATCCATAGCTGTCTTTGCTACTTTCTCAGCAGTAGTTTGTGCTGCAAAAGGTGTACTTTTTTTTGCACCCTTAAATCCACTTGCTCCTGAAGAGGACCATGTAATAGTTTCACCTTGAAGGTCAGTTATTGTAATAATTGTATTATTAAATGTTGATTTAATATGTGTTATACCATTAATGTTGTTGCGTTTTTTTCTATTTTGACTTTTTCTTGTTTGTTTAGCCATGTTAAAAATTAATATTTATACAATTTTTATTTAAATTATTTTCTTGGTGCTTTTTTCTTACCTGCAATTGTTTTTTTAGTTCCTCTATTTGTACGAGCATTAGTTCTGGTACGTTGACCTCTTAATGGAAGATTAAGTCTATGTCTCCTTCCTCTATACGCACCTATCTCCATTAGTCTTTTTATATTTAGTGTTTCTGATCGTCTTAAGTCACCTTCAAGTTCATATTGATCATTTAATATTTTCCTAAGAGCTATTATTTGTTCGTCATTGAGCTCTCGAACTTTTAAACTCTTATGTATATTTAGTTCCTGTAAAATTTCTGATGATCTTGATTTACCTATGCCATATATATAAGTTAAACCAATTTCTATTCTTTTATTCTTTGGTAAGTCAACGCCTTGTATTCTAGCCATATTGAAATATATTGAATTCTATTTTTATATGTTTTTTACTATTTTTAGATAATTATCCTTGTTTCTGTTTATGTTTTGGGTTTTCACAGATAATCATTATTTTTCCATGTCTTTTTATTACGCGACACTTTTCACACATTTTTTTTATAGATGGTCTAACTTTCATGTTAATTTACTTTTGCTTATTCATACTTGCATATTTATTCCATAATGTTATCATATTGTTCTGAAATTATATATGTTTGTACTTGTTTTGCTGTATCTATTGCTACACCTACTAGAATTAATAACGAAGTAGTTCCTAGGCCTTGTAATAGGTTTATTTGTGTAACTTTAAATATTATTAATGGAAATTGAGCAATTATAAATAAAAATATTGACCCAATAAACGTTAATTTGTTGATAATTTTATTTAAGTACTTTATCGTTTCTTCTCCTGGTCTGACATTCGGTATACTTGCACTCATTTTTTGTAAGTTTTCTGCAATATCTTTTGTATTAAGTATTATAGATGAGTAAAAGTAGCTAAATATAATAATAAATATAGAGTAAAGTGTTAAATAACAAAAATTATTTGATATTAATGTATTTAATAATCTTGTTATGTTAGGATTACTAGTTTTTAATAAAGCATATTGTGGTATTGTAATTGCTGCTGAAGCAAAAACGATAGGCATTACACCTCCCTGATTTATTTTTAATGGAATATAATTTTGGGTATTTAGTTTTTCTTTTTGTCCTATTTGTTTTGATGAAATAATACTGATTTTTCTTTTACTATCTTGAATCATTATATTAATTATCAGTATACCTATACATGAACTAAGTAATAAAATAATGATCATTAAGTTTTTTTCAATGTTCATTTCATATAGTTTTAAACTCTTTGGAATATTAGATACAATATTTTGAAATATTATTAATGATGCACCATTACCTATTCCATATTCTGTTATAATCTCCGAGAACCACATTATAATTACTGATCCTGTAGTTAAAGCTATTACTAAATCTACTAAAAAACTGACATTCCAATTAAATGTATATGGTTTAATGAGAAAACTGACAGATATGCTTTGTATAATAGCCCAAACAATTGTTAAATAACGTGTAATTTGTGTAATTTTTTGTTTACCTAACTCTCCTTCGTTTTTTTGTATTTCTTCTAAGTTAGGTAAAATTTTTACTAGTAACTGTGTAATGATTGATGAGTTTATGTAAGGTATGATGCCTAAACTGAAAATTCCTATTGTGGAAAAGCCTCCACCTGAAAAAACATTTAGGAAATTTATGATTGTATTTTTTCCTATACTTTCGGCTAACTCTGCTTGATTTATACCAGTTATAGGTATAAATATACCTATTCTTGATATGAATAGAATAGTTAATGTTATAGTTATTTTATTTACCAGTTTTTGACGTCTATCCATACTTAGTTTATTGGATTTATATTAGTATAGTTGGTCTAGTTGTATATCTCTTGTTCTTGCTGTTTCTGGGAATGTTCTTAAGTTCTTTAAGGCATTTAATACTGCTCTTGCGTTGTTAAGTGAGTTTTTAGATCCCAGTTGCTTTGCGAGGATATTTTTAATGCCGGCAAGTTCTAATACTGTTCTTGTTGCTCCACCTGCAATTACACCAGAACCTGTAGCGGATGGTCTTAGCATAATTTTAGCTGCCCCTGATCTCCCATTAATAGGATGTGGTATAGAAAAGTATTTAGTTAAAGGTATAGTGACAACATGCTTTTTGGCATCTGCTACGCCTTTTTTTACTGCTCCAATAACGTCACTTGCTTTACCTACTCCTACACCAATTTGTCCTTTTTCGTTGCCAATGATTAAAACTGCTCTAAAACTTAACTTTTTTCCTCCCTTAACAACTTTTGTAACTCTTTTTACCTGTACAACTTTTTCTTCCCAATTATTCTCTTCTTTATTTTTTATGTTTTTTTTCTTCATGATTGTTAGATGTTTATTTTGGCTTTAAAAAATAATTCCTTGTTCTCTTGTTGCATCTGCTAAAGCTTTAATTTGACCATGATAAATTTTTTTGCCCCTATCAAAAACTACTTTTTTAATTCCTAACTTATTAATTTTAGACCCGATATGTTTTCCAACGATTGCTGCTGTATAACAGTTGCTGAAAGATTTTATTTCACTTTTTATATCTTGCGATAAAGTTGAGCTACTAGTTATTACTTTATTTTTTTCATCATCTATTAAGTTTGCATATATATGTTTTTTTGATTTGAAAATATATAGTCTAGGTTTTTTTGTTTTTTGTAATGTCATTTTTTTGTTTTGGAGCCTGAGTGAATATTTTTTATTTACCTGCTTTTCCTACTTTTCTTTTGATTATTTCATTTTCGTAACGTATTCCTTTACCTTTGTACGGTTCTGGTGGTCTCATTGACCTAACTTTAGCAGCCATTTGTCCAACTTGTTCTTTGCTAATGCCTGATATTGATATATTCGTATTATTTTCAACTTTTACTTTTAGTCCATTTGGTGTTTCTATTCTTATTGGGTGACTGTATCCTAGGTTTAATAACAAGTTATTTCCTTCCATTTGGGCTCTATATCCAACGCCTTCTATAATTAACTTTTTTTCAAACCCTTCACATACACCTATTATCATATTATTGATAATACTTCTTGAAAGTCCATGTATTGCTTGTGCTTTCTGCGTTAGATGTCTTTTTTTTACAATTAATTTATTTTTTATTTTTTCTACCTCTACTAGTTCTGAGATAGTATATGAAATCTCTTTGTTCTGATTTTTGACTATAATGTTTCTATTTTCTAGAATAACTTCCGTATTATTTGGTATAATAATTTCTTTTTTACCTATTCTTGACATATATTTCTTTTTTATAAAATTTTTACCATACATAACATAGTACTTCTCCGCCAAGCCCAAATTGTCTTGCTGTTTTATCTGTCATAATGCCTTGTGAAGTAGATATTATTGCAATTCCAATACCTCCAAGTACTTTGGGTAACTCTTTATGACTTGCATAAACTTTTAATCCTGGTTTACTAATTCTCTTTAATTCCGTAATAATTGGTTCTCTATTTTTTCCTTTATATTTAAGTGATATAAGTAAGTCGTTCCTAAAATCTTTACCTATCTCCTCAAACTGATAGATAAAACCTTCCTTTTGCAGTACTTTTGTGATGTTTCTTGTTACTTTTGTTGCAGGTACATGTACTATTTGATGTTTAGCTAGATTAGCATTCCTGATTCGAGTTAGCATATCTGATATAGTGTCGTTCATCGTTTTCGTAAATTTAATTGTTTAGTTTTTATTTGAATGGCATGCCAAATTTTTTTAATAATGCTAAGCCTTCTTGATCATTTTTTGCTGTTGTAACTATCGTAATATTCATGCCTCTAATTTTATCAATTTGTTCATAATTTATTTCTGGAAATATAATTTGCTCTTTTAATCCTATATTGTAATTTCCTCTACCATCAAATTGTTTGTTACTAATTCCTCTAAAGTCTCTTATTCTTGGTAAAGATAAGTTAATTAGCTTGTTTAAAAAGTTATACATTTTTTCTCTTCTTAAAGTTACTTTTAATCCTATTGGAATATTTTCTCTTATTTTGAATCCTGCAATTGACTTTTTTGTTTTAGTTATTATAGGTTTTTGTCCTGTTATATATGCAAATTCTTCTATACTTCTATCAATTGCTTTATTATTTTGTGCAGCTTCACCAACACCTCTGTTAATAATAATTTTAACAAGCTTTGGTACTTCGTGTATATTTTTATAATTATGCTCTTTGATAAGTTCCGGAAATATTCTATCTTCGTAATCCTTTTTTAGTGATTGAGTCATACTAATTAATTGTTTTATTAATGAGTTTAATATTTGAGTAGTGAATTGGGCATTCAATTTTTTTTATAGTTCCTTTTTCATCTGTCTGTCTGGGTTTTATGTGTTTTGTTTTAATATTGATATTTTCAATAACAATATATTCCTTGTTTTTTATTATTGAAATGACTTTTCCTTGTTTTCCTTTCTCCTTTCCGCTTCTTACTTCTACGTTATCGCCTTTTTTTATTTTTATTTTCATTTTATTGATATTTTTTAGACTACTTCCGGTGCTAAAGATATGATTTTAGTAAAATTTTTATCCCTTAATTCTTTTGCTATGGGGCCAAAAACACGAGTTCCTCTCGGATTTTTATCTTTATTTATTATTACTGCGGCATTGTCATCAAATCTTATACTCATGCCATCGGATCTACGTAAACTTTTTTTTGTTCTAACTATTACTGCTCTGATGACGTCTGACTTTTTAACTGGCATATTAGGTGATGCATCTTTAACAACTCCAATTATAATGTCACCTATATTCCCATATTTAGGATTGTTTGTACCAAGTACTCTGATGCACATAATTTTCCTTGCGCCACTATTATCAGCTACTCTTAAATAAGTTTGTGTTTGTATCATTATTTTTCTATTCTCTCTATAATTGCCCAACGTTTATTTTTGCTTAGGGGTCTTGTTTCTTGTATTTTAACCGTGTCTCCTATTTGGCATTCATTTAAAGGATCATCTACATAGTACTTGTTAGTTCTTGCTAGTATTTTTCCATATTTTTTGTGTGTAATTGGATTTTTAGTGATAACGGTTGCTGTTTTATCCATTTTATTACTAATTACTATTCCACGCGTTTCTTTTTTAGGCATTTTTTCTATTTGTATTGATTTAATTGAAGTATTTGAGCTATTTTTTTTTGGATTGTTTTTATTTTATGTCGTTCTATTTTTTGTTTTGTCATTTTTTTTATTCGTAAAAAGACTAATTCTTTTTTTAAATTTTTAACTTCTTCTAAAATATCCATATTATTGCTTATTAATTGATTTAGTATTTGAACTTTTAAAGACTTTAAAAGTTACTTTACTTGATTATTATCTTTGATAATAAATTTTGTTTTTATTGGCAGTTTATAGGATGCCAGGCGCATTGCTTCTTTTGCTACATTTTCAGGGACACCTGATATTTCAAATATAATATGTCTTGGTTTTACTACAGCAACCCAATACTCAGGAGAACCTTTCCCAGATCCCATTCGCGTTTCTGCAGGTCTTGCTGTGACAGGTTTATCAGGAAATACTCTTATCCATAACTTGCCTCCTCTTTTTACATATCTTGTAATTGTTCTGCGTGTCGCTTCTATTTGTCTTGAAGTTAACCATGTTGGTTCTACTGCTTGTAGAGCATATTCACCAAATACGATTGTATTACCTCTACTTGCATTGCCTCTCATGCGTCCACGGTGTTGCTTTCTAAATTTTGTTCTTTTAGGACTTAGCATTTTAAATTTATTTACGTTTATATTTTACTTTTTTCATCTTTAAATAGCCATATTTTCACACCTAATATACCATACATTGTATATGCTGTAGTATATGCGTAATCAATATTGGCTCTTAGTGTTTGTAAAGGTACTCTTCCTTCGCGTACCCATTCTGTACGTGCGATTTCTGCTCCATTTAGTCTGCCTGATATTTGTACTTTGATGCCATCAATATTAGCTTTATTAGCTTTTTGTATACCTTGTCTGACTGTTCTTCTAAATGCAACTCTTTTTTCTAGTTGTTGTGCTATCCACTGTGCAATTAGTATAGCCTCTCTATCAGGTTCTTTAATTTCTATTATGTTAATTCTGATTTTATTATGAACACTTAATTTTTTTATTATTTTTTGTCTTATATTATCAATTCCTGTTCCAGATTTTCCTAATATTATACCTGGCCTGGCTGTATATATTACTATTTCTGTTTGGTCGACTTTGCGTTTAATTTCAATCTTTGCAATACTTGCTCTATTTAATTCTTTTTCAATATATGATCTAATTTTATAGTCTTCTTCTATTATTTTAGGATATGTCTTCATATCTGAAAACCAGGATGATTTATGTGATTCAGTAATTCCTATTCTAAATCCTGATGGATGTATTTTTTGTCCCATTTTATATTATATTTCTAATTTGATTGTTATATGACATGTTGGTTTTCTAATTGGAAATGCGCGCCCTTGCGCTCTTGGTTTAAATCGTTTTAAAACTGGTCCTTTGTTTGCAGAAGCTTCGATAATCTTCACTTTTTTCTTATTAATAGCTTCATTAGATTTATTTTCTATGTTGCTCAAAGCTGATTCTAGTACCTTAATTACTGCTTTGCAAGCTCTGTAAGGCATGAATTCTAATATCAGCCTTGCTTCATTATAACTTTTACCTTTTATCTGTTTTAATACTCTTTGTGATTTTATGTAAGATGTTCTTATATACTTAGCTTTTGATTTAGATTGCATACTATTATATTATTGTTTATTTTCTTGACCTTCTATCATTTTTTATATGACTTCTAAAAGTTCTAGTGGGTACAAATTCTCCTAGCTTATGTCCGATCATTTGTTCTGATATGAAGACTGGAAAATGTTGTTTACCGTTATAAACAGCGATTGTATGGTTAATCATTTCTGGTATAATAGTAGATGCCCTAGACCATGTTTTAATTGTATTTTTTTTATTTAATTTATTTAGCTTTTCAACTTTTTTCAGTAGTTTAAGTTCTATATATGGGCCTTTAAATATTGATCTTGACATGTTGAGTTTAAATTTATTTTTCTATTTCCGACGACGTAATATATATCGATTACTATATTTTTTTTTCTTTCTAGTTTTTTGACCTAGTGCTGGTTTGCCCCACGGTGTAACTGGTCTTGGTTTACCTATAGGTGATCGACCTTCTCCTCCACCATGTGGATGATCAATCGGATTCATAACTACTCCTCTTACTCTTGGTCGTTTACCCAACCATCTTTTTCGTCCAGCTTTTCCTATAGTTATATTGTTGTATTCTATATTACCCATTTGTCCTATTGTTGCATAACAATTTTTATTAATTGTTCTCACTTCACTTGATGGTAACTTAATTGTAACAATGTTGCCTTCTTTTGCTATAATTTGAGCATATGTCCCTGCTGCTCTAACGATTTGTCCACCTCTTCCTGGTTTAATTTCTATGTTATGAACCGCTGTTCCAAGAGGTATATTTTCTAGTGGTAAAGCATTTCCTACATCTATTGTTACGTTATTGCCAGAAATAATTGTATCACCTACATTAAGTGATCTAGGGTGTAAAATATATTTTTTATCTCCATCTTTATAGTTTACTAAGGCTATTCTTGCATTGCGATATGGGTCATACTCAATACTTGAAATAATTCCAATAATATTTGTTTTATTTCGCTTGAAATCTATAATTCTGTATTTTTTTTTGTGTCCACCACCTTTATAACGAGACGTAATAATACCCCTATTATTACGACCTTGAAGTGAATGTTTATTTTTGACTAGTTTTTTTTCTGGTTTATTTCTTGTAATTTCGTCAAATGTTGAGACTGTTCTATTACGTGTTCCTGGTGTATATGATTTATATAAACGAATTGCCATACTAATAGTTGATTAAAATTTTGATAGCTAAATTGAGCTTCTTAGTCTTGATCTTCAAATAAATTGATTTTGTATTCTTTGTGTAGTTTTATGATAGCTTTTTTATACCTAGTTTTTTTTCCCTTAAACTTACCTACTGTTTTAGTTTTTGGAGGATTATTTAATGTATTGACTTTTTTTACTTTTACATTAAATATATTTTCAATTGCTAGTTTAATATCGTTTTTATTACTATTAATTACAACATTAAAATAGTATATGTTATTTTCTATACTTCTTGTTGTTTTATCTGTGACAATTGGATATTTAATTATATCTATTAAGTTATGTTTTGTTAAATTAATATTTCTTTTGCTCATCTTTTTTAGTTATTTAAGCTTTTTATCTTTTTCAATGCTTTACTTGTTATTATGATTGTATCAGCTTTGAGTAAAGATAATACATTTATGCAACTTACCTCGATAGTTTCTATTTGCTTAATATTACGCATTGATAGATGTGAATTTTTTGTTTTATTTTCTACAATGAGAAGTATTCTTTTTTCTTTACTTGCCTTTGTTCTTAATTTATTTATTTCATAAAGAGCATTTTTTGTATTCGGTCTTTCAATATTTAAATTTTCTACAACTATTGTGTTATAAAACTTGTTAGATATAATAGTATTAATCGCTAGTCTTTTCTCTTTTTTATTTATCTTTGATCTATATAACTTATGTTGGGGACCAAAAATTACACCTCCTCCTCTCCATAAAGGTGATCTATTAGAACCAGCTCTTGCTCTACCAGTTCCTTTTTGTTTCCATGGTTTTTTTCCTCCACCTCTCACATCACTTCTTGTTTTAGTTTGAGCATTTCTAACTCGTTTGTTATTAATTTGTTGCTTAAGTGCTCTATGAATTAAGTACATTTGTTGTGGCGTTTCTTCACTAACTTGTAATTTAATTGATTCTACTTTTTCTTGATTATCTGTACTTAAAATTTTATAGTTTAGTTCTTTTGTAATACTCATTTTATTATTGATTAATATAAATAATATTTCCCTTTTTACCTGGTACAGATCCCTTTACGACGATAATATTGTTGTTTAAATCAACTTTTAATATTTTTAACTTTTTTATAGTTACTTTTTGGTTTCCCATTCTTCCTGCCATTCTTTTGCCTGGAAATACCCTACCTGGAGTTGTTCCTGCACCAATTGAGCCTGGTTCTCTGTGATTTTTAGATCCATGTGACATAGGTCCTCTACTGAAATTATGTCTTTTCTGGTAACCACTAAATCCTTTACCTATACTTATACCTGATACGTTAATATAATTGTTTGTATCTAATTCTTTTATTCTTAATGTTTTTCCTATACTTAAGTTATCCCAATTATTCGTTTTATATTCTTTTAAATATTTAAAACATGGTAACTTATTTTTTTCAAATTGTCCTATTATCGATTTATTTAATTTATTTAAATTTGCGTATTCATATCCTATTTGAATTCTCGCATATTCGTTTTCTTCATGTATTTTAGTTATTGTACATGGTCCAATTTTAAGTAGTGTTACTGGTACTGCATCACCTTGAGTATCGAAAATTTGTGTCATACCTATTTTTCGTCCTAACATTCCTATTGACATTAACTTTATCCTTCTAACTAAGTAAGTTTTTTATTTTGTATCTATTATCTTGTAATTTTGATTAATTTTCAAGTTTACGTATTATATTCCTTATTTTTATCATTTTTATTCGGTAATTACTACTTTACTCTAGCTTTTACATCATGCAATATATATTTTATAAGTTTAATTATTTATTAATTTGGAGTGTTTCAATGACTAAGGTAGTAGGAATTGATTTAGGTACAACTAATTCTGTTATTGCAGTAATGGAAGGTGGTAAACCTACTGTTATTTCTAATAAAGAGGGACTGCGTACAACCCCTTCAGTTGTCGCATATACAAAAAAACAAGATAAGCTAGTTGGAAATATCGCTAAAAGACAAGCTGTAATGAATCCAGAAAATACTTTTTATTCTGTAAAAAGATTTATTGGTCGTAAATTTGATGAAGTAGCAAGTGACGTTGATCAGTTATCTTATATTGTAGAGTCAGATAATAAAATTAATATTAAGCTTAATTGTCCTGCGTTAAATAAAAGCTTTGCGCCAGAAGAAATATCAGCTCAAGTCTTAAGAAAGTTAGTAGAGGATGCTAGTACCTACTTAGGACAAGCAATTAAGCAAGCTGTTATTACTGTGCCTGCATATTTTAATGATTCTCAAAGGCAAGCAACTAAAGATGCTGGCCAAATTGCTGGTTTAGAAGTTTTAAGAATTATTAATGAACCTACTGCTGCTTCTTTATCATACGGTTTAGATAAAAAAAATAATGAAACAATTCTAGTTTTTGATCTAGGAGGAGGTACTTTTGATGTATCTGTGCTAGAGGTTGGTGATGGTGTTTTTGAGGTATTATCAACTTCCGGAGATACTAACTTAGGTGGTGATGACTTTGACCGAAAAATTGTTGATTGGTTAGTTAGCGAGTTTAAAAATGATGAAGGTATCGATTTAAGTAAGGACAGACAAGCTTTACAAAGATTAACTGAAGCTTCAGAAAAAGCCAAGATGGAATTGTCTACACTTTTACAAACTGATATTAATTTACCATTCATTACATCAACTGATACAGGTCCTAAGCACTTAGAAAAAAATATAACTCGTGTAAAATTTGAAGAATTGTGCTCATCTCTTATATCACGTTGTCAGGTACCTGTAAATACGGCATTGAAAGATGCACAATTAGCTGCAAGTGATATTGATGAAATCGTTTTGGTTGGTGGATCTACTAGAATACCAGCTATTCAAAATTTAGTTAAAGATTATATTGGTAAAGATCCTAATCAAAGTGTTAATCCTGATGAGGTAGTTGCTATTGGTGCAGCAGTTCAGGCAGGAGTTTTAGCAGGTGAAGTTAAGGATATCTTGTTATTAGATGTTACGCCTTTATCCCTTGGTGTTGAAACTTTAGGTGGTGTTATGACTAAAATTATCTCACGCAATACAACAGTACCTACAAAAAAATCTGAAGTTTTTTCTACTGCTGTTGATAATCAACCTAATGTAGAAATTCATGTGCTTCAGGGAGAGAGAGAATTTACGAAAGATAACAAAAGTTTAGGTACTTTTAGGTTAGATGGTATTATGTCTGCTCCTAGAGGTGTACCACAGATAGAGGTTACTTTTGATATTGATGCTAATGGAATATTATCAGTAACTGCTAAGGATAAAGGTACAGGTAAAGAGCAATCTATTACCATTACAGGTGCTTCTACGTTACCAAAAGAAGAAGTTGAGCAATTGGTTAAAGAAGCTGAAGAAAATGCAGATTTAGATAAGCAAAAACGTGAACAAATAGATATTAAAAATAATGCTGATTCTCTTTGTTATCAGTCACAAAATCAAATTAATGAATTAGGTGATAAATTAAATTCTGAAACAAAGGGTCAAATAGAGCAAAAGATATCTGATATAAAAAATTCTATATCTGAAGAAAACTATGATAGTATTAAAACTTTAAGTAGTGAGTTACAACAACTGATGATGAATATTGGTAAGGACGTATATGAATCAAAACAAGATGCAAAGCCTGACGATACAGTGATAGATACTAATTCTAAAGATGCATAAATTTATATATAGTTTTTTTTTATAAGCGGGTAACGCGATTCGAACGCGCGACATCAACCTTGGCAAGGTTGCGCTCTACCACTGAGCTATACCCGCTATAGTTTACTGATAGATAAATGAATAACAAAAAAATGAGTTTTTGTCAATCTTTAGCTTGTTAGAGTAGATAAATACTTTATTCTACTCTGTTATTAAACCTATTTTGCTATGCAATAAATGAGTTAAGAATACCTGTTACTATTACTAAACCTACCCAAACGCTAATGCTAGTATAAACTAAATTTTTTGATTTTTCCCACTGTCCTGGTGATGCTAATGTTACTGGTATTCCTATCACCAGTATTACGGACAACATTACAAGTGCTAATACGAGTAATTGTACAACAAGTATCATAATTGTTTTCCTTCTACGATATTTTATTTTGAGTTATTAATATACTAATATATAATACTATTTTACTAAATATAAAATATTTTACTTGTATAATTATATATATATACGATGATATTTATACAATAAAGTAACACAAATCATGAGATTTGTTGTACTCTTGTATACTAATATAAGTAATTACTATAATATTTATTCTAAGAGGAATTATGCTTACGACTATAATTTTAACTAAATTACCTGATGCATACTTATTGTTTCGACCATTGGTAGATATCTTACCAATAATTCCCGTATTTTTCTTGTTGTTAGCATTTGTTTGGCAGGCTGCTATTGGTTTCAGGTAATATATCAATTTTTTGTTATTTATTAGATATTAGAATTAAGTTTGTATTTATATTAATTTATTATTTTTTATTTTATGGTAGAACCTCTTTTGTCAGGAATAGTTTTAGGATTAATTCCTGTAACTTTGTCTGGTTTATTAGTTGCTGCTTACTTACAGTATCGTAGAGGTAATCAACTAGGACTTTAGTACGATTTTTATTATTAGCAAGTGTATATAAAATTTTATAATTTCTCTATGTAGTAATCTACTTAGAGAATTGATTTTTTACCAACTAGATTTTTTGACTCCTGGTAGTAAACATGAATGTGCCATTTCTCTTAATACATGTCTTGATAATCCAAAATTTCTATAGAAACCTCTGCTCCTTCCTGTCATCCAACATCTATTTCTTTTTCTACATTCCATGCTATTTCTTGGAATTTTTTGTAGCTTTTGTTGTAACTCAATATTTTCCTCAAAGCCTGTACTCATTCTCATGGCGTCTTTAAGGTCTTTTCTTTTCTGATTGTACTTTTGAATTAGCTTTTTTCTTTTAATTTCTCTTTGTATCATGCTTTTCTTTGCCATAGTACCTTCAAATATGATAATTTTAGCAAGTTATAAGTAAATATTATATTATTTAGTAAATAATTTCAATATTCTTTCAAATAAAAAAAGACAACGTAATTAGTTGTCTTTTCTTATTTATTCTATATTAACCTAGTTTTGAACTAGTTGATGCGATTACAAAAGCTGCATAAGTTAGTATATATCCTACCGAAAAATGAGCTAAACCAACTAATCTTGCTTGTACGATTGAAAGCGCAACTGGTTTGTCTTTCCATCGTATTAAGTTTGCAAGTGGTGTTCTTTCATGTGCCCATGCTAAAGTTTCTATTAACTCTTGCCAATAGCCTCTCCAAGAGATTAAGAACATAAAACCAGTTGCCCATACTAAATGACCAAATAAAAACATCCATGACCAAACAGAGAGATTATTCATTCCATAAGGATTGTAACCATTTATTAGAGGTGATGAATTAAGCCATAAGTAGTCTCGTAACCATCCCATAAGATATGTAGATGATTCATTGAATTGGCTTGTGTTTCCTTGCCATATTGTTATGTGTTTCCAGTGCCAATAGAAAGTTACCCAACCTATTGTATTCAACATCCAAAATACTGACAAATAAAATGCGTCCCATGCCGATATGTCACATGTCCCGCCTCTACCTGGGCCATCACAAGGAAAGCTATAGCCAAAATCTTTTTTATCTGGCATTAGTTTTGAGCCACGCGCATCTAGAGCACCTTTTACTAGTATTAAAGTTGTTGTATGTAACCCTAAAGCAATCGCATGGTGTACTAGAAAATCACCTGGTCCTATTGTAAGGAATAGTGAGTTCTGATTACTATTAATTGCTTCAATCCATCCTGGTAACCATATACTAGTTCCAGCTTTTGTTGCAACGCTTGATGATGAAGATAGTAGTACATTAAAACCGTATAATGCTTTACCAGAGCTCGCTTGAATCCATTGTGCAAATACTGGTTCAATTAATATCTGTTTTTCTGGTGTTCCAAATGCCAGCATTGTATCATTGTGTATATATAATCCTAGTGTATGAAATCCTAAAAATAGTGATACCCAGCTCAGGTGAGATATAATAGCTTCTTTATGTTCTAATATTCTGCTTAAAACATTATTTTTATTTTGTTCGGGGTCATAATCTCTAATAAAAAATATTGCTCCGTGTGCAAAACTACCTACCATTAAGAAACCTGCTATATATTGGTGATGAGTATATAAAGCAGCTTCTGTTGTAAAACTTTTTGCCATAAATGCATATGGTGGTAATGCATACATATGTTGTGCTACTAGTGAAGTTACTGTACCTAATGAAGCTAATGCTAAACCGAGTTGTATGTGTAGTGAGTTAGTTATTGTTTCATATAAACCACTATGTCCATTACCTAGCTTACCGCTAGGCGGTTTGTGTGCTTCTAGAATATCCTTTAGATTATGTCCAATTCCCCAGTTTGTTTTGTACATATGACCAGCAATTATAAAAATTACACCTATTGCCAAGTGATGATGAGCCATATCAGTTAGCCATAAAGATTGTGTTTGAGGATGAAAACCTCCTAAAAAAGTAAGTATTGCAGTTCCAGAACCTTCATTAGTACTAAAGATATGTCTTAAACTATCTGGATTATTAGCATACTGATACCAACGACCTGTAAAAAATGGTGTTAGTCCATCAGGATGCGGTAGAACTTTGGTAAAGTTATCCCATCCTACGTGTTGTCCTCTTGACTCAGGAATAGCGACGTGAACTAAGTGTCCTGTCCATGCTAATGAACTGACTCCAAACAAACCTGATAGATGATGATTGAGTCTTGATTCATTATTTTTAAACCATGATAAACCAGGTTTAAATTTGGGTTGTAGATGTAGCCAACCTGCAAAAAGCATTAACGCTGATAATACTAGTAAGAATAGCGCTCCATTGTATAAGTCGCTATTAGTTCTCATTCCTATTGTGTACCACCAGTGATAAAGCCCTGAAAATGCAATGTCTACTGGATATGAAGATCCACTTTTACTGAATGCTTTAATTGCTGGTTGACCGAAGTGTGGATCCCATATTGCATGAGCAATAGGTTTTGTTTTTAATGGTTCTAGTACCCATTGTTCAAAATTACCTTGCCATGCTACATGAAACAAATTACCTGATGTCCATAAAAAAATAATTGCTATGTGCCCAAAATGTGAAGCAAATATTTTCTGATATAAATTTTCTTCTGTCATTCCATCGTGACTTTCAAAGTCGTGTGCTGTAGCTATACCAAACCAAATCCTTCTTGTTGTAGGATCTTGTGCAAGTGCTTGGCTAAATTTTGGAAATTTTGTTGCCATTTGTATTTATCCTTATCCTACTGATATTATTCTTGCTAAGAAAAATGCCCACGTTGTTCCTATTCCTCCTAGTAAATAATGCGCTAATCCAACTGCTCTACCTTGTGTAATGCTTAGTGCTCTTGGTTGAATAGAAGGAGCAACTTTTACTTTATTGTGAGCCCATACTATTGATTCTATTAGTTCTTGCCAATATCCTCGACCGCTAAATAAGAACATTAGACTAAATGCCCATACAAAGTGTGCACCTAAGAATATTAAACCATAAGCTGATAAAGCTGAACCATAAGATTGGATTACTTGTGATGCTTGAGCCCATAAGAAGTCTCTTAACCAGCCATTAATAGTAATTGCACCTTGAGCAAAATTGCCTCCTGTAATATGTGAAACTTTTCCTGTATTTGTTATGCTACCCCATACATCTGATTGCATTTTCCAACTGAAGTGAAATATGACTATTGATAATGAATTATACATCCAAAATAAACCAAGAAAAACGTGATCCCAAGCAGAAACTTGACATGTACCGCCTCGACCAGGACCATCACAAGGAAATCTAAAACCTAGATTTGATTTATCTGGTATTAGTCTTGAGTTTCTTGCAAACAGAAATCCTTTGACTAAAATTAGCACAGTGACATGTATAGTAAATGCATGAATATGATGTACCATAAAGTCAGCTGTTCCAAGTTTGATTGGTGCAATTGCAATTTTATTTGCAATTGATACTATGTCTCCACCAAATACGTAACTTGCAGTTGCTAGTGAGTTAGGGCTAGTATTGCTAGGTGCTAAAGTATGTATATTTTGTATCCATTGAGCGAATATAGGTTGAAGTTGTATTGCAGTGTCGGAGAACATATCTTGCGATCTACCTAAAGCTCTCATGGTATCATTATGTATATATAGGCCAAATGAATGAAAACCCAGAAATATACATAACCAATTTAGATGAGAAATAATTGCGTCTCTGTGTCTAATGATTCTATCTAAAACGTTGTCGTAGTTCTGTGCAGGATTATAATCTCTTACCATGAAGATAGATGCGTGAGCACCTGCTCCAACAATACAAAAACCTCCAATCCACATATGGTGCGTAAACAAAGATAGTTGGGTTGCATAGTCTGTAGCTATATAAGGATATGGAGGCATTGCATACATATGATGTGCAACAATAATACTCAAAGATCCCATCATGGCTAAATTAATCGCTAGTTGCGCATGCCATGATGTTGTTAATATTTCATACATACCTTTATGACCTTCACCAGTGAATGGTCCCTTATGAGCTTCTAGGATTTCTTTCATGCTATGTCCAATACCCCAGTTAGTTCTGTACATGTGTCCAGCAACTATAAACATTACAGATAATGCTAAATGGTGATGAGCTACGTCGCTTAGCCATAATCCACCATTTACCGGGTTCAAACCACCTTTAAATGTTAAAAAATCTGAATATTCATTCCAATTTAATGTAAAGAATGGAAGGATACCCTTACTAAAGCTAGGGTATAGCTCGCTCATTAGTTCTCTATTTACCATGAACTCATGAGGTAATGGTATTTCCTTCGGAGATACACCTGAATCAAGTAGTTTATTAATAGGTAGTGCTATATGAATTTGATGTCCAGACCAACCTAAGCATCCTAATCCTAATAAGCCAGCTAGGTGGTGGTTCATCATTGATTCAACATTTTGAAACCATTCTAGTTTTGGTGCTGCTTTATGATAATGAAACCATCCTGCTAATACCATTAGCATAGACATAAAAAGTCCACCAATTGCTGTAGCGTATAATTGAAATTCTGTTGTTATACCAGAAGATCTCCATAATTGAAAGAAGCCAGAAGTAATTTGTATACCTTGAAATCCTCCACCTACATCTGCATTTAGTATTTCTTGTCCAACAATAGGCCAAACAACTTGTGCACTTGGTTTTATTAGTGTTGGATTATTTAACCATGCTACATAATTAGAAAATTTTGCACCGTGGAAGTACATCCCACTTAACCATAAAAATATAATTGATAGTTGTCCAAAATGAGCGCTAAATATTTTTTTAGATACGTCTTCTAAAGAATTTGTATGACTATCAAAGTCGTGAGCATCTGCATGTAAGTTCCATATCCATGTAGTTGTACTGGGTCCCTTTGCTAAAGTTCTTGAGAAATGTCCTGGCTTTGCCCACTTCTCAAAAGATGTTGCAACGGGATTTCTATCTACAGTAACTTTTACTTGCTTTGTCTCTTGCTCTTTTGAGCTAGGTGCCATCGAGATTCTCCTCTCTGTATTTTTCTTATAAAATGAGACAAATAATAAAACACTCCATATATTAATTATAAGCTATATACATTATTTAGCTATTTAATTAAAATGTTGTACTAATTAATAATAAAGGTTATTACATAAATGTAATTAATGAGTTTTTATTATGTTACTAGAATATTATAATTCATAGTTGTTATATTTTATCTAGTCTGTTAACAATCGTTAAAAAATTATTTTTTACTTAATTTTAATCTTGACTAAAGACTGTCCACAATCTACTATATCACCATCTTTTACTAAAATTTCTACAACTTCTCCTTGGATTTCTGATTCTATTTCGTTCATTAACTTCATTGCTTCGATGATACATACTGGTTGTTTTGTATTAACATTATCCCCAATTCTTATAAAAGGTGGTTCATTTGGAGCTGGTGATTGATAAAAAGTTCCAACCATAGGAGACACAATCGTTGAGTATATGCCTGAACATTTTATTTTGTTTTCTTCTTCATTCTCTTTTTTTATTTCTTGTTTTCTTAATATTGATGAAATTTTATTAGTTTCAACTTGTTGATCATTTTTTTTCTTTAATGAATATTCGTTAATATAACTGTTTTTCTGAAATTTTATTCTATTGATGAGTATCTGAGTATTTTTTTTATTTACCTTAAGTTTATCTGTATCACTTTTTGCTACCAAATTAATAAAACGTGTCAAATTTTTTACTTTAAGCATATGAAATTATTTATCTACTTTAGTTCTAATTTTTTTTGTTTAACTTAATACAAAATAATTTTATTTAATTTATTAGTATCCATATTTTGTATTTATTCAATATTTTTATACTAGGTAATATATGTTTATTTAAAATTTTTTTATAGCTTAGTGAATTAAACTTATTTGATAAATGTTTATCTGTTTCTTTTGTTTTATTTGTTTGAATAAGTTTTACTTTCAGTATTAAATTATTGATAGAATAATTTTTTCATATCTTTTCTTTATTTTTATACTAAATATAAGATAAATCATGTTTGTATTAAAGTTTTTTTACTGTTCTTTTTAATATATAATCTTTTATAAAAGTAGTACTAAATGTTTATTATTATTATTAAATGTTAATCGCTGATGATTTAGATAATCTTTTGAATATTTTGCCAGAATTTATTAAAAAACCACTTAATAAGCATTGTAATAAAAAGTCATTGATTGAGATAGTTATGGATTTAGGAAGAAGACCAGAAGCCCGTTTTCCTGATGGACCAGAATATCTTTCAACTACTAATATTTCTTGGAATGATTTAGATTTTTGTATAAAAAAAATACCTCAGTTTAGTGGTGATAATAGATCAGGTATTGAATGTAGTTTACATAGGATTAGTTCTATTAAGAATAGAAAAGGTAATATAGTTGGTTTAACATTTAGAGTTGGTAGAGCAATTTTTGGTACGATTAGTCATGTAAGGGATATTTTGTATACAGAAAAGTCAATATTGTTATTAGGTAAGCCTGGAGTTGGCAAAACAACTGCTATAAGAGAAATTACAAGAATTCTCGCTGACGAAATGCAAAAAAGAGTCGTTATTATTGATACCTCTAATGAAATTGCAGGAGATGGTGATATTCCACATCCTGCTATAGGTCGTGCAAGACGAATGCAAGTATCAAGACCAGAACTACAGCATCAAGTTATGATTGAAGCTGTAGAAAACCATATGCCAGAAGTCATTATTATAGATGAAATTGGTACAGAGTTAGAAGCACTTGCTGCTCGTACTATTGCTGAAAGAGGAGTGCAACTTGTTGGTACAGCTCATGGTAATTGTTTACAAAGCCTTATTAAAAATCCTATACTTTGTGATTTAATAGGTGGTATACAATATGTCACTTTAGGTGATGATGAAGCAAAAAGACGTGGATCTCAAAAAAGTATTGTAGAAAGAAAAGCTTTTCCTGCATTTCAAATAGCAATAGAAATTCATTATCGTAATAGTTGTATTGTTCATGAAAGAGTCGATAAAATAGTTGACAATATGCTTAATGGAACAGCTTTTCCTTTGCAGCATCGTCAGTTTAAGATGGATGGATCTATTGAAATACAATGTAAAAGTTCTTATTTAACAGATTTCATTAAATACAGTAGTTATTCTGAAAAAAATATAGATAAACCTATTCAAGATGTAACACAAGTTTTTAAGAGTTCTAATAATCATATTATTTTTTCCCAGGTTCTTAATCATACTATTAGTAATTTAGATTCTTCAATGCTCAATAGACATAGTTATATTAGGCTTTATGTTTATGGTCTTAATATTCAACAAGTTGAGTTAACTATTAATAATTTAAGTTTACCTATTATAGTAACTCGTGATATAACAAAAGCTGATCATATTTTAGGACTAAGATCATTGATACAACAAAGTAGTAAGGTACGTCAGTTTGCTAAATTTAAAAAACTAGTAATTTATACTATTCATAATAATAGCATTAATAATATAGTTAGAGCTTTAAAACAAATTCAAAATAATTATAAATTTCATGATACAAACTGGTACAATTTGTGTCTGCGAAAAAATGATATTGAGTTGGATGCTCTGATTGAAGCTAGGCATGCTATAGAAAAAATTATATTTCTTTATAAGGAGGCGGTTGAATTGTTACCTCGTAATAATTTTATTAGAAAGTTGCAAATTGATTTAGTGAATTTACATAGTTTAAATTATGCTATTTTAGGAAAAGCAAGCTATCAGAGGTTATTAATTTATCCTAGATAGTCTATTGTAGTTATCTAGCGAAGTAATTTATTGATGTTGCTACTATAGATACAGGTAATTAATTTTTTCTTATACTTAGGAGTTGTTATGTCATTGCAGGAAAAAGACTCGAAAATTTTTGAAACAGTTAGAAATATTGTTGCTCAGCAATTAGGTGTAGATAAGCAATTAGTTACTTTGGAAGCTAATTTTGCTAACGATTTAGGTGCTGATTCTTTAGATACTGTTGAGTTAGTAATGGCTATTGAGGAAGAGTTCGATATTGAAATTCCTGACGAAGATGCTGAGAAGATTGCTACATTGAATCAAGCTGTGCAGTTTATTGAACAGGCTGTTAGTTCTAATGATTAATCTATTTTATTGTATTCTAGATTAATACGGAGAGGGTGGGATTCGAACCCACGGAACCTTGAGGTTCATCTGATTTCAAATCAGACGCAATAAACCAACTCTACCACCTCTCCAGACACTTTGTATAGAGTTAATTGTAACAAAAAAAGACAATAACTACAATATTTTAGTCATTAATCTTTTTTAGAGTTTATTCGTATGTTGCTTGACCAGTAAATTTTTTATTTACTGGATTGTCATTTTTTCCTATACTATGATTTATATTACCTACTCCAATGCGGCCTTCATTAACTTTTTCTGGAAACACTCCATCTTTAGGATGTAAATATTGTACTTCGCCATTTGGAAAAATTCTATAAATTTTAAAGTTGCTTATTTTAAACTTAATTTTAATTTGTCTAGATAGTGCAAGGCATTGTTCTTTCTTAGCTAGGTATAGAAGATTATCTCCTTCTGCCATAATTGCTGAACCACCTGTAGGCATTTCAAAGATATTTTTTTTATCTGTATTCCATGTTATAGCATATTTTTCTTCCGTTTCGGATGATCTTAGCCAACCTCCTGTGCTTCCACCAAATGTAGGTGATGGCATTTTGAAGTTTATTGTATTATTCATATTTATGTATTAAGACTTAGTAGAATATTAGATAATATTTTACCTATTATTATTTATTTTTAGAAAAAAATAAATAAAGCTTTACACTTCAATATTAAATTTATTTTATCGTATTGCTTATAATAGATGATTCTATCGGCTTAATCATGTATATTTTAACTATATTTAATGCTATTTTAGAATATATTAAAACTTTTTTTAATGAATCTTTTACATCTTTATTCTTTTTTTTATTTATTTCAATTAGCTTTTTATTCTCAGATGCACATAGATCTAGGTATTGAAAAAACTCTGGTTTGTCAACATTGAGCGCTATAGGAAAAATTCTAGATGCGCTTTCATTTGTTTTACGAATAACTTGCATATCATAATGTCTTGCATTTAATCCTATCGCTTTGTAAAAATCAGATCTTTGAAAGTCATTTAAGTACATTGTTGCAAATACACTTACTAAGAAAAACCTACACCAAAGTTTAGATTGTAGGTTATTTAAAAATTGTGGTTGTGATCTTAGAAGAGCTGCGAAGAAATCTCCATGCCTATTCTCGTCTTGACACCAGTTCTCAAAGAATTTAAATATTGGATATACACGATGTTCTGGATGTTTTTCTAAATGTCTGTATATAGTTATGTATCTCCAATAGCCAATTTTTTCAGAAAGATACGTTGCATAGAAAATGAATTTTGGTGAAAAAAATGTATATTTTCTGCTTTTTGTTAAAAATCCTAAATCTAACGATATATTGAAATCACCAATTGCTTTGTTTAAAAATCCTGCATGTCTTGCTTCATCTCTCGACATTAATAAAAAACATTCAGCAAGAATAGGATTAGTTTTGCTAAGTCTCCTAGATAGTTCTTTATATAGTAAAAAACCTGAAAACTCTGCAGTACAAGATCGTTCAAGAAATTCTATAAATAGCATTTTAGTCTTTTTATCAAGTTGGTTCCATGACTTATTAAACTCTTCATCTCGGATAAAGTGTTTCTTGTTATAATCAGCCCTAAATTCTTGTAGTAATGCTTCAAATTCTTCAGTGTTTAGAGATATATCTAAGTTTGACATTTCTTCAAAATCGGTAGTATAAAATCTAGGTGTCAGTAAAGTTTCTTTTATTTCTTTATTTTTTGTACTTATAGTGCTTTGCATTGTTTGTATTATGTTAACTGTATTTTCTATACTTTCATTCTTTATACTAACTCTAACTAGTTCTTTAATGATACATAATTTTAAAAAATTTACAATTATTCTAATTTATTATTTAATTAGTTACAATTTTTTATGGCTAATTTGTTAATTAGCGTTATAAAAACTTTTTTCATTGTATATTAAACATAAAATCTTATTGTTTATTTAATTTATATTTATGCTAGATATTATTAGTTTAGGTTGGGGTTCTTTGTTAGCTGTATTCACGTTTTCTATTGCTTTAGTTGTTTGGGGAAGAAATGGTTTTTAATTAGTTAATGTTTAAATTATAAATTGAAGGGAGACAATTAATATGTTATCAGAAATTATTACAGCTGCTATAATAAGTCCAATTATGATACTAATTGGTTTAGCTTTAGGGTTTGTTTTATTAAAAATTCAAGGTGAGTAATATTAAATCATCTTATTATTTTATCTTTTTGTATTGTTGAAGTTTTAGTTAGTTTATATTTACATATATTAAATATTTTCTTACTAACTTTTTTGATCCTAATTTTATTGTGGAAGTATATTTTTATGATATCTAAGTTTTTTTGGTATTTGTGTAGCTTAACTATTATATTACTAATTTTAATTACTGTTCCTAGTAAGAATAATACTGGATCTTCTGCTAATCAAAGTGAGTTGTTAAATATTAGTTCAAGTCAAGTTTTTATAAAAAAATTAATTAGCTTATTAGTAATTCTATTTTTAGTCTTAAGCGTGATATTATTAATTAAATTATAATACTTTTAAACAGTTTATTAGTCTTTATTTAAAATATAATGGTTAGTTCTAAAAGTGTATGTCCTGTTCCATTTGACCAACAACCATTAAATGAATATTTATCTTTAAAAAAATCTTGGTTATTCTCTTGGTCTATATCATCTCAGCGCAAATTTGTTTTAGGATTATTTTACATTTTTGTTGTGATATTCATATTATTTAATTTATTTATTTTTGTATTGTATCCATTTAATTACTTATCTAGCAATCTATTGTTATCCGCAGTGATCGCTAGTGTAATTTTGCTTTTTATCATGTTAAGGCTTTATCTTGGTTGGTCTTATATTGTTAAAAGATTGTTGAGTGCAACTGTTTTTTATGAAGAGTCAGGTTGGTATGATGGTCAAGTTTGGATCAAAACTTCAGATTATCTTATACAAGATAGATTGATTGGTTTATATCAAGTAATACCTTTCATTGTTCGAATAAAATATACTTGTTTAATACTATTGTTCAATTTTGTTTTTATTTATTTATTTTATTGGATTTTTTGAATACTTTGTGTTTTGATGTATAATTATTGGACCGCGGGGTAGAGCAGTTTGGTAGCTCGTCGGGCTCATAACCCGAAGGTCAATGGTTCAAATCCATTCCCCGCTATACTTTATTTAGATTAATCCAATATGTAAGTTATCATACTTATATATTATAAGTAGTATGTTATTATATAATATCTTTATTTGTTTTTATATACATACTTCAATTTTACTAATTTAATCTTAAATTAATATGTCAATTAAAAATTGTTTGCAAGTCGGATATAAAGCACCAGAATTTTCTGCTACAGCCGTTTATGAACAAGAATTTAAACAAGTTGCTTTATCAGACTATCTAGGCCAGTATTTAGTTTTATTATTTTATCCATTAGACTTTACTTTTGTTTGTCCAACTGAAATTATTGCTTTTAGTGATATGTATGACCAGTTTAAGTCATTAAATACAAGCATACTTGGGATATCGGTTGATAGTGAGTATTGTCACTTAGCATGGACTCAATTAGATCGTGATTTGGGTGGTGTTGGTGATTTAAGATATCCTCTTGTATCAGATTTAAGTAAACAAATTAGTAATGATTACAATGTGTTAAATAGTGAAGGAAAATCTCTACGTGGTTTATTTATAGTTGATCAACAAGGATTTATACAACATTCTCTAGTAAATAGTCTAGATGTTGGCAGAAGTGTTGATGAAGCAATTAGGACTCTTAAAGCTATACAATATGTGCAAAGTAATCCTGATGAAGTTTGTCCCGCTAATTGGCAACCAGGTCATCCTGTTATTAAAAGTAATATAAATAATTCTAAAGAATATTTTAAGTCTCTTTAAAATTTATTATAATTTTTTGGATTATTTAATTTTTTTCATATAATATATTTCAATGTTAGCAATTGATATAGTCGTAACAACTTGTTGAATAGTATGTTTATTCATTTGCTTAAGTAAATTTAAATTATAGGGAGATTATAATGTCTACTAATTTAGCACAACAATTGCGTGAAGGAACAACTAAATCCCATAGTATGGCAGAAAATGTAAGTTTCGTAAAGTCTTTTCTTGGTGGAGTAGTAGATAAAAATTCTTATAGAAAGTTAGTTGCAAATTTATATTTTGTTTATGAAGCAATTGAGGAACAAATAGAGCATAATAAGGATAATATGGGAGTATCTGCAGTATATTTTCCTGAGTTATACCGTAAGAATAGTTTAATTCAAGATTTACAATATTATTATGGCAATGATTGGTTAGATAAGATAAAACCTTCATCAGCTACTCAGCTATATGTAGATAGAATACATAAGATAGGATATTCAAGCCCAGAGTTATTAATAGCACATTCATATACTCGATATATAGGTGATTTATCTGGTGGACAAATACTAAAAAAAATAGCAAAAAATGCTATGCAGTTATCAAATGGTCTTGGAACATCGTTTTATGACTTTGAATTAATTAATGATGAAAAAAAATTTAAGGAATTATATCGTCAATCTTTAAATGATATACCTTTAACTAAAACACAAATAGAACAAATCATTGCAGAAGCAAATATTGCTTTTAATTTAAATATGAAGATATTTCAAGAATTAAATTCTAATTTAATTAAAATTATGATAATGTTATTGTTATCGTCTATTAATAATTTTCGCAAAAAATTTTCATAATTAGTTTTATTATATATGCCTAAACTAAAGACTCGTTGTTCTATAAAAAAGCGTTTCAAGTTAACTAGTAATTTTAAGTTAATAAAACGTAATGCAGGAAGAAGTCACTTACTGCAAAAAAAAAGTAGTAAAATAAAACGTAAATTGCGTAAAGTCAGTATTGTAAGTTTTTATGACGTAAAAAACTTCATTAATGGTTTGCCTTATATTAAATCAAAGTAGTCTTATAAGAAAATTTATGACCAGAATTAAAAGAGGTAATGTTGCTCGTAAGAGAAGAAAAAAAGTATTGAAATTAGCTAAAGGATTTAGAGGATCACATTCTAAATTATTTCGTACTGCAAAGCAACAAGTTTTGAAAGCTTTGAAATATTCGTATATTGGTAGAAAAAATAAAAAACGTTATTATCGTCGTTTATGGATTGTACGTATTAATGCTGCAGTTAGATCTTACAATATAAGTTATAGTCAGTTTATATATCTATTAAAAAAAGAAAATATTGCACTTAACCGTAAAATTTTATCTCAGCTAGCATTAATCGATGAATCTGCATTTTCTTATTTTGTTAATTCTATGATGGTTTAATTTTTAATTAATTCTATCAGTAACATGGTAACAGACAGATATTAAATCTCTGTTATCTTTATTGTTATATTTAGTTTTTAGTATATGTATTGCTAATTGAATGTGTTCTTCAGCTAAATCTTTAGCTTTTTGTATAGAGTTAGTTTGTTTTATGAGAGTAATCGCTTTTAAAACATCACCTTGTGATTGAAATTCTCTATTAATAATTTTAGGAAGTTCTTTTTTCTCTATTAGAGTGAAAATTAATGGAGCTGTTAGATTGCCATTCTTTAAGTCTAAGCCCGCAGGTTTGCCTAGGCTTTCTGTCGAACCTGTTATATCTAGTATGTCGTCAATTATTTGAAAAGCTAAACCTAGATGTTTGCCGTACAGGTAAAAGTCATTTTCTTTACTATTATTGTCATAATTTAACATTGCAGTTGCTTTGCAGCTACAAGCAATTAAAGAAGCAGTTTTATAAAAAGATTTTTCTGTATATTCTTGTATTGAAATTAAATTATCGAAAGATTTAAGTCCTTGTTGTACCTCTCCTTCTGCAAAATCGGTAATAATTTTTGAGATTGTTTTTACAACTTTTAAATTATTTAGGTTAGCCAAGTACCATGATGATTGTGCAAAAAGAAAGTCACCTGCTAAGACAGCTATTTTGTTATTGAAGATAGTATGTACAGTTCCTTTACCTCTTCTTGTATCACAATTATCAACTATATCATCATGTACTAGACTAGCTGTATGTATTATTTCTGTAATTTCTGCCAGTCTTTTTTGTTCTGTAGATATATTATGTTCTTTATTGATTAGTTTAGCTATCATAAGAATAATTGCAGGTCTTATTCTCTTACCACCTGCATTAAATAATTGTTCAGCTGCGGAGTATAATATAGGGTTTTCTGCAGCAATCATGGTTTGTAAATTTTTCTCTAATTGCTTTAGCTCTTGGCTGATTGATTCTGTTTTCATATAGTTTAATATAATATTTTAGTCGATAGTGCTATTCTGTTGGTCTTGCTAATTCTAATTGAATATAGTATGAATTTTATAATGACTAACGTATTATAAGTGTTTTATTATATTAATTATGATATAATAAATCAGCTTATGTATTTATTTTATAATATTTTATGTATTAATATTCTTAGGGATATCCAGGTTAAGATGTGCAAAGAAAAAAATAAAACGACTTTACCAGTAACAGTTTTTTCTGGTTTTAGCGATAGTAGTAATATTGCTAGCAAAGATATTCTTTTTTCCCTATATGAAGATATGCTTTTGGGACGTAATTTTGAAGATATGTGTGCTCAGATGTATTATCGTGGAAAAATGTTTGGTTTTGTACATTTGTATAATGGTCAAGAAGCCGTCTCAACAGGAGTTATCAGTTTATTGACTAAAGATGATTATGTTTGTAGTACTTATCGTGATCATGTACATGCTTTAAGTAAAGGTGTGGATCCTAAAAATGTAATGGCTGAGCTATTTGGCAAAAAGACTGGTTGTAGTAAGGGGCGTGGTGGTTCCATGCATATATTTTCTTCTAAACATAACTTTTTAGGTGGTTTTGCTTTTATTGGTGAAGGTATTCCTGTTGCTGTCGGAGCTGCGTTTCAAAGCGTATATAAAAAACAAGTTTTTAACATAAATACGCCTTTAAGTGTAACAGTTTGTTTTTTTGGTGATGGTACTACTAACAATGGACAATTTTTTGAGTGTCTAAATATGTCTGTTTTATGGAAATTACCTATTATATTTGTAGTAGAAAATAATCAATGGGCAATTGGAATGGCTCATCATCGTTCAACTTCATCTCCAGAAATATATAAAAAAGCAAAAGCATTTGGTTTACCTGGCATTGAGGTAGATGGAATGGATGTTTTAGCTGTGAGAAATGTTACTAATCAAGCTATATTAAGGGCTAGAGCAGGAGAAGGACCAACTTTAATAGAAGCATTGACATATCGTTTTAGAGGACATTCCTTAGCTGATCCGGATGAGTTAAGGTCAAAACAAGAAAAAAATGCATGGTTAGTACGTGATCCGATTAAAAGTTTAAAGCATCATATTCTTGAAAACCAAATAAGTGATATGCAAACTTTAGATGATATTGAGCTAAGAGTAAAAAAAAGAGTACAAGATTCTGTTGACTTTGCATTGGCTAGTGATGAACCAGATATAAGTGAATTAAGGAAATACTTGTTTGTAGAAGATTAAATATCTGTATTTTTATTTTAATAAATTATTAATGAAGCAAAGTTATGAGTAAAATTTTTTTGTTTGATGCTTTACGTGAAGCTACTGATGAAGAGATGCAAAGAGATAAATCTGTTTTTATAGTAGGAGAAGATGTTGGACATTATGGTGGATCTTATAAAGTAACAAAAGATTTACATACTAAATATGGAGATATAAGAGTTTTAGATACTCCAATTGCTGAAAATAGTTTTATGGGTATGGCTATAGGATCTGCTATGACAGGTTTACGACCTATTGTAGAAGGTATGAATATGAGTTTTTTGTTATTAGCATTTAATCAAATCTCTAATAATGCTGGTATGTTACGTTATACATCTGGTGGTAATTTTAAGATACCGTTGGTAATTCGTGGTCCAGGAGGTGTAGGTAAACAGCTAGGAGCAGAACATTCTCAAAGATTAGAAGCTTATTTTCAAGCTATACCTGGTTTAAAAATTGTTGCTTGTTCAACTCCTTATAATGCTAAAGGTTTATTAAAAGCAGCTATACGTGATGATAATCCTGTGATTTTATTTGAACACGTTCTTTTATATAATCTAAAAGATGATGTTCCTAAAGAAGATTACTCAATACCTTTAGATAAAGCAGAGTTAGTTAGGCAAGGAAGTGATGTTACAATTGTTACTTATTCTCGTATGCGTTATCATGTGATGCAAGCAGTAGAAACACTTGTTAAAAGAGGTTATGATCCTGAGGTCATAGATTTAATTTCTTTGAAACCTATAGATATTCAATCTATAGTTACTTCTTTAAAGAAAACAAATAAATTGTTAATTGTAGAAGAATGTATGAAAACAGGTGGTATAGCAGCTGAAGTGATTGCTCAGGTAAATGATAATCATTTTGATATACTAGATGCGCCTGTTGTTAGATTATCTTCACAAGATATACCAACTCCATATAATGGTAATATGGAGAAAGCTACTATTATACAGCCTGAACAAATTTGTGAGGCTGTTGAGTTATTAGTTGGGTAGTTGCTATAATATGAATAAATATTTTTTATCTATTAAAAGTTCATTTCTGCTGCTTGTACCTTTTCCCATTGTTTTTTCTTTAATACAAAGAAAATTTGTGCTAATGTTATAGCAGTAAAAAATATAATCATATTTTTAATTCTAGTAGGGTTTTGTAAAACTATTTCTGTTTCATTTTGACCAAAACCTCCAACATTTGGATCATTAGTTAAATTATCATTAATAGATACAATACTTCCTTCTTTAACTAATATTTTTAAACCTTTCGGTATTTCTTCATTAATTATTTCTCCATCATTTCTTTGTATACTTATCGATGTTGTTCCTGAAGATTTTTCTTCTATTTTTTGAACTTTCCCATTCGTACTTGACGTAATTACATTATTATTGGATTTATCGCCTGTTGGGTAAATTTGACCACGACCCCTATTTGCACCAACATAAATAGGATATTTTAAGAAGAAAGTATTTTTATCTTTGCTTGGATCTGGGGATATTATTGGAAAGATTATCTCTTGATTTTTTGTACCGCCAATTGGTCCCACAACTAGTATGTTTTCTTTAGTTTTACTATACGTTTGTACGTAAAAATTTTTAGTTTTATCTTGTATTTCTTGATTTAATAAATTTTTTGGTGCTAGTTTAAAGCCATCCGGTAGTATTAGCACTGCTCCTGTATTAAGTCCGCCTTCTGTACCATTACCTAGTATCTGCTTTGTGTTTATATCGTAAGGAACAGAAACTTTTGCTTCAAAAACTGTATTAGGTAAAATAGATTTTGGTACTTCTATGGATACTGTTTTTTGAGCTAAATGACAATTTGCACATACAATACGGCCTGTAGCTTCTCTTGGATTTTCGTAACCTTGCTGTGCATATATAGGAAAACTATTTACTGGATTGACAAAAGAGTTAATCATCATAGTAATACTTAAGATAATCATCAATTTTTGTCTTATTATTGACTTAGTGACATTAATTTTCATAGCTTCGTTTTAATATTTCTTATGTTTTGTTGTTTATAATAACATTCTATATTTATTCTTGAATATAAAATGATAAATATATATTTTATTCTGTTTTTATTATTTTTAATATGATAATTCCAATAAAGTACAACATTAAAATAGTAATAGTCATAAATACTTGTGTTACAGGATCAGTTGATGGTGTAATAACTGCTCCTATTATTGTTGATAAAAATATTACATATTTCCAGCTGTAAAGCATATACTGCCACCGAACTATATTAGTTAGACCTAGTAATATTTGTATTATTGGTATTTGAAAACAAATTCCTGTACTTACTATTACTAGTATTACAAAGTTAAAGTATTCATCGAATGACCATATTGGTTCAACAATGTCTGATCCGTAGTATATCAAGAAATTTAATGTTGTTGGAATTAATAAATTATATGAAAATATTATTCCTAAAAAAAATAAACTTATGGATCCTGTTAATATAGGTATTAGGTATTTACTTTCATTTTTAGTTAGTCCAGGTAGTACAAATTTTGTTATTTGATAAATACTGAAAGGGCTACTTAAAACTATTCCTAAATAGATAGAAACTTTTATAGATACAAATAAATACTCTCCTGGTGCTAGTTGAAGGAATTTAATACCTGTAGCAGGTTTTTGAAGTATTAAAGCTATCTCATTTACGTAAAATAAACAGACTATGCATGTAACTAGAAAAACTATTAATGAAAGAATAAATCTTGTTTTTAGTTCTGTTAAGTGATCAACGATCGGCATATATCTTTCTTCATTATTTTTTTGAATTTCTTTCATTTTTTACATCACTTTCAAATTATTAAAAAATTTATCTTTATTCAAGGTAGTTTTTATATTTAGTTATATTATATTGTTAATTTTGTTTTTATGTTATTGATTAGCATACTTATAAAAAGTATTAACTTTATTTAATTAGTCAAATTAGGGGATTTATATTTTTTATGATTGTTAAAGCTAGTGGCGGAAGTCCTTTAATACAACCAAGATTGTATAAAACAGTCTCTTTATCTAGTATATTACAAGCTGAGCAACAAGATCGATTTTTGCAACTCGGTGAGCTGAACCAATTAGTTACCTTTTTTTCTTCTGGAAATAGACGATTAGAGATAGCTGAATTATTAACACGTAATGCTAATTTCTTAGTCTCTAAAGCAGCTGATAAAATTTTTGTTGGAGGGTCTTCCATTTCATACTTAGAAAGACCCCAAGCTTCTTTCTTAGATGCTGAATCTAGTAATAATCCAATGATGTCTAAAGAATTATCAGGTAATGCTTCGACTAACTTGTTTGATAATATATCATTAACAATATTTGATAATAATGATCCTTTACCACCAGGTTTTAAGCCAATTAATACTGTTAAATATGGCTCGCAGCGTATGAAAAAATCTTTGCGTGATTTAGATTGGTTTTTGAGGTATTTAACATATTCTATTATTTCTGGGGATACTAATATACTTTCTGTTAATATTCGTGGATTAAGGGAACTAATTGATAATGCCTGCTCTAGTGCAGCTGCAATAGTAGCACTACGTGAGATGAGAAAGTTATCTTTAGCTTTATTTGATAACGACTTAGAGTCTCAGCAATTAGTTAAACAACATTTTAATGTTTTAATTTTAGAGTTTGAATCATCTAAATTGAGCGATAAAGTTAGAAAAAGATTCTCTAATGATTTACAAGGACTACGTTTACCTCAAGTTTACAGTCAGGCTGGTACGTCTAGTCAAAGATTTGTTATTAAAAGTAGTTTATCTACAAGTGAAAAAGAAATGGTAATTCGTGCTTGTTATAGACAAGTTTTTGAAAGAGATATCTCTAAAGCTTATAGCTTAAAATTTAGTGATTTAGAATCACAAGTCAAAACAGGTCAATTATCTGTAAAAGAGTTTGTACGTGCTTTAGGTAACTCTACAATCTATAAAGAACAATTTAATAAACCATTTGTTAACAGTCGTGTTGTAGAATTATCATTTAGACATTTTCTTGGTAGAGGTATAAGTTCTATTCAAGAGTTTCAAAAATACTTTTCTATTGTGTCTACTAGAGGACTGAATGGTTTAGTAGATTGTTTAATTAATTCACAAGAGTATGCTGATTACTTTGGTGAAGAAACGGTTCCTTACTTAAGAGGTTTAGGTGAAGAAGCACAAGAATCTAAAAACTGGGGTCCGCAAATTAATTTATTTAACTATAGTACCATTTTTAGAAAAACACCTGAATTTATAACTCTTTTTGCTGATTATAAATCTAAGTTATCAAATCAGCATCCTTACGGGTTAAGTAATGATCCTCTATTTATTCAGTTTGGAGCTATTTTTCCAAAAAATACTGCATCTTTAAAAACAAAATCTTCATTTTGTACAAGAGATACAAGAAGACTTTTAATAAGATATGGTCCTGGTATATATAATCAAATAAGTAGTCCAAATTTAAGAAATGTAATTCCGAATGTTATTTCTCCTAAAGTTTTTAGTACAAAAGATAAAACTTTAAATACAAATCAAATAATCTCTTCAATATACTTACGTATTTTTGGTAGGTTTGTTTATGATGAAGAGTTATCTTCTATAATTAAGTACGAAAAGCAATTTCAAAGTAGCTTAATTTCAGTACGTGAATTTGTTAGATTACTATTGAAATCTTCCGTTTTTAGATCTTTATATTGGGATAATTTGTATATTTGTAAAGCAATAGAATACATACATACGAAGTTAATTGGTCGTCCTACTTATAGTCGACAAGAAATAGATCAATACTTTGATATTGTATATGCAAAAGGTTATTACTCTATGATTGATGCTATGTTAGATAGCATTGAATATAGTGAAGTATTTGGAGATTTTATTGTTCCATATGAACGTTATATTGTTGCTAATTCGACTAAATCCAGAGGTTTATTGTCAGATTTTAGTAATAATCAAAGTGAAAAGTTAGATAAGTTAGATTTTATCTCATTAAGTAACTTAGAACAAGATCGTAGTATAAATATTATAAAATCTAAGATAAATCAAGGTGTTACTAGTAAGAGATATCAGTCTAAAGTATTTTATGATTCTAGTTCATTGGACTATCAAGCTAAGCTTCAAGTACTGAGAGCTGTATTTAGACAAATTTTTGAAAGAGATATGAATACTTTTAGTATCGGTGATGAGTTTTATGGTTTAGAAAGTGAATTTGTTAACTCTAATATAACAGTTAAAGATTTAGTTAAACAGTTAGGCTGTTCTGATTTGTATCGAAAACAATTTTATCAAGGATACCCTAATACTAAAGTGATTGAACTAGGTACAAAACACTTTCTTGGTCGAGCGCCTAATAATCAATCTGAGATTAGATATTATAACCAAATTTTAGCTTCTCGTGGTCTTTATTTCTTTATTGAGACAATTATTGGGACTCAAGAGTATGATAGTATATTTGGGATAAATACTGTTCCTTATCGTCGTTTTCCTACTTTACCTGCAGCTAATTTTCCTAATACTGAGAAACTATATAATACTTTGACAAAGCAAAATCTAAATATTATTGTTAATAGTTTTCCATCAACTTCTAGTTATTAGTAAATTAGTTTTAATAAATTAACCTTTTTGTTTTCGTACTTTTTCTTAAAATATATTGAGTAATGCAAGAAAATGTTAATTTATTTTGATTTTTTATTATCTTAGTTATAGATGAAATAGACAGTAATTATTATTAACTTTCAAAACTATTTTTAAAATTGGTTTTTAAGAAAGATTTCTTTACCTACTAATATGATTTTAAGGAGTTAAACTCGTGAGTATTGTTACTAAATCTATTGTTAATGCTGATGCTGAAGCAAGATATTTAAGCCCCGGAGAATTAGATCGTATTAAAAGTTTTGTCTTATCTGGTCAGAGACGTTTAAGAATAGCACAGATATTAACTGATAACCGTGAGCTTATAGTAAAGCAAGGTGGTCAGCAATTATTTCAAAAAAGAACAGATGTTGTATCTCCTGGTGGTAATGCTTATGGAGAAGAGATGACGGCTACTTGTTTAAGAGATTTAGATTACTATCTTAGACTAGTTACTTATGGAATTGTAGCAGGTGATGTTACGCCTATTGAAGAAATTGGTCTTGTAGGAGTTAAAGAGATGTACAACTCTCTAGGTACTCCTATTTCTGGTGTTGCTGAGGGTGTAAGATGTATGAAAAATATTGCTTGCTCTTTATTGTCTGGTGAAGATTCTGCTGAAGCAGGCTTCTATTTTGATTATACTTTAGGTGCAATGCAATAATTATATTATATTCATCTTCTAGACATTATTGACTGAAATTTTAAAATAATAATAAAAGGAAATCTATTTTATGCAAGATGCTATCACTTCTGTTATTAATACAGCAGATGTACAAGGTAAGTATTTAGATGACAATTCTTTAGACAAGTTACGTGGTTATTTTCAAACAGGCGAATTAAGAGTGAGAGCTGCAGCTACTATTGCTGCTAATGCTGCAACTATAATAAAAGAATCTGTAGCCAAGGCATTACTTTATTCAGATATAACTAGGCCAGGTGGTAACATGTATACTACTAGAAGATATGCTGCATGTATCAGAGACTTGGATTACTATTTACGCTATTCTACTTATGGAATGTTAGCTGGTGACCCATCTATATTAGATGAAAGAGTTTTAAATGGTCTAAAAGAGACTTATAATTCTCTTGGTGTTCCCATTGGAGCTACAGTTCAAGCTATTCAAGCAATGAAAGAAGTAACTTCTTCTTTAGTTGGTCCTGATGCTGGTAAAGAAATGGGTCTATACTTTGACTATATTTGTTCAGGATTAAGTTAAGTCATGTAATTAAAAAACCTGAAAAATTTTTAATTGTTCTTCAGGTTTTAATTTATGAAACTAAGTGTTATTAACTGTTGCAGCTTGTAACCTTGCCTTAGCTTTTCTAATTAACTGAGTTGCCTCTATCTTTTCTTTATTGGTTTCTGACTTTTCTAATTCATTAGTAGCCTTTTCTAAATCTTCTTTAGCTTGTTCTAAATCCAGATTATATACTTCTTCAGCACCATTTACTAGTATTGTAACATCGTTATTTTGCACTTCTGCAAATCCACCTAATAGTATAATTGGTTTCCATTCTTTATTAATTCTAACACGCATTACACCAATGTCTAATGCAGTTAGCAATGGTATATGTCCTGTTAGTATACCTAGTTGTCCAGTACTACTGGGTAAAATAATTTCTTCTGCTTCTGCATCCCAAACTATTTTATCTGGTGCAATAACACGTATTTTTAATGTCATAATTATTACGATAATTTAGTTTAAAGTCTCTGCTTTGTTAATTGCTTCTTCTATATCACCTACTAAGTAGAATGCTTGTTCTGGTAGATCATCAAGTTTTCCTTGTAAAATCATTTGGAATCCTTTAATTGCTTCTTCTAATGAAACATATTTTCCTGGTGATCCAGTGAACACTTCTGCTACAAAGAATGGTTGTGATAAAAATCTTTCAATTTTTCTAGCTCTTGCTACTGTTAGCCTATCATCTTCTGATAGCTCATCTAATCCTAAAATCGCGATAATATCTTGTAACTCTTTATATCTTTGTAATGTTGATTTAATTTGTTGAGCCGTAGAGTAATGATTAGGTCCTACTATATTAGGTTGTAGCATTGTTGAAGTTGAACCTAAAGGATCAACTGCTGGATATATTCCTTTTGCTGCTAATCCCCTTGATAATACTGTTGTTGCATCAAGATGTGCAAATGTAGTTGCTGGTGCTGGATCAGTTAAATCATCAGCTGGTACATAAACGGCTTGTATAGATGTAATAGATCCGTCTGTAGTTGATGTAATTCTTTCTTGTAAAGCACCCATTTCAGTTGCTAATGTTGGTTGGTATCCAACTGCAGAAGGCATACGTCCTAGTAAAGCTGATACTTCGGAACCAGCTTGTACAAATCTAAATATATTATCTATAAAAAGTAGAACGTCTTGTTTATTAATATCTCTGAAATATTCTGCCATTGTAAGAGCGGTTAAACCTACTCTCATTCTAGCACCAGGTGGTTCATTCATTTGTCCATATACTAATGCGACCTTAGAATCAGTTAATTTATCTGCATTAATAACCTTTGATTCTTTCATTTCTTCATATAAGTCATTCCCTTCTCTAGTTCTTTCGCCTACACCTCCAAAAACAGAAACTCCACCATGTGCTTTAGCGATGTTATTAATTAATTCCATTATTAATACAGTCTTTCCTACTCCTGCACCACCAAATAATCCTATTTTTCCTCCTCTTCTGTAGGGAGCTAATAAATCAACTACTTTAATGCCAGTTTCAAAAATAGAAGGTTTTGTTTCTAGTTGAGTAAAGGAAGGTGCAACTCTATGTATTGGTAAAGACTCATCTGAAACTACATCTCCGAGGTTGTCTACAGGTTCTCCTAAAACATTAAAAATTCTACCTAGTGTCGGTATTCCAACAGGTACTGTAATAGGTTTCTCTGTATCAACAACTTCAGCTCCTCTCTTAAGTCCTTCTGTAGAGCTCATAGCTACTGCTCTAACTTTGTTATCCCCTAGTAGTTGTTGTACCTCACATGTAATAGTGTTATCTGGACCTTTAATTTTTAATGCGTTAAAAATTGTAGGCAATTGTCCAGTTGAAAACTCAATATCTAAAACTGGACCAATGATTTGTGTGACTGATCCTTTAGTTAGTGATGTAACCATTGTATCGATTATTTTATTAATAGTTAGTAAATTGACATAGTTTCTAAATTATTTATTCTTCATCTCTATGTATAGTTAGTTCTATTATATAATACATTTATATAGTTTTTTGATATTTAAGTATAACTTTTAGCTTATACTATATTTTCGTCCTGTAGTTTTTAACCAATTTTGTGCTTCTATATAATTATTAGGTGCAAGTACAATTGCCTGTTCCCAATATTTTGCAGCTTTTGTAAACATTTCTTTTGATGTTTGTAAATTTTTACTTTTAGTTGCTTTTAAGCCTTGGTAGTGGTATACTACTGCGATATTATTAAGTGCTTGTGGTAAGTTGTTGTTCAATTCTAAAGCTTGATGGTAATATTCTAAAGCCTTAATATGTTCTCCATTACTTGCATAAATTAGTCCAATGTTATATAAAATGTAAGATCTATCATATGGATCTTCTTCTAGCTGTAACGCCTCATAATAATTTTCTAAAGCTTCTGCATATTCTCCTTCAGATTGAGCTGACATTCCATCTCTGTAATAGTAAAATGCTTCTTTCTCTTCCTTACTTGTTGGCAAGACTTTTAGTACAATATCTGCTAATATAGTGAATGTCTTATCAATAAAGTTGTCATTTTTTTGTAATCTTGGCATTATTTTATGTGTGTAATATTTTGAATTTTTTTTCACTCATAATATAATTGTAATACTTTATGAATTTATAGTTTTAGTAAATTGTTAAATTAACTTATCACATGAATATTTTTTCACATAATTATAATTTTTTTCCATTTAATGTACAAATATTTAAGAGATTAAATATTTATTTAATCTCTGAATATGAAGATGATGTTTTAGTACTGATTAACCCTAAATTAATTGAATTAAATTCTTTTAGTTCTTCTCAATCTATAGAATCTTTAGATATAGGCAAAAATGTTAAAACTTTAGTTAATATAGATACTTCTGTATCTAATAAATTTGAAAAAAAACACAAGCCTACTGGTAATGAAAAAAATATACTTAAAGGAAAAAAACAGAAAAATAGATTGACAAAAAATCGTCGTATAGCTTCAGAAAATATTCAAAATGTTGATATACTTGTTAATGATTCTCACGATTTTTTTAATAATGACTCTTTAGGTAGTGGTGGTATAAAGTCTCGTAAAACTAGTTCAAAAAATAAAAAAAAGTTAGACTTATCTACACAGACTGCTTTGTCTGAAACTTTACAAAATGAAGACTTATCTCAAGACAAGCAAATAGTTGTAAATAAGCCTTTAACTATTTCTGAGCTATCAAGTTGTATTTGTATACCTGAAGCAGAAATTATTACTTATTTGTTTTTAACAAAAAGTGTCTCTGTTACAATCAATGATCTTTTAGATTTAGAAATGATAAAAAATATAGCTGATAACTATGGTTTTAAAGTATTAGAGCAGCTAAAGGTTGTTGAAAAATCTAATTTTGTCCCAAGTGAAAATATCATTTTTAATTCTGAGGTTACTAGACCACCGATAGTTACTATCTTAGGTCATGTTGATCATGGAAAAACAACATTATTAGACTCTATTTTAAAGACTAATTTAGTTAAAAAAGAATCAGGTGGCATAACACAGAGTATTGTGGGATACGAAGTTAAATGGATGCATGATTCACAAGAATATAATATAGTTTTTCTTGATACGCCTGGTCATGAATCATTTAAGTCAATGCGAGTAAGGGGTGCTAAAGTAACAGATCTTGTTTTATTAGTAATAGCCGTTGATGATGGATTAAAGCCTCAAACAATTGAAGTTATAAATTATATTAATGAAATGAGTCTATCATGTATTATAGTAGCTACAAAAGCAGATAAATCATTATCCAATGTATCAAAAATAAAGCAAGATTTAGCTAAATATAATCTTATAACAGAAGATTTAGGAGGAGATACTCCATTTGTAGAAGTTAGTGCAATTAGTGGTAAGAATATTGATCTTTTATTATCTAAAATATGTATATTTTCGAAGTCTAAAAATCTTTATGCTGATACGCAGAAGAATGGTTTTGGTAGTATCATCGAATCTTATTTAGATAAAAAAAAGGGTCCTATTGCTAATGTTATAATACAAAACGGTACATTAAAGCTTGGACATTTTTTAGTCTCAGATAATTTGATTGGTAAAGTTAAAAGCATTTTTGATACAAGTAACAACAGAATTAAGTTTTCAGGTCCATCCTCTGTTGTTAAAGTTCTAGGATTTTCTTCTGTGCCACAGGCAGGTTCATTATTTTTTTCATTTAGTACAGAAAAAGATGCTAAAAAATACTGTAAGGAAAACTTGAATTATTCATCTTTACGTAATTTTGACTATTTAACTAAATCCTTAAACACTAGAATTACTAAAGATACAAATTTAAAAATTAAAAACTTGAATATAGTTATAAAAACAGTTAATCAAGGTTCTTTAGAAGCTATTTTAGAACTTTTTTCTAATATGCCGCAATCAAAAGTTCAAATTAACATTGTTCATGCTAATTTTGGTGATATTTCTCATGCAGATGTTGAACTTGCTCTAGCTACTAAATCAAATATTATAGCATTTAATGTAAATATTTCATCTCAGATGGTTCGTATGTTAAAAAATTTTGAAATTAATTTTAAAGTCTTTAATGTAGTATATGATTTATTTGATTATGTAAAAGATATGATGCTGGATTTAATAGAACTAGAATATGACTATATGTTTATTGGTAGCGCTATTGTAAAAACTGTGTTTAAGATGAATAAAGGTTGTGTTGCAGGTTGTTTAGTAGATAGTGGTAAATTAAGCAAAGATGCTTATATTCGTGTATATCGTAATGATTCTATTGAGTATCAAGGTCCTATTACTTCTTTAAAACACATGAAAAATGATGTTAATGAAGTTTTAGTGTCTACTGAATGTGGTTTAATGTCTGATTTTGAATCTTGGCAAATATCTGATAAAATAGAAGCCTATGAAATAGTTAAAAAAGATAAAACCTTATAATATCTTGTTATATATTAGTTAATACCATGTACATTTAGTAATATTTTTTTAATAGTATAAATTGATTTAATCTTTCTTTAAAAATGGAAGTAAAGCTAGTACTCTAGCTCTTTTTATTGATTTAGTAAGTTGTTTTTGTTGCTTAGAGTTTAAGCCAGTAAAACGACGAGATAATATTTTACCTTGATCATTAACAAACTTTCTCAATAAATCAATATCTTTATAGTCAATTATTTCTTTTTGTCCTTTTAAATGACTTATTTTATTTATGTTCATATTCTTTCGTATATTTATTTTATTTCTTTGAATGTTACGTGTTGATTGCAATATTTACAAAACTTTTTTATTTCTAATCTACTAGGTGTATTTCGTTTGTTTTTAGAACTTGTATAACGGCCAATACCATTAGTTCTTTTTATGTCTTTACTGTTTTTGCATTCACATTCTAAAGTGATAATAATTCTTGATCCTTTATTTTTTCCCATACGTATTGTTATTTATATTTTTGTAATGTCATCAGTTATTATTACATAAGTTTTTGTTCTTTATCAAGTTTTTAATAATATTGTATATCTTTAACTGATTGTGTATAATACTATGAAACATAATTTACATTATTCAAGAACTAGTACCATTACTATAAATTCATAATATGCCTCAAACTAAATCTTATATTAAGAATAGTAAAATTATTTTAAGAAATCGTAGTCGTAATAAGAAATATAAATCAGCTTTTAAAAAAGCTATTAAAAATTACCTATTAAGTGTAAAACGTTTATCAGTTGATAATAATCAAGAATTATTAAATGATTGTAATAATAGGCTATCTTTGGTTTATAAATCTATAGATAAAGCAGTAAAAGTTAAGATTTTGCATAAAAATACAGCATCAAGAAAAAAATCAAGATTAACTAAAATCATGAAATAACTGTAAGGATAATATTATTTCAGATACTTAATTATCATTTCATACAAATTAACCTTTAATTTTATTTACAGTAAGTAAAACAAATAAAATAATTATTTGTAATCTTTTTATTCTTAATTTGCTTATAACATAGCTAAATAATATTTATTATTAAATTAGTATTAATTGTACTTAATAACTTTGTGTTTTACTTATATATTTCATGAATTAATTATCTTATTATAAGCTTGGAGTTTTCTATGTTACAAAAAAAAATATCTGTATCTATAGTTCCTGATCTAGCTGAAGTACAAATAAAAAGTTTTAGACTATTTCTAGAAAAAGGTCTTGTTGAAGTGTTAGATTCTCTTCCAACTATTACAGATCCTACGGGTAAGTTAGAACTCAAGTTTTTTGGTCGAGATTATAAGTTAAAGTTTCCTCGTTATAGCGTACGTAAAGCTAAAAGTCGTGATAAAACATATAATGTACAAATCTATATTCCATCTAAGTTAACAAGAAAAGATACAGAGTTAACAAAAAAAGAAAAAAATCCTGAATACAGTTACTTTTCTACCAATAAAGAAAAACATAAAAAGTATAGAAAAAGGCAAATATTTATTGGTGATATCCCTTTCATGACTAATCGAGGTACATTTATTATTTCTGGTACTGAAAGAGTAATCATCAATCAAATTGTTAGAAGTCCAGGGATTTACTATAAAAAAGAATTAGATAAAAATAATAAGTACATATATAGTGCTAGTCTTATCTCTAATAGGGGTTCGTGGTTAAAATTTGAAGTTGATGCTAAGGATCAGATTTGGGTAAAAATAGACAAAACTCATAAAGTGAATGCTTATATTTTCTTAAGAGCAATTGGTTTAACTAGTGATGAGATTAAGATAAAGTTAAATAAATTTCAATTTTTACTTAGTGGTTCATTAAATTATGAAAATAAAGAACTTTTAAAAGAAATTGGAAAAAAATCTGTACAAGAAGTCACTGATGAGGAAGCTATATTAATTGTTTACAGTAAGTTACGTCCTAATGAACCATCAACTTTACTAGTTGCTAGACAAATGTTGTATTCACGATTTTTCGATCCAAGGAGATATGATTTAGGCGAAGTAGGTAGACATAAAATTAACCAAAAGCTTGGTTTAAGAATACCCAAAAATTTTAGAGTTTTATCTCCACAAGATATTGTTGTTGCTGTAGATTATTTAATAAATATTAAAGAACAAAATATTGGCACGTTTGATGACATAGATCACTTAGGCAATAGACGAGTAAGATCTGTAGGTGAATTATTGCAAAACCAAATCCGTATAGGTATTAGTCGTTTAGAAAGAATCATTCGTGAACGTATGGTAATATGCGATTTAGATTCTTTAAGTTTATCAAACTTAGTTAATCCTAAACCTTTGATTGCATCGATTCGTGAATTTTTTGGATCTAGTCAATTATCACAGTTTATGGATCAAACAAATCCTCTTTCTGAGTTAACTCACAAAAGAAGAATAAGTGCATTAGGTCCAGGTGGTTTAAATAAAGATAGAGCTGGTTTTGCTGTAAGAGATTTACATCCAAGCCATTATGGTCGTATATGCCCTATTGAGACTCCTGAAGGTCCAAATGCAGGATTAATAGGTTCTTTAAGTATTTATGCACGTGTTAATTCTTATGGTTTTATTGAAACACCATGTTATACTGTTGACAATTCTAAGGTATTAAAATCTATGCCTCTAAATTATATTACAGCTGATCAAGAAGATGAATTAAAGATTGCTCCAGCTGATATAATGCTTTATCAAAATGATTGTATAAAAGATAAAAATATTCCTATTAGGTATAGGCAAGAATTTACTACATCTAATAGCGATCAAGTGGATTATATAGCTGTGTCGCCTATACAAGTTATTTCAGCTGCTACTTCATTAATTCCTTTCTTAGAACATGATGATGCTAATAGAGCATTAATGGGTTCTAATATGCAAAGACAAGCTGTACCTTTACTCTATCCTGAAAAACCAATTGTTGGAACTGGTTTAGAGTCTAAAATAGCTAAAGATGCTGGAGTTATAGTTACTAACCGAACTGATGGTTTTGTAGATTATGTATCAGGAACCAAAATTGGTGTACAAGATTTTGAGGGTAAAGTAATTCATTATAGACTAAAAAAATACTATCATTCAAATCAGGATACTTGTATTAATCAACGTCCAATTGTTTGGCCAGGAGAAAAAGTTATTAAAGGTCAAGTATTAGCTGACGGTGCATCAACAGAATCAGGAGAAATAGCTTTAGGTCAAAATATACTAGTAGCATATATGCCATGGGAGGGTTATAATTATGAGGATGCATTTTTAATAAGTGAGAGGTTGGTGTATGATGATTTATATACATCAATTCATATAGAGAGATATGAAATTGAATGTCGTCAAACAAAACTAGGGTCAGAAGAAATTACTAGAAATATCCCTAATATTAGTGATATATCTATTTCTGCATTAGATGCTGATGGTATAATAGTTATTGGTTCTTGGGTTGATGCTGGCGATATATTGGTGGGGAAAATTACACCTAAAGGTGAATCTGATCAATTACCTGAAGGCAAATTATTAAGAGCTATTTTCGGTGAAAAAGCACGAGATGTTAGAGATACTTCTTTAAGATTACCTAATGCAGCTAAAGGCCGGGTTGTTAATGTTAAAGTTTTTAAAAAACAAAATGGTGATGATCTTCCCCCTGGTACTAATGTCATTGTTAGAGTATATGTTGCTCAAAAACGTAAAATTCAAGTTGGTGATAAAATGGCTGGTCGACATGGCAATAAAGGTATTATTTCAAGAATTTTACCTCGTCAAGATATGCCTTTTTTACCTGATGGTAGTATTGTAGATATTATTTTAAACCCACTCGGTGTTCCTTCACGAATGAATGTAGGACAATTATTTGAATGTTTACTCGGATTAGCTGGCCACTATTTACATAAAAGATTTAAAATTGTTCCTTTCGATGAGATGTATGGTCCTGAAGCTTCTAGAGCTTTAGTAAACCATAAGCTAAAACAGGCGAGTGTTCAAAGTGGTAATCATTGGTTATTTAATCAGCATCATCCTGGTAAAATGATTTTGTTTGATGGAAGAACAGGAGAAGCATTTGATAATCCTATTACTGTAGGTAAAGCATATATGTTAAAATTGGTTCATTTAGTAGATGACAAAATTCATGCTAGATCTACTGGTCCTTATTCTTTAGTTACTCAACAACCTCTTGGTGGACGTGCTCAGCATGGTGGACAAAGGTTAGGAGAGATGGAAGTTTGGGCATTAGAGGCTTTTGGTGCAGCATATACATTACAAGAGTTACTAACAGTAAAATCTGATGATATGCAAGGACGTAACGAAGCATTAAATGCTATTGTGAAGGGTAAACCAATTCCAAAACCAGGTACTCCTGAATCCTTTAAAGTATTGATGAGAGAATTACAATCACTAGGTTTAGATATATCAATTCATACAATAGATTTTGATAGTGATAGTCCCGTTAGTAGTAAGATTGAATCTGATTTTTATAATGATTCATCTGTTACAGAAGATGTTTTTTTATCTTGAGGAACCTTTAAAGTATGACTCAGCTTGAAAATTATTTTGATTATATTAAAATTAGCCTTGCATCCCCTGATAAAATACGTTCTTGGGGTGAAAGAACTTTACCTAATGGTCAAATTGTTGGTGAAATAACAAAACCAGAAACAATTAACTATAGAACATTAAAACCAGAGATGGACGGTTTATTTTGTGAACGTATTTTTGGTCCTGTGAAAGATTGGGAATGTCACTGTGGTAAATATAAAAGATTTAGATATAAAGGAATTGTATGTGAGAGATGTGGTGTAGAAATTACTGAATCTAAAGTTAGACGTAATCGCATGGCTTATATTGAATTAGCTGCTCCTGTAACACATGTATGGTATCTTAAAGGTAGTACAAGCTATATTTCTTTAGCTCTAGATTTAACCGTTAAAGAGGTTGAAAAAGTTGTTTATTTTCATTCATATGTTGTTCTTAATCCTGGTCAAAATGAGCATCTAAAGTATAAACAATTACTTGAAGGTTATCAATGGCGTTCGTTAGAAGATGATATGTACAGTAAATCTGGTAATGGCCTAGATATAGAAGTGGGTATAGGAGCCGAAGCAATTTATAAGTTACTTAAAGATATTGATCTTAATAGTACAGTAGAAATGTTAAGGGAAGAAGCATTAAAGCCACCAATGTTACAAAAGAAAACTTCTACTAAGTTTAATAAAAAAATGAAAAGATTACGTTTGCTCGAAAACTTCATTGCAACTGGTGCAGACCTATCTTGGATGATTTTTTTTGTTATACCAGTAATTCCTCCTGACTTAAGACCAATGGTTCAATTAGATGGCGGAAGATTTGCTACGGCTGACTTAAATGAATTTTATCGTAGAATTATTAACCGTAATAATCGTTTATCACGTTTAAAAGCTATCTTGGCACCAGAAATTATAATTAGGAATGAAAAACGCATGCTTCAAGAAGCTGTTGATTCATTAATGGACAACGGTAGGCGTGGTAGAACTGTAGTTGGTTCAAATAATAGGCCATTAAAATCTTTATCTGATATTATTGAAGGAAAACAAGGCAGATTTAGGCAAAATTTATTAGGTAAGAGAGTAGATTATTCTGGTAGATCTGTTATTGTTGTTGGTCCTAGTTTGAAATTACATCAATGTGGTTTACCTAAAGAAATGGCTTTAGAGCTTTTTCAGCCGTTTGTAATTCATCGTTTGATAGTTCAAGGTTTAGTTAATAATATAAAAGCAGCTAAAAAATTAATACAAAAAAATGATGCTATAGTATGGGATGTATTAGAAGAAGTAATTTATGGTCATCCTGTATTATTGAATAGGGCACCTACCTTACATCGTTTAGGTATACAAGCATTTGAACCAACTTTAGTTGATGGTAGAGCTATTAAGTTACATCCTTTAGTTTGTCCAGCATTTAATGCTGATTTTGATGGAGACCAGATGGCTGTTCATGTTCCACTTTCATTAGAAGCTCAAGCAGAAGCGCGTTTATTAATGTTAGCTCCCCATAACTTTTTATCACCAGCAACAGGGTATCCAATTTTAATGCCTAGTCAAGATATGGTACTAGGTTGTTATTATTTAACTACTAGTAATCCTTCTTCGTTCAAAGGAAAACATCATTTTTTTTCAGATTTAGATGATGTTATAAATGCATATAATGATAATAGAGTAGATTTACATTCATTTATTTGGGTGCGTTTTAACGGACAATTAGAAACAGTTAATTCTGGTAGAGATATTCTTTTAAAAGAAAAAGTTGACCTTAATGGTTATAAGTTAGCTTATTATACAAATAGTGTAGTTAAAACAGATAGCAAAGGAAATCATTTAGTTCAATATATTAGAACTACGGTTGGTAGGATAATATTCAATAATGCAATTAAAAATTCTTTGAGAGTTTAACCAATTACTTTTAACAAAATAGGATTAATTAAGAGATGAATAAAAATTTATCAAGCATTTATTTTTTTAATAAAGTTATTGATAAATCAGAGCTTAAAAAATTAATAACTTGGGCATTTAGAAGCTATGGAATTGCTCGTGCATCTAATATGGCAGATCAATTAAAAGATTTAGGATTTTGTTATGCTACTAAAGCAGGTATTTCATTAAGTTTAGAAGATTTACGTATACCTCCTAGTAAACATAAGCTGTTGGATTCAACTCTAAGTTCAATGAAAGCTACGGATCAACGATATAAAAAAGGTGAAATTACTGCAGTTGAAAGATTTCAAAAAGTGATTGATACTTGGAATTATGCTAGTGATAATTTAAAGCAAGAAGTAATAAGTTATTTTAAAGATACAGACCCATTAAATTCTATATATATGATGGCTTTCTCAGGAGCCAGAGCAAATATTTCTCAGGTTAAACAGTTAGTTGGTATGAGGGGTTTAATGGCTGATCCTCAAGGACAAATTATTGATTTACCTATATTTCATAATTTTAGGGAAGGATTAACAATTACTGATTATTTTATTTCATCTTATGGTGCGAGAAAAGGATTAGTAGATACAGCTTTAAGAACAGCAGACTCTGGTTATCTAACACGTCGTTTAGTAGATGTAGCACAGGATGTAATTATACGCGAGTATGATTGTAAAACACAACGTGGTTTGTTAATAGAAGAAATGGTTGATAATCAAAAAGTATTAATTTCACTTGATCAATCTTTGCTTGGTAGAGTATTGGCTGAAGATATAATTGATGTTAGTAGTGGTAGAGTAATTGCTAAAGCAAATCAAAGTTTTGATACAGATTTATTACAACAAATTAATGAAATCCAATTATCTAATGTTTTGGTGCGTTCGCCTTTAACGTGTTTTGCAATGCGCTCAGTATGCCAGCTATGTTATGGATGGAATTTAGCTCATGGAAAATTAGTTGATTTAGGTGAAGCAGTTGGTATAATTGCAGCTCAGTCAATAGGTGAGCCTGGTACTCAGTTAACAATGCGTACTTTTCATACAGGAGGTGTTTTTACTGGTGAACTATCACAAAATATAGTTGCTGATTTAGATGGTTTTGTTAAGTATCCCGATAACATTACTTTAACATCTAGTCGGAATAGATATGGAGATAATGTTAAATTAGCAAACTATGATTTTACAATTCAAATAGTAGATAATAGTAATCAAGAAAAATCTTTTTTTATATTAAAAAATTCAATGTTGTTTGTTGATAACTTACAATCTGTTACTAAAGGTGATGTTTTAGCAGAGTATCCAATAAATAAAAAACTATCTACAGAAAAAGCACAAAAAACAATAGTTGCTGATTTTTCAGGTAGTGTTCATTTTAGTTCACCTAAGACTAATATTTTGATTAATAATCAAAGTGTTGATAAAAGTGTTATTGTATGGATTCTATCTGGTGAAGTTTATAATTTGCCTAAACTAACTAAGCTAATGATTATTCAAGACCAGATTATAAATGAAAATACATTAATAGCTCGTACTGAATTGTTGAGTAGTAAAAGTGGTAAAGTATACATAATAAATGATAAAACATCTACACCTAAAATACTTCTTGTAACATCGTCTAAGTTATATACAAATATTAAAGTTGTAGTCGAACGGATACAAGATTATAAGAAATATTTTATTGAGACAAATAGTACAGATAAGTTTCTTCTTAAGTGTCAACCAAATAAAAAAGTTTTACATCAGCAAATTATAGGAGATTTAGTATCTAATGCTTATAAAACTAATACTGGTGGTATTATCAAATATTTAGATTTATCAGTTTCTTCTAGTAATGAGCAAGATTTTTATAATATTCATGGTTCTGGTTACATATTATGGATACCCGAAGAAACACATATTGTAAATAAAGATATTTCTTTATTGCTAGTTGCAAATTTGACATTTATTGATTCAGGCACAGAGATTATACAAAATATTTTCTCCAATAATTCTGGTTTTTTAGAAGTTATTGAAAAAGATGGTATTATTAGAGAGATGATCATAAAACCTGGTAAATTAGTTCAGTTATCAGCTAAAAACGTCAAACTAGATAAGCATCGAGGTTTCTTACGTCCTGGTGAAACTTTTTTATCTCAAGTAACCACTGATAAACTAGTTTATTGGGAGTATCTTTATATTATGGATAAGCATTATCTTCTATTGAGGCCAGTTATTATTTACTCACTTCCAAGTAAAAATTTACTTTTAAAGTTTTCTAATATATCTTTCGCAACTGATATGGTTAATTTGAGGTTAGTACGTAGAACGTATTTTAGAGACGGTGAAAGAATTAAATCCATATCTGGTGTAAATTTAGTTTTAACTCATTTAATAGTTGAATTAAAAGAAAATTTACCTTCTATAAAATGTTATATGCAGTTACATTTGGATAATGAAGCTAATAATAATTCCTTTTTTATGTTAAAATTTATAACTGCAGATTTTTTAACAATTAAAGAATCATTTTTTAACAAAAATCATAACTTATATACTAAAACTTCTATTTTAGTACAAGATGGAGAGTATGTTCAATCTAACTCAGTAATTTCACAAACAGATATTTTTTCTTCAATTCATGGTCAGATAGGTTGTATTGAAGAAACTAAAAATTCTAGTCGTAGAATATTGATTATTGGTTTAAATAATACATTTACCATAAAAAGACAGTTTAATGAATCTTTAAATGTTAAAGTTAATGATTATATTTATGCTGGAGACCAAATTAGTGTAAGACTAACTGCACAAGTTTCAGGTCAAATAATAAAAATTAATGAAAGTTCTTTGATAGTTAGGATAGGACAACCATATCTAATTTCTGCTGGATCTTTAATTCATATTTCTAATTCTAGTTTAATACAACGTGGTGAAAATATTGCTACCTTGATTTTTGAAAGATTTAAAACAGGTGATATTGTTCAAGGCTTACCTCGAATTGAAGAGATTTTAGAAGCAAGAAAAAAAATTGATAACTCTTTTAATCCGCATTTAATACTTGAAAATAAATTTAGAGCTTATATTAATCAAGGTTTAAGTATCTATAGAGCATGTAGACTAAGTATTACAGAGATTCAGATATTATTGGTTAAGGAAGTTCAGTCTGTATATCAAGCCCAAGGAGTATATATTTCTGATAAACATATTGAAGTCATTGTAAGGCAAATGACATCTAAAGTGAAGATCGAAAATGGTGGTGATACTACATACTTACCTGGCGAGCTAATTGAATTACAGAAAGTTGAATCTATAAATAAATCATTGATGTTAAAAAATTGTAGTTTAGCATTGTATTACCCAATTTTATTAGGTATTACTAAAGCATCATTGAATACGGATAGTTTTATTTCTGCTGCAAGCTTTCAAGAAACTACTAAAGTACTTACAGAAGCAGCAATTTATGGAAAAATTGATCAATTAAGAGGATTAAAAGAAAATGTAATTATAGGTAGACTTATTCCTGCAGGTACTGGTTTTAATAATTATGACTCGACTAATGGTATGCTAAATTTCAATAATGATTCATATAACGTTAATTCTTCTGTTAACAAATTAAAAGAAAATTATAATGCTAAAAAATTAGATAGCTTTGAAGATATAATAATAGATGATAGATTTATAAATAATAAGTAAGCTTGAATTATGGTATACATCTTTTGCATAATAAAACATTGATAATATATTGCTGTTTTATGTTATTATTGTTTAGTAGGAAACAAACAAGTTGTGATGTAAGTTTATAGTTTATTCGTTATATTTATATTAAAAATCATATATGTCAGTAGCAACCTTAGAAGAATTATTAGAAGCAGGCGTTCATTTTGGTCATCAAGCTAGAAGATGGAATCCTAAAATGTTTCCTTATATTTATACAGAGCGTAATGGTATACATATTATTGATTTAGTGCAAACAGCTCAACTTCTTAATGAGGCTTGTGAATTCGTAAAAAAAAGTGCACATGAAGGTAAAACTTTCTTATTTTTAGGTACAAAACGTCAAGCTGCAGGTATTGTTGAACAAGAAGCTATTAGATCTAATTCATTCTATATAAATCAAAGATGGCTAGGAGGTATGTTAACTAATTGGGTTACAATAAAAGCAAGAGTTGATAGATTGAATCAACTAGAAAAAAAAGATAAAGATGGTTTAATTGATAATCTTCCGAAAAAAGAAGCTTCTGTTGTACGGAAAGAATTAGAAAGATTACGTAAACATTTGACTGGTATAAAAGATATGAAAAATTTACCAGATCTTGTTATAGTTGTTGACCAAAAGAAAGAAACAACTGCAATACAAGAGTGTATAAAATTAGGTATACCTACAATAGGTATATTAGATACTAACTGTAATCCTGAAATAGTAGATGTGCCAATTCCTGCTAATGATGATGCGATTAGGTCTATCAAATTAATTTTATCAAAAATATCCGATTCAATTTTGGAAGGAAAAATGTCTTGACTTTATTAATAGCCTTATTTTAAAACATTTTATTAACTAATTTCTTATACTTTAGGTTTACATTTATGCTAAATAAAATTTCTTCTAATTCAATTAAAGAGTTACGTAACAAGACTGGTGCTGGTATGACTGATTGTAAAAAAGCATTGCAAGCTTCAAATGGTAATGTTGAAACTGCAATAGAGAGCTTGAGGAAAAAAGGTCTTGCTTCAGCTGATAAAAAAGCAAGTAGACTAGCAGCTGAAGGTTTAGTCGAAAGTTATATTCATTCAGGCTCACGTATAGGAGTTTTATTAGAAATCAATTGTGAAACTGATTTTGTTTCTAGACAACCTGCTTTTCGTGAATTAGCTAAAAACATAGCTATGCAAATAGCTGCTTCACAGTCAGTAAAATATGTGGCTTTATCTGATATACCTGACAATTTAATCACTTATGAAAAAAATATTGAGTTAGGAAAAGAAGATTTAATCGATAAAAAAGATGAAATGAAGGAAAAAATTGCTCAAGGAAGATTAGATAAAAGATTAAAAGAATTATCCTTAATGGATCAAATTTTTATTCGAGATAGTCAAATTACAGTTGAAGAATTAATTAAGCAACATATTTCATTATGGGGTGAAAATATAAAAATTAGACGTTTTGAAAAATTTTTATTAGGAGAAGGAATTAATTCTAAACCAAAGAGTTTTGTGGAAGAAGTATCAACAATGGTATCTAGCTAATTTGAGAAAATTTTTGATTATATTAATATATAACACATTATAATGGTATGATAAAAGCAATATAAAGTACGTAATAGTATTTTTTTCTGACATATACTATATGATGAATAGTCTGTTATTTTTGTTTTAAATTTATAGGAAAAATAAAATGCTTCAACAAAACAGTTATAGTTTTACTTCCTTTATCTTTTTTTCTAGTGTAGAAGTTGGTAAACACCTATATTGGAAAATTGGAAATTATGACGTTCATGGACAAGTTTTTATTGTTTCTTGGATGGTAATATCCTTATTACTAATTTTAGCTTTTGTAGGAACAAGAGATTTAGAAAGGATTCCAAGTAAACTTCAAAATTTTATGGAATTTATTCTTGAATTTTTGCAAGATATTGCTAAGAATCAAATTGGTGAACATGAATATAGAGCATGGCTACCTTATATTTCTACAATCTTTCTCTTTATTTTAGGCAGTAATTGGGCAGGTGCATTAATACCTTGGAAATTGATAAGTCTACCGGAAGGTGAATTGGCTGCACCTACTAATGATATTAATACTACGGTTGCTTTATCTCTATTAACTTCTTTAGCATACTTTTATGCTGGTTTAAGTAAAAATGGTTTAGGATACTTTTTAAGATATGTTGAGCCTACACCAGTCCTTTTACCAATAAATATACTTGAAGACTTTACTAAACCTTTGTCTTTAAGTTTTCGACTGTTTGGAAATATATTAGCAGATGAGTTAGTAGTTTCCGTATTTACTTTATTAGTTCCGATTTTCATTCCTTTACCGGTAATGATACTTGGTTTATTTGCAAGTTCTATTCAGGCATTGATATTCTCAACTTTATCTGCAGCATATATTGGTGAGGCATTAGAAGGACACGGAGAACATTAGTTTAAATTAATTTTAGCGCTTAATTGAGTACTACTATTAATATCCAATTTGTTATCTATACTGAAATAATGAAATATGTTAATTTTCTACTGTTTGATAAAAAATAATTAATAATTATGGATTCTATTATTTCAGCAGCTTCTGTCATAGCTGCAGGTTTAGCCGTTGGTTTAGCTGCCATTGGTCCAGGTATAGGACAGGGAAGTGCTGCTGCAAATGCGGTGGAAGGTATAGCTAGACAACCAGAAGTTGAAGGAAAAATTAGAGGTACATTGCTTTTAAGTTTGGCATTCATGGAATCCTTAACGATATATGGGCTTGTAGTTGCATTATCATTATTATTTGCTAATCCTTATACTGGATAGTTTTTCGTAAAACACTTAGTTTATTTGTAATAGAAATGAATAGGCTAAGTGTTTTTGCGATATTTATATTAGTATATGATTTTTTCTTGTATTTGATTATTAAAAAAGGCTTATGATGTATATTACAATGTTATTAGTTAGTGAATTAAATGAAGTAACATCTAAAGGTGGCTTATTTGATTTTAATGCTACTCTTCCACTCATGGCTTTACAGTTCCTTGCATTAACAGTAATTTTGAACCTTTTGTATTATAAGCCTATATCTAACGTTTTAGATGACAGAGAAGAATATATTAGAAACAGTTTAACAAGTGCTTCTGCATCTCTTCTTAAAGCTGATGAATTAACTAAAACGTATGAGTTTGAGTTGGCTGAATCTCGTAAAAGTGCTCAAAAAATTATAAAAACTGCACAGGAAGAAGCTCAGTTTGTGGTCTCAGAAAAAATCAAAGAAGCTCAAAGAGATGCAGAAAAGTTGCTATTAGATGCTTATGAAGAGTTAAATGTTCAAAAAGAACAAGCGTTAAAGAGTTTAGAAATACAGGTAGATATTCTAAGTGATCAAATACAACAAAAATTACTTGATAATTAATATTTGATTTAAATTAAACAATTTATCTACATTGAATAGAATATAGGTTATTTAAGAAAAAATGGAAATTTTGCAAACTTGGAGTAGTGAAATATTGTGTTTAAAAGTTAGTTTTAATTCTAATTTTTTAGAAGCAAACGTATTAAATATTTTTCTTCTTCTTTCTGGCTTAATTTATGTCTTAAAAAAGTTTTTAGGCTCAATATTAAATGATAGAAGAAGTAAGGTTCTTTTTGCTATGAAAGAATCTGAAGAACGATTAGAACAGGCAAATACAAGACTAAATGAAGCAAAAAAACAATTAACTCAAACACAAGTTATTATTAATGAAATTATAAATGAAGCTGAAATTACAGCTAAAAAAGTTCGTCAGTCTATATTAGAACAAGGTAAAGTAGACATAGATAAATTAACAAAAACAAGCAAAGATAGTGTTAAGTTAGCTGAGAATAGAGTTAAATTACAGATACAGCAGCAAATTACTTTCTTAGCAATTCAAAAGGTAAGTAATCGTTTAAAAAGTCAAATGAATTCTATGAGGCAAAATAAGATAATAGATCAAAATATATTGCAATTAGAAGGTCAAATTAGTTTATGATTAATCAAAGTTTTAAAGAAAAAATAGCTACACCATATGCCGAAGCTTTAATCGATTATGCTAAAAATAAAGATTTTTTAAGTCAAGCTACTAATGAACTTTCATCTATTTCAACAGTTTTATCAGAATCTAGTGAATTACAGTTACTTTTATTGAATCCTTTAGTTGCTAGTTCTGTAAAAAAAGAGGTAATACAGAAACTGTTTAAAAATCAGGTTCAAGACTTTATACTAAATTTTTTGTTAGTCTTAGTAGATAGACGTAGAATTTCTTTTTTAAGTACAATCATAGAAAAATATTTAGATTTAGTGAATTTATTAGAATCTGTAACAATTGCTGAAGTATATTCAGCTGTTGATTTAAGTGAATTGCAGCAAAAGAACTTAATAGATAAAATTAAGCTAATCACTAATAGTAAAACTGTTAAGTTAGTTGTAAATAAAGATCCTAATTTAATAGGAGGATTCGTAATTAAAGTTGGTTCTAAAGTTATAGATGCTAGTTTATCTGGCAAACTAAAACAAATGTCACTTTATTTGAATACAAATTAAATTTTAAAAAGTTTATAAACTAGAAAAATATATGTTAAATATTAGACCAGACGAAATTAGTAATATTATACGTGAGCAAATTGATAAATATAATCAGGACTTGCAAGTCGCAAATGTAGGTACAGTTCTACAAGTAAGTGATGGTATAGCTCGTGTTTATGGTTTAGATGATGTAATGGCTGGTGAGTTATTACAGTTTGAAGACCAAGATCAAACTATTGGCATTGCACTAAACTTAGAGAGTGATAATGTTGGTGTTGTACTCATGGGTGATGGTCGTAATATACTGGAAGGTAGCTCTGTAAAATCTACTGGAGAAATTGCTCAAATTCCCGTAGGTGATGAATTTTTAGGTCGAGTTGTTAATCCTTTAGCTAAACCTATTGATGCAAAAGGAATCCCTAATACAAATCAAACTAGGTTAATAGAGTCATATGCACCTGGAATTATTGGTCGTCAGTCTGTTTGTGAGCCATTACAAACAGGTATTACAGCCATAGATGCAATGATACCAATTGGTCGTGGACAGAGAGAACTTATTATAGGTGACAGACAAACAGGAAAAACAGCAGTTGCTCTCGATACAATAATTAACCAAAAAGGCCAAGATGTTGTGTGTGTTTATGTAGCAATAGGACAAAAAGCATCTTCTGTTGCTCAAGTTGTATCTACATTAGAAGAGAAAGGAGCATTAGAGTATACTATTATAGTTACTGCTAATGCCGATGATCCAGCTACATTACAATATATTGCTCCATATACTGGTGCTGCTTTAGCAGAATATTTCATGTATAAAGGTAAAGCTACATTAGTTATTTATGATGATTTAACTAAGCAAGCTCAAGCTTATCGTCAAATGTCTTTACTTTTACGCCGTCCACCTGGCAGAGAAGCATATCCTGGAGATGTTTTTTACTTGCATTCTCGACTTTTAGAAAGAGCCGCTAAATTAAGTAGTGAACTTGGTGGAGGTAGTATGACTGCTTTACCAATTATTGAAACACAAGCAGGTGATGTTTCAGCATATATTCCTACAAATGTTATTTCAATTACTGATGGACAAATTTTCTTATCTGGTGATTTATTTAATTCAGGTATTAGACCAGCAATTAATGTAGGAATTTCTGTTTCACGTGTAGGATCGGCAGCCCAAATTAAAGCAATGAAGCAAGTTGCAGGTAAACTTAAATTAGAGCTGGCACAATTCGCTGAATTAGAAGCATTTTCTCAATTTGCTTCAGATTTGGATAAGACTACTCAAAACCAATTAGCTCGTGGTCAAAGATTAAGAGAAATTTTGAAACAAGCTCAAAATTCTCCTTTAGTTGTAGAAGATCAGGTAGCTATCATTTATGCTGGTGTAAATGGTTATTTAGATGAGATTGACTTATCTAAAGTAAGTGATTTTGTAGCATCTTTAAGAGAAGATCTACAAAATTCTAAACCAGAGTTTGGTGAAAGTATTCGTAGCACTAAGAAGTTAACTCCAGAGTCAGAAGATTTATTAAAGCAATCAATAGAAGATGTACAACAAGCTTTTTAAAATTTATTCAGTACTTTGTTTTATTTGATATTAGCAAAACAATATTTTTCATTATTGTAACCTTAGCCAAATATTTAAGTTTTGGTAAGGTTATATTTGTATATTATGACATTAGTATTAATAATCTCGCTAGCTATTGCATTATTTTAATATATTATCATATCCATCTTTTTCAATATTTAAAGCAATGCTCTCATCTCCAGTAAAAACAATTTTTCCTTCACTCATTATATGAACATAGTTAGGTTTTATATATTCTATTAACCTTTGATAGTGTGTAATTAGCACTATTGAATTTTCTGAATTAGAAAAGTTTTTAATACTTGTAGATACACTTCTTAAAGCGTCTACATCTAAACCAGAGTCTATCTCATCTAATATACATAGTTCACTTTTTAGTAAAGACATTTGTAGGATTTCATTTTTTTTCTTTTCTCCTCCCGAAAAACCTTCATTTAAGTATCTGTTTAAAAACTTTGGATCCATGTTGATTTTTTGAATTTCTGAGTTAATGAGTTCAAAAAATGCAAGTGGATCTAATTCTTCTTTACCTGATTTTTTTTGTTTAGAGTTATAGGCTAAACGTAGAAAGTCAATGTTAGTTACACCGGAAACTTCTACTGGATACTGAAACCCTAAAAAAATTCCTTGTTTAGCTCTTTCATCCGGTTCACTATTAGTAATGTTGTTATTTTTAAAAAAGATATTTCCATGATCTATCTCGTATGACGGATGACCTGAAATAACTTTTGCTAGTGTACTTTTTCCTGATCCATTTTTACCCATAATAGCGTGAATTTCACCTTTATTAATGGATAAATTCAAATCTTTTAAAATTCTTTTATTATCTGTACTAACACATAAGTTTTCAATTTTTAACATGGTTCTATTTCTGTAAATATTATTTATCCTATTGTTCCTTCTAGTTTTAAATTAAGTAGTCTATCTGCTTCCATAGCAAACTCCATAGGTAACTCTTCTAATATCTCTTTGCAAAAACCATTTATCATTAATCCAATAGCTTCTTCTATATTTATACCTCTTTGCAGAAAGTAAAAAATTTGCTCTTCTCCTATTTTAGATGTTGATGCTTCATGCTCAACTTTGCAATATGGATTTTTTACTTGTATATATGGAAAAGTATTAGCTTGACATGTTTTACCAAGTATTAAAGAGTCACATTGAGAATAGTTTCTTGAGTAATATGCTTTCGGTCCCATTTTAACTAGTCCTCTATAGTTATTTATTGAGTGACCTGCAGAGATACCTTTAGATAAAATTTGACTTTTTGTGTAATTCCCTATATGTATCATTTTACTACCAGTATCTGCTTGTTGGTAGCAGTTCGTTAAAGCAATGGAGGAAAATTCACCTATTGATTGATCACCTAGTAGTATACAGCTAGGATATTTCCAGGTAATAGATGATCCTGTTTCGACTTGTGTCCAAAAAATTTTTGAATTTTTGCCGATGCAAATACCTCTTTTAGTTACAAAATTATATATACCTCCTTCACCTTTTGAATTACCAGAGTACCAGTTTTGTACAGTTGAGTATTTAATTGTAGCATAGTCAAGAGCAACTAACTCTACTATAGCTGCATGTAGTTGATTATTATCAAATTGTGGTGCTGTACATCCTTCAAGATAACTAACATGACTATTTACATCTGCTATAATAAGTGTTCTTTCAAATTGTCCTGAATCTTTGTTGTTAATTCTGAAGTATGTAGACAATTCTAGCGGACATTTTGTATTAGGTGGTATATAGCAAAAAGAACCATCACTGAATGTAGCAGAGTTTAATGCAGAGTAAAAGTTATCTCCTATTGGAATAACAGATCCTAGGTACTTTTTTATTAAATTTGGATAAAGCCTAATTGCTTCAGTAATAGAACAAAAAATTACACCGTGTTCTGCAAGTTCTTTTTTAAAAGTAGTAGTTATTGAAACACTATCAAAAACAGCATCTATTGCTACGTTACTTAACCTTTTTTGCTCACTTAGAGAAATGCCGAGTTTTTCAAATGTTTTTAGTATTTCTGGATCTACTTCATCTAAACTTGATAACTTTTTTTTATTTGCAGGTCTTGAGTAATAGAGTATTTCATTATAATTAATTGACTTATAAATTAAATTGCTCCATTGTGGTTCTTTCATTCTAATCCACTTTTCATATGCTTTTAACCTAAAATCAGTTAAATATTTAGGTTCTTTTTTACTTTTTGAAATTAATTTAACAATTTTAGCACTTAATCCTTTAGGAAAATATGCTGATTGTACTTCTGTTTTAAAACCATACTTATATGGTTTACTAATTAAGTTATTAATATAAGTTGTAGAATTATTATTCTCACACATTGTATTATTGATAATATTATTTATTTCTAACTATGTTAATATTACCGCATCTTAAATTTAAATAAATAATTACACAAGAAATTTTCTATTTTTATACCTTAGAGTAACGGCTTTTGTCCATAGTGTTATATTATAACTATACGTAACATCCAATAAAATTTCCATACAAATGTTTGTAATATTGGTAGTATTTTTCACTAAACTGAACTTTGAACTTTTATTTTTAACTTTTATTCCGATATATATACTTTCAATGCTATCTAGTAATTTTTCTAAAATTTGATTGCTAAATAAACTATTTAATCTATTGACATTAATTAGTTTAGTTTGAGATATTATAGATAAATATTTTATTAGGTATTTGAACAGTATTTCTTTTTTAATAAATAAGTATAAATTAGTAATAATCACAATATATTTTATATTCGTTTCAAATATCTGTTTCATATATTTAGGTAGATAAAAGCATATATAACAATAACTTAATTGGAATTTTTGTTTATCATTAATATATAGTCGTATTAACTTACCACTATACGGTATACAACAAGTGGGTATTAATTTTGTGATTTTTGTAAGTGTGCTATAATCAAGAAAAGTATTGATAACTAGAGTAAAAAAAATAATGTATAATATACGCTTTATAAAGTAACTTGATACAACAATATAAATATATTTAAACTTAAATAATAGAATAACTTGTAAAAGTAAAATTGATGTTAATTTAATGTTAAGATAAGGTAACATTAGTAACAGCAACAATTTAGATAATATTAATATGAAAAAAAAACGTCTATAGTCAGTATAATAAATTTTTTTTAGCATTCAGATTCTAATCAATAGAAGTTAGATATTTTATAAATTTAATATTATATTATCATTTAATAGTAAAGATTGTTCAAGGGTAAGTGGCGAAATTTGGTAAACGCATCATATTCAAAATGTGACAACATAGTTTTGAGGGTTCGAGTCCCTCCTTACCTATTAAATGCTTGTTAATAAGAATCTAATCATAAGCATGAAAACATATGTTCATATGTTAAAATAGCTATTAAAAACACTACTTTTTTAGGAAGTTATTATATGACTTTATTAGTTTTAGGAGGTACAGGAACTTTAGGTAGGCAAGTTGTTATTAAAGCGTTAAATCAAGGTTTTCAAGTAAAATGTTTAGTTAGAAGTTTACGTAAATCAGCTTTTTTAAGAGAATGGGGAGCGGAAATTATCTATGGTGATTTATCTCTTCCAGAAACTATACCTTTAGCTTTATTAGGAGTTACATCGGTAATTGATTGTTCAACTACTAGACCTAATGATTCTTATGATACAAAATTAGTGGATTTACAAGCTAAGTATATTCTAATAGAATCAGCAATTAAAGCAAAAGTAAAACGCTTTATTTTTTTTTCTATGATAAATGTAGGTAGCTATCAAAATATTACTCTAATTAAATTGAAATTAATGGTTGAATTACGTCTTAAAAATTCTAATATTAGTTATACAGTGTTTTACTTACCAGGATTCTTTCAAGGTTTAATACCACAATATGCGTTACCTATCCTAGATCAACAATCTGTTTGGATTACGAGTGAGTCGTCATCAATATCTTATATTAATACACAAGATATAGCTAGCATAGTAATTCAAAGTCTATCTATTAAACAGTTTGAAAATAAATGTCTACCATTAGTTGGCAATAGATCATGGAAGTCATTTGAAATAATTGAGTTATGTGAAAGATTGTGTGGGCGTCGTGCAAATACTAATAAAATTCCCATTTATTTGTTGAACTCTTTTAAACAATTTATTAAATATTTTCAATGGGCTTGGAGTATTGTAGAAAGATTAGAATTTACTCAGGTTCTTTTACAAGACTATAATACAAGTGTGAATATAGAGGAAATTTTATATATTTTGAGAATACAGAAATCTGATTTGGAATCCTTAGAAGCATATTTACAAGAATATTTTACACGCGTCATGAAAAAATTGAAAGAGTTAAATTATCAAGCTTTAAGTTCAGATAGTAATAATATTGACCAATTAAAATTTTAGATTTTTGAGTTTTAACGTACTGTAACTGTCATGAAAAAACTACTATATAATAATATGTGTATTTTTTTCATGAAAAATTATTTTTTATATATACTATATTATTATCTATGGAGACTATTTTATATTTAGGAGGTTATATTAGATGCTTACATTGAAAATTTTTGTTTATACAACAGTCGTATTTTTTGTTTCATTATTCTTTTTTGGTTTTTTATCAAATGATCCATCTAGAAACCCCAACAGGAAAGATTTAGAGTAAAATAGATCTATCTTTTATACAATAGTAACACTAATAATACTGTGTTACTATTGTCTTGCTACAGCCAGACTTTTATATTTTTTTATACTAAATCAAAATTTTATTGACCGAACATAAGATACAACTTTTATACCAATATTTCTTTCATTTTTCATGTTTTTGATTAATGTTGTTGATATCATAATATTCTTATTTATTATATAAAGTTTTTCCTCATAACAAGATTTATTATCTTTAGATACATAGTTGATATGAAATAAATTAGGACTAATGTTTTTTAATGATACATAATATCTTTTATAAGTATTTAATGGTAATATATTTATTGTTTCTTGATTAATTGATAATGAATACAAATTACTTTCATAAAAACAATCATTCACTACATTATTTTTATTTCTAGTAAAATCTATATTGATTTCAGATAATATATTTGATAAGCTGATTTTTTGTTGAATTTTATATTGTTTTTTCTTTTTATTTATATACAAGTTATTTTGTAAAGACCAATTTCCTTTTAGGTATGTTAATAGCGAATCTGCTTTAATGTTCATTGATGTTAATTTATTAAAAGTATCTAATTTATAAAAAATTTTACATTAAATATTTATATTTATTTTAATAGAATAGTATAAAGTAATTACAATTAGTATATTATATAATAACAATAAGATATGAAGTATTGGAACTTAAAAAAAATTAATCAAGCTGCTTTTGAGAAAACAGGGATAGTGCCTCGTTCTATGAATAAACTCTTTAATCGTTTTAAGCAAGAACTTAACCCCAATGCAGAAGTTGAGGCACTAGAAGAATTTAAAGTTGCTAAGTATCAAACATCAACATCTGTTAGATATATAATTATATTATTGGTTATGCCAATTCTAATTAATCAGTTATCTAAAATAGTTGTCTTAGATCCTTTAATAAACAACCTTTGGAATAAAAATAGCTCAAATATTTTTTTAAATCCATCTCAAGAAGAAAGAGCTTTTGCAGATCTGCAACGTTTTGAAGAAAAATTACATTTTGAAATTTTAATAGGTAAATTAGATAGTTTATCAATAGAAAATGTACAAAAAAAAATGTCTGACAAGGCTTTAGAAATAGCATTAGAATATTCTTCAGAGAGTGCTAATGCCATTAAAAATATTTTAGCTGATTTTATTTCCATAATTGTGTTTCTATCTATATTAATTATTAATAAAAGACAGTTTTCCATATTAAGATCGTTTATAAATGAATCAATATATGGTTTAAGTGATACAGCAAAAGCTTTCTTAATTATTTTGTTTACAGACATATTTGTTGGTTTTCATTCTCCACACGGTTGGGAGATTATAATAGAAGCTATATTGAGACATTTTGGTTTACCAGAAAGTAGAGACTTTATTTTCATTTTTATTTCAACTTTTCCTGTAATACTAGATACAATATTTAAATATTGGATCTTTAGATATTTAAATCGCATATCTCCTTCCGCTGTAGCAACTTATCATAACATGAATGAATAATAACAATTTACTTTTTTTGAAAAGTTTACTATAATGTTTTTAAATTTCAGAAAGCATCTGTGGCCGAGAGGCCGAAGGCAGCGGACTCATGTGCGACCCGTTTTTAGGTGTTAAAGGTTCATTGTAAAACTTTTAGCTAACTAAAGACTAAATTATATAATATTTAGTTAACTATATTTTTTATGTTAGTGCAACTCTAACTATTCTAAATCATGGATAAAATCATAGTGTCAATCTGAAAGTATTTAAGCCTAAGATACAATTTGATTAAGCAGACACTATAATAGTTGATATAACTAGTAAAACGAACCTTCGAATGAAGTATTTATCAAGATTTTTATGAAATTTTTGATTTCATGAAAATTCAACCCTTAAACTTAATTAATGTGAGCTAATATAAGTATGATTAATTTAAGAGGTTAATAATACATAGTATGGAGTTTAAGTCAACGAAAATAAAAAATATGGAACGGAGTAAGTAGATAAATTTCTAAAACATAAAATACATAGGCATTTTCGTTTATCTACCAAGAAACAATAAAAAGCTAAAATTATCATTTAATTAATAAGCTGACGTATTGTACTAATCAAAATAAATAAATTATGTTTTGTTATCTAAATACTAAAACATATATAATACATGATAGTAAGTGTATATTTCTAAAAATCAACACAAAATGACGACATTCTTAATGAATGATAAAACATCATGGCTTAACTTACCGTGGCGCGATATATATATCCGTGTCCTAATGATAAAAAAAAGAATATTTATTAGTTCTAAAAAAAATGACTTAAAATATCTACATAAACTACAAAATTATTTAATTAATTCTAATGAAGCTAAAGTTGTATTAATTAATAAAACAATACGTAAATTACGTTTATATTACAGTAGCTATAAGCAGATTAAAATCGATATAAGTCAGTTAGATAAGCTAAATTTATTAAACTTAATTTTTATTAAAACTTTGCACAATGATAAAACTTTGAATACGATTATTACATATATCAAACAAAGTTTAGTGTATTGTTCTGTTAAACCAGCATTTGAAGCTAGGCAATCTAAGCAACTCTATCAATTAAAGGACAATAAACAATCAAAAGATAATTTCATCGATAAAGTATTTTTTAATAATTTATTAATACAAAATACTATAACGAAATTAAATTCATGTAACTATATAAATAATACTTTATCTTTATGGCTATATGAGAATAATTGTTTTAGTTTATTAGATAGGTATAACTCAAGATACAAAGCATACTTTTTCAGACATAAAGCTGTTATAAGTAATAACAATCTTTTAAGCTCATCTTCCTTGTTTTATCTAATTTGTGAAATGATTACACATGACATGTACTGGTATATTTTTATGCACTATAAAAAAGATAATTTATACTTATATGATAAAAGTAAAAATTTCTTGTATAAAGAAATAGATGATAAATTTAATACAAATTTGCATAATTATTATGTTTTACCGATTAAAAGCATAAAATGGATCTTATTTAGTTTGGATAACTTTATTCAAATTAAACAAACGCTATTTCATAATATTTTTCGCGTATTGAGCTACAAATTATGTAATATGGATAAACAAATTTCGCTTATTCACATTGAAAAACATAATAGTCAGTACAATACAAGTGCTTATAATCTTTTCAAACACAAAGGTTTTATGAAGTTATCTAGCATTAGAAAAAAAAGTTTCGTAAAACGAATAAATAGATTAAAGAATCAACAAAATTATGTTTATAATCTACATGAACGCTATCTTAAATAGTTTAAAACTGTTTATAAAATGAATATTAATTATTTTGAATAGTAGTAGCCGTATGAAGTGAAAATTTCAAGTACGGTTTTGTAAGAGAGATTTTAATTAAAAGTCGACTCTAATAATCCGCCATCCCTTGAGGACACCGCTGGTTCGAATCCAGCCAGATGCATAGAGGTTATTTGTTAAACTTTATAGGTAAAATACCTTATTGAAAAATTAATGAAATAAAAGCGGGTAGCGGGAATCGAACCCGCATCATTAGCTTGGAAGGCTAAGGTTTTACCACTAAACTATACCCGCACCAGGTTTTACAAACATATGATAACACTATGATAAAAAATTTTCAAACATTATTTAATTCCTTCCAATTGAATTTGTAAAAATGCAGCAATTTCTTTAGCCTGTTTTTCAGTTTCTTGTATAGACATTGGCTCACCAACTTTAGTCAATGGTATTTCTCTTTTATCTTTTGTTTTCAAAAAAATTTCTCTTTTAGGAGATAATCCCTCTTGTATATTAATTTTAATTGAGTAAATTTCGTTGAATTTATATTGTAATTTTAGTATACGGTTTTTTCCAGGAAATCCTAATCTAAATATTGTTATAAGATTTGTACTGTTATTAAATTCATTATAACCGCCACCTACATTAAAAAATATGGTATACCATAAAAATAGACTGATTAGTAAACCCGTCATGCCATAAAAGGTCATTATTGCTCCTTGGGGTATAAAAGCAATATTCTCATTTGATATAAAATTATTAACTTTTATATTTAAATAACTAGTAATACCAACTAAAAAAAAACTAAAACCACCAACTAGTATAATAGAAGCCCACCAATAATTGCTAAACCTACGCGAACCTAATATTTTATCTATCTTAATTTTACTCATTCATTGTTAATTCAATATATTTTATTTATTTGTTTAAGTGTAAATACTGATAATAAAAATTTTAACTACTACCAATATTATAAGCTAATTTAGAATTAAAACAATAACTTAGATGAGTTTTATAAATTGTAAACCAAAATAAAGACTTAAAGCTAATCCCATAAATAATACTACAAATAATATATAGCTAAGTAATATAGACATGTCTAGTATTTTCTCCTAATGTATTTAATTTATTCAATGTATCAGATTCTATTATATAATGTTTATTATCAATTTGTTAATATTTTAACGAAAAGTATTAATTATTTGCTATTATTAGGTCTTATAGTATGAATTAATAAATATTCCCAAATAAATCATTATACATTAAATAGATGACAAACTTTATTCAACCTTATAACAATGATCCTTTTGTAGGTAACCTATCAACACCGGTAAGCACTTCAAGTTTCACAAAAAGTTTATTAAGCAACCTTCCTGCTTATAGACGAGGTTTATCGCCTTTATTAAGAGGTTTAGAAATAGGTATGGCTCATGGTTATTTTTTAATTGGTCCTTTTGATAAGCTAGGACCATTACGAAATACGGATATTGCTTTATTATCCGGTTTCTTATCTGCTCTTGGGTTAATTGTAATTTTAACAGCATGTTTATCAACGTATGGATCTGTTTCTTTTAGTAATACAAAAGATGAATCGAAAGATGTATTACAAACTTCTGGCGGTTGGAGTCAATTTACAGCTGGCTTTCTGGTAGGAGCAGTTGGTGGATCAGGATTTGCTTATCTTTTGTTAACAAATTTACCTAACTTACAAAATTTATCATAATATTAAATGATATTAAATGTATATCTATTAAAGTAAATTAAATTTAAGCTAGTAAAGGGACTTGAACCCATAACCTGCTGATTACAAATCAGCTGCTCTACCAATTGAGCTATACTAGCAACATATAATTAAACTACCTAGAATGGTAGCTTAATTTTTACTATTTTGTAAATGTTAATTGGTTATTCTACTATGAACAATAGAATACATGGTTGTTTTTCAATAATAGTATTCTAAGTTTTAGAAGATTCTTTATTTAAATTATCTGTATAATAATGAATAGTTTCATCTAGACAGATAAAAGACCATCCTGTTGGCATATTTAAGTTTTCTTCTTCATTAAAATTATTTTCAGCTAGGTAACCATTCTCGTTGTCAGAATACTTTTCATGATAAATATGTTTTAGATCTGATGTCATTATAATATCCTTATTTAGTAATCCATTACTGTTTTGTTTAAGTGCAAAATTATTTTAGTATACACACTAAATATAGTGTATCATATAAATTTAATATTGTCACTATTCCTTTAAATAACAAAAAATTCTTTTTTTATACTAAGCTTCAGTGATTATAGTTTATTTTTATAAAGTGATTTAATAACCTTAGTTGATATTTTTAATTTTATCCAACGATTCTGTTTTACTGACCATACTTTTTTAGTATGTAAATTAACATGTTGAAGTTTTTTGGTTTTAATATTTGAATGTGATATCTTGTATCCATTATTTGCTGTTTTTCCAGAAATTTGACAAATCTTAGACATATTATATTAGTTCCTATTGTTTATAAATTAATGCTTATGATAACCTTACTTAATCTTAAAGATATTTATTTAGTGTATTTATTAATGTAGATCTTGGTACAGCACCTATAACCATATCTACTTTTACTCCATCCTTAAAAATCATTAATGTAGGAATACTTCGTATACCATATTCTGATGCTACACTGGGATTTGAGTCAGTATCAACTTTAACAACTTTTACAATATTTTCATATTCATGAGATATTTCATTAATAACAGGAGCAATCATCCTACACGGCCCACACCAGCGCGCTCCAAAATCAACTAATACTATTTTGTTCGATTTTATAACTTCTGAATCAAAATTAGAATCTACTGCTTGTATTATAGGCAAAACTTGTTTCTCCAATCATTATTCTTACTAATTCAATCCTAGCATAAAAAATTTCAATAAACTATTTATATATAAACTTAAATGTAGTTTTTGATAATAGCATTAAAAAAAGTTATTACATTAATAAATAATATTAGGATTATTTGATACATATATAATGATAGATTGATATTCAAAGATAACTAAGCATAAATATATTTAATAAATATACCAAGCAATGAACTTATTGTTCAAAAAGTTAACTTTATATATTATGATAATGCCTTAAATTCAAGGAGGAGAAAATGTCTAACTCTGTAGAAGAACGGACAAGAATTAAAAATGAGCGTTACGAATCTGGTGTAATCCCTTATGCAAAAATGGGATATTGGGATCCTGATTATGTAATTAAAGATACAGATGTATTAGCTCTATTTAGGGTTACTCCTCAACCAGGTGTAGATCCAGTAGAAGCTTCTGCGGCAGTTGCAGGTGAATCATCTACAGCTACATGGACTGTTGTATGGACTGATTTATTAACTGCTTGTGATCTTTATAGAGCAAAAGCATATAAAGTTGATGCAGTACCAAATACATCTGATCAATATTTTGCTTATATTGCTTATGATATTGATCTATTTGAAGAAGGTTCGATTGCAAACTTAACAGCTTCAATTATTGGTAACGTGTTCGGATTTAAAGCGGTTAAAGCTTTAAGATTAGAAGATATGCGTTTACCTGTTGCTTACCTAAAAACTTTCCAAGGACCTGCAACTGGTCTAGTTGTAGAACGTGAGCGTATGGATAAATTTGGCAGACCATTTTTAGGCGCAACTGTTAAACCTAAATTAGGTCTATCTGGGAAAAATTACGGAAGAGTAGTATATGAAGGTCTTAGAGGTGGATTAGATTTCCTTAAAGATGATGAAAATATTAACTCTCAACCGTTCATGCGTTGGAAAGAAAGATTTTTATACTCAATGGAAGCAGTAAATCGTTCAATTGCTGCAACAGGTGAAGTAAAAGGTCACTACATGAATGTAACTGCAGCAACAATGGAAGACATGTATGAAAGAGCTGAATTTGCTAAACAACTAGGTACAGTTATCATCATGATTGACTTAGTAATTGGTTACACAGCTATTCAAACAATGGCTATTTGGTCACGTAAAAATGATATGATTTTACATTTACACCGTGCAGGTAACTCAACTTATTCTCGTCAAAAAATTCACGGTATGAACTTCCGTGTTATTTGTAAATGGATGAGAATGGCAGGTGTAGATCATATACATGCTGGTACAGTTGTAGGTAAGCTTGAAGGTGATCCTTTAATGATTAAAGGTTTTTATGACACATTATTAGAGCCTTATTTGGATGTTAACTTACCTCAAGGTATATTCTTCCAACAAGATTGGGCATCTTTACGTAAAGTAACTCCAGTAGCTTCTGGTGGTATACACTGTGGTCAAATGCATCAATTATTAGATTATTTAGGTAATGATGTAGTACTTCAGTTTGGTGGTGGTACAATTGGTCATCCAGATGGTATACAAGCAGGTGCAACAGCAAATCGTGTTGCACTAGAAGCAATGGTTATAGCACGTAATGAAGGTCGTGATTATGTAACAGAAGGACCTCAAATTTTACAAGATGCAGCTAAAACATGTGGTCCTCTACAAACAGCATTAGATTTATGGAAAGATATTACATTTAACTATACTTCTACAGATACAGCTGACTTTGTAGAAACTCCAACAGCTAATGTTTAAATCATAAAAACAATTAAAATTCAGTTCATAATTTAAAATGTTCTGAGTAAAAATAAAATAGAATTTATTAACAAAGATTAATCATTGTAAGGAGTACTGACAAGTGAGATTAACACAAGGAACTTTTTCCTTTTTACCTGACCTAACAGACCAACAAATTCAAAGTCAACTTAATTATGCAATTGCGCAAAATTGGGCAGTAAATATTGAGTATACTGACGATCCACATCCTAGAAACAACTATTGGGAACTATGGGGATTACCATTATTTGATGTGAAAGATGCTGCAACAATTATGTATGAAATCAATAGTTGCCGTAGTCAGCAATCAAATTGCTACATCAAAGTTAATGCTTTTGATAATACTAGAGGAGTTGAAAGCTGTGTATTATCTTTTATCATTAATAGACCATCTTTAGAGCCAGGATTTGAACTAGTAAGAACAGAAGACGACAGTAGAAATCAGAGATACTGCTTCCGTAGTTATGCAACTAGCAAACCAGAAGGTTCTAGATATTAATTAAATTAGCTTAAGAAATAAATACTAAATAAACTAAAAGAATACAATATTTTAATATTCTATTTTTTTAGTTTTTATTAAGCAAAATAAAGAACTTATATTATATATAGTAATAACTTTATAAATGACTACAAAATACACAGAAGATACCTTATTGAACCTAAAAGAAGAGTACGATAATACAAAAATACAAGATATTATCGATGAGTTAGAGCAAGAATTAATAGGACTTAAACCAGTAAAAACACGTATTAAGGAAATAGCAGCTTTATTACTTATTGATAGACTGAGAAATCAACTTAATCTAGTATCAGGTAGTCCAGGGCTACATATGTCATTTACTGGTAGTCCTGGAACGGGTAAAACAACAGTTGCGATGAAGATGGCAGACATTTTGCATAGATTAAACTATATAAGAAAAGGGCACTTGTTAACAGTTACTAGAGATGATCTAGTAGGACAGTATATTGGTCATACTGCTCCTAAAACTAAAGAAGTTCTGAAACAGGCAATGGGTGGAGTATTATTCATTGATGAAGCCTATTATTTATATAAGCCAGATAATGAAAGAGACTATGGTGCAGAAGCTATAGAAATTTTATTACAAGTTATGGAAAACCAAAGAGATGACTTCGTTGTAATTTTTGCTGGCTATAAAGAAAAAATGGATAGGTTCTATGAGTCTAATCCTGGATTATCATCTAGGGTGACAAATCACGTTGACTTTCCCGACTATACTGCAGAAGAATTATTAGAAATAGCAAAATTAATGTTAGAAGATCAACAATATAAATTTGCATCTGATGCAGACGAGGTTTTATTGGATTATGCAGAAAGGAGAATGAAACAGCCTCATTTTGCGAATGCAAGAAGTATTAGAAATGCTATTGATAGAGCAAGAATGAGACAAGCAAACCGAATTTTTTCTAGTGGAGATAAAATTTTAACTAAATCTGATTTAATTACTATTCAATCAGAAGATATATTAAAGAGTAGATTATTTAGTCAAATATAAAGTAATTAAATCAATAATTGACACAAGTAAAAAAGTTTTATATATTTTCGTAGTAGGTTAACTATTAAATAGTTAAATAACTAGTTAGGCGGTATAGCTAAGTGGTAAGGCAGGGGATTGCAAATCCCTTATCCCCAGTTCGAATCTGGGTACCGCCTAATAAACAATAATTTAAACTTCTAGGGGATGTGGTGGAATGGTAGACACAACAGACTTAAAATCTGTTGATCTTTTAATTGATCGTGAGGGTTCAAGTCCCTCCATCCCCATACTATCACTTATTACAATTGAATAAAAATGTGTATTTGTATTAATTGTCGTCATATCCATAACTGTAAAACATATCACTTTATTGATAAACAACATAATCATTTAAAAATATGCTCAGAGGAATATAAATTTAGTCCACTGAAAACAATACTAAATGTAAATATTAACAAAAAAAATAAACAAGTTATATTTGATTGGGATTTAAAAGAATGTTCGTCATTTACAGAAGAACCAGGTTATTGGTTATTTAATGAATAACTTAACTGTATACAGTAGTATCATTCTTATACGTAACTTTCTTTAAAAGTTCTGTATTAACATTAGATTCTCTAACTAAGGTAATTTTACCAGTTCTTGCAATCTGTAATATATTATACTCAGCTAATAGCTGTTGTATAGCAAAAACTTTACCTGGATCTCCCGTTATTTCAAGAGTTAAAGATGAATTAGATATGTCTACTATTTTTGCGCGAAATATATTAGCGATGTCTATAATGTATGATCTAAATTCAGGTAGCGTTGCCACTTTGATTAACATTAGCTCTCTTTCAATAGAGGGTAAATTAGTGACGTTTTGAACATCCAAAATATTAATAAGCTTATTCAGTTGTTTTATTAATTGTTCTATCGTTCTATTATCACCTTGTACACTCATTATAATTCTAGAAATACCTTTTTTTTCAGCAGGACCAACAGCTAAGCTATCGATATTAAAACCTCTTCTAGCAAATAAACCAGATATTCTAGAGAGAACACCTGACTCATCTTCTACAAGAACAGAAAGTGTATGTTTCATGACAAACTCCTTACAAGAATAAAGTGGTTATTGACTTTATGTTATAATAATTTACATGTATTTACCAATAGTATAAAATATAATGGAATACTAGAATAATTATAAAAGGTTAAATTAAATAATAATTGAAAAAAAAATACGATGATCAGTCATCAATAAATGAATCAATAAAATATCCTAAAGTAAGACTAATAGATGTTTTAGGGAAACAGCTAGGGATATATTCATCTGATACAGCTCTTCAAATTGCACTTAGTGAAGGTCTAGATTTAGTCGTTATAAGTGATAAATCTAATCCACCTGTATGTAAAATTATAGACTATGGTAAATATAAGTTTTTGCAAGAAAAAAAAGCAAAAGAAGCAAAAAAGAAGCAACATAATGCATCTTTAAAAGAAGTAAAAATGCGTTACAAAATAGAAAATCACGATTATAAAGTACGTGTAAATCAAGCACTACGATTCCTGGAATCAGGAGATAAGGTAAAGATAACAGTTATATTTAGAGGTAGAGAAGTGCAACACTTGAACTTAGCCATAGAGTTACTAAATAAAATAGCAGCAGATTTAAAAGATAATTCCCTTATACAGCAATTACCAACTAAAGATGGAAAAAATATCATAATGATTTTAGCACCTAACAAAAAATAGTTTTAAAGATTAGTAGTTTTACTTTATAAAAAAATGTAATAAAATTGTTAAAGTTAACAAAATAGAATATAATAAACAATCTAAAGGAAAATAGTCATGTCTCGTTATAGAGGACCAAGATTAAAAATAACAAGAAGACTTGGAGACTTACCAGGCTTCACTAGAAAACAAAGTAAGAAGGTTGGTCGTGCTGGGGAACATGGACAGCAAGTACGTAAACCTTCAGAGTACGCATTGAGATTAGAAGAAAAACAAAAACTAAGATATAATTACGGTCTAAGTGAAAAACAACTACTGAAAAATGTCAAGATAGCAAAAAGGGTTCAAGGTTCCACTGGAGTTATTTTACTTCAAATTTTAGAGATGAGACTAGATAATACTATATTTAGACTAGGATTTGCACCAACAATAATGGCTGCAAGACAACTTGTAAATCATAAACATATTATAGTAAACAATAATATAGTGTCAATATGTAGCTACCAGTGTAAGCCAGGAGATGTAATAAAAATAAAAAACAAAAGTTCATCTAACGAAATAGTAAGAAAATATATTGAATATCCAGGACTAGCGAATTTACCTAATCATTTAGAAATTAACAAAGGTAAATATGAAGCAAAAGTTAATGGAATTGTAGAAAGGGAATGGGTAGGTATACAGCTAAATGAATTACTCGTTGTAGAATACTATTCAAGAAAGTAAGACTATTCAGTTAATTGTAAATTATTAAATATATTAATAATTTACAAATAAATATTTTATAAATTTACTGGTTGCCTAATAGTTAATGACCATAGTATTCTCCAACACAAGGTTTTTAGATAAAAAAGTTTACTCGAGATTCTGTTATAAGCTGTAAATTGTTTTTCAGTATTTGATGTCAAATAATTTTTTATAAAATCATAGCTTTTTAATGAAGGCAAGAAAGTTATTTTATCATAATTCTTTTTATAATCATTGTGATGAATAAAATTTTCTAAGTTTGAAACATCAATTTCTGGAACAGCAAGTAAACTATGGAAATTATTATCTTTAATAAATTTTTGCCACATATTTATTAAAGTTTGATAATTTAGAAAAACAACATTACAATTGAAATAGTTATCATGTAAACTAAAGTATTTGTTATACTTAAAACTCTTTAAACTTTGATTATATTTAGTTTTATAACTAAAAGGTTTAATAAAATAAATTGGTTGGCCTTGAAAGTAATGAGTACCATGCTTTTGTAAAGCTTTAAAAGATAAATTACTATTTTTTTTATATTGATAAACTAAACTACTTACTTCTTTTAGATCTGGTATTAACCTAAATTCAAAATTTTGATTATATATTGACATGAATTTATAATAAATATTCATATTGGTTGGAATAACTTGCAAATTTATTGAGCGAGTTGAATTAGAATAATAAGATTCAATATAATTTTTGTATTCTAATGCATCTTCATGATTAATAAAAATTAAACTAGTATATAACCTCTTCGAATTGTTTTTATTTTTAATAAAAAAACTTTGTGCTTTTAATAAAATATCACTACAATGCAACTGATCAGTAGATTCGGAAGTAACTATCTCTTTTTTATCATTAACAACAATAAACATAGGTAACGAACGATTTATTAATTCAGCATGATTACTATAGTTAGCATTATCTATTCTGCTTTTAGTGACTGGAACTCCGAAATTAATAAATTTAAACCATGTATACTTTAAGTGTTGTTGATGATTTTGTTTATAGAAGAAAGTTGACACATTATCGTCACTAGAATTATTAACTTCAACCTTGATCTTACCATTAACTAAATCTTTACTGAATTTATTAAGAAAGTTTCTGTAATCACTACCTTTATAAACTGCAATACCTAATGTCCTTAATTTATTAACATACTTACTTGAGCTATTATTTGAATTTGATAAAAAAATAGTTTCTTGAAAAAATTGGTTAACTAGTTTTTGCCAAAACTTACGAGGAACTAAATTAGTTTTTTCTAATTGAATTAAATTATTATTTATTGAATCTGTAGAACTTGCTATAAATAATTTTGAGTATGGATTACTTCTTAAACGAGTTTCACTTTCGTTGCAATTTAAATTATAAAATACTGAACCATTCTCTGGTATAAAATTTTGTAAGTTGTAGTAAAAACTTTTTTCAGGTGAAAAAAGTAACATAAGGTTAGATAAAATCATTTAATGTAACTATAAATAAAATTTTGTTATATATAAAAATATATAATAATAGAACATATTAAAACAAGAAACAATATCGTTATAAGTAGCAAAAATTTAATTTAGAAAGCCTTATTTCAATAAGAAAAAATTTTAAGTATTGATAATGGAACTGGTGGGACTTGAACCCACGTCCATTTTAATAGCTAATAAAACCTGTCATTAATTAACTTTTAAATTGAAGACATTTTGTAAACAAATTTTACTTTACTAAATAGAATGCTTATATGAATTTAATTTTCTAGTTAGTGCATTCAAATATGAATTATTAAAATAAATAAAGAAGTATAATTTTAAACTCTAAAAACTAAGCAGTAACTAGGTTTCTAGAAAAAGATACAATATTATGCTTTGCAGTTATATTATTAATAAAATAAATAATATTAACAAATTAATTAAAAAATTCAATAAGATATTAAAATGTAGAAATCCTTTCAGTCCCTATACACAAATTTTATCAATACGATAACTTTTCTAATTGATAAAAAACAATTTAACTACAATAATAAATAGGCAAGGAAGGACTTGAACCTTCGACCACCAAAGTCGGAATTTGGTACTCTATCCACTGAGTTACATGCCTGTTTAAAATGCAGAATATATAAAATAATATATCATCAAAAATAATATATTAACTTAACAAAAAGTATTTAAGCTTGAATATAAATTTGCTGCATCAAAATTGATAGCTGAGCTTTATGAATTTCTTTACCTAAATAAAGTTTATGTTGAGTAGATAATACATTAACTCCATTAAATAATGATAGAACTACGAATAATTGATCAATATTTTTAAAATAAGTAAAAAAGCAAACAGGATAGTTGTAAATAGAAGAAAATCTATTACCATTATTAAAATAATAAACTTCTATTTTTTCATTATTACTTACCTTAATTAAAATATAACTACTATTTATCAAGGAAAAAAAATGTAATTTAATACTATAATTTAATTATATTATATATAAAACAAGTAATTAGGATCTATAGTACCGGAGATAAAATAATGCAAGATGCTATAACAAATGTTTTGAATAAGTACGATACTACTGGTAAATACCTAGACACTTTAGGCATACGAGAAATACAGGACTATCTAGATACAGGTATTGAAAGATTACAAATAGTTGAAATTATTGCAAGAAATTCATCTAAAATTGTTAAAGAAACAGCTACAAGATTATATTTAGAAGAACCTGAACTTCTTAGACCTGGAGGTAACTCTTATACAACAAGAAGATATGCAACTTGCCTAAGAGATATTGATTATTATTTACGTTATACCAGCTACTCAATAATATCTGGTAGTAATAATGTACTAAATGAAAGACTATTAGATGGTTTAAAAGAAACATACTTATCATTAAGTGTACCAATAGGGCCAATTATTAGAAGTATAGAAATATTAAAAAGTATTATAATAAGTGAAATGAAAAATGAGAATATAAATAGTGATAAGCAAAAAATTTTTGTTAAACCATTAGAACATATAAGCAACAGCTTAAGTGAACAAAATATATAACAGTATAAAACTTAAAAATAATTGACTAAATCACCCAATATACTTCAAAACTTAAAACAAAAACTAAACTATGATTTTATGTTTTTTAACATAAATATATTAAGTCTGATGCTTGGTTTTTTTTTTGCCAATATTTTGTCTACAATACCTGCTCAGACTGGAGACTGGAACATAATAAGCGGTTCAGTAATAGTAACTTTTAACGAAATAGTTAATAAATGCGTATACAGCAAAAATAACATTAGAAACTCTATACTAATAAAATTAGTTAATAACATAAAAATAGGAATTGTATATGGATTATTTGTTGATGCATTTAAGCTAGGAAGTTAAAATATAAATTGAATGATGATTATAAAATAGTTTAATTATCAGAGTATATTATGTTTTTAGTACAAACATTAAACTAAATGAAAGTATTTATTAAAAAACTCTGATATTATTTTTAAATATAAATTTAATTTATGTCAATGAAATATCATTTAACATGCTTAAAAATAAAGCTGGGTCACCTGCTTTAGGTTTTTGTTCTTGTGGTCTAAAACGACGAACTGGACCAGACCAAGATAATTTTGGCATAAATTGCTTAGAAAGAAAATGATAATCTAAACGAGGTGTTTTAAGATTAAAAGGTATTTCTCCTTTATTTCGCTGAAAAATAATACGTCTTCTTTGATAAGGAACAACATTATCTCCAAAGTTTTCTAAATATTCTTCACTATTTAATAGGAAATTTACAAAAAACTCAAAACCCTTAGAAGCAACTAAAATAGAAAATGCTAATTTTTCTCTATCATTATATACATCTCGTCCTAATATACGTTGTGTACACATTTCAACAAATCGATAATTATTATTAACATCATAGTTTAAATAACGAAACTCAGCTGACATTAATAAACCTTTTACAAAATCTCTAACTGTAATTTGACTAAATCTGAGTTGAGACTCTAAGAACAATTGACGAGTGACAGAAAGAGTTTGATGTTCACTAAAAACTTGTCTGTAAGCTGCCCATATGATTTCATCTACTTCTGTAGAAGATGGCAAATTCTCTGTCGTATAAAGCTTAGGTTGTTCTTCTCCTGCTAATAACTCAAAACTATTTACCCTATGGTTATGAGTGGACAAGGAATATTTTAAAAGAGGAATAGACATAAACCGATCTCCATATTAATTCTAGCCAAATAAAACTATAACTTACTTCAATACATTAATAAATTAAGAATATGTCATATCATTAATTATGATAAACATGCTTTGATAATATAAAAATGTAACTTGATAAAGGTTATAACCATATTATACTTAAATTTAAAGTAATAGCATAAATTTGTACTAAAATGTTTTTTAAAGAATAAAAAAATATACATCAAGACATAAATAAACTGCATTATGAAAAATACAAATCAATTAACACTGGAACAACAGTTTAAAATTACAATCTATATTAGTAAGATTAATAAACTTAACAGAAAAAATACAAAAAAGTACTTAGCAAGTATGTTAAAAAAAATGATGATTAAAGATAATATAATAAAGTACAGTATTAAAAATACAATTAACTAAAAAAATCAATATTAATTAATGTTAATTTGTTATATATTTTTCGAATAGATCTTTTATATTATTATTTGACACATATACATCAGCTAGTAAAATAAAGACAGCTGAAACATCACTATTCTTATAACAATGAATAGTAAAAGCAAATAAAAATATTTAAGGAGAGCTCAATGCTTGATGCATTTTCTAGAGTTGTAGTAAATTCAGATTCAAAAGCAGCTTACGTAAGCGGAAGCGACTTACAAGCTTTAAAAACATTCATTAGTGATGGTAACAAACGTTTAGATGCAGTAAATTATATTGTATCCAACTCTAGTTGCATTGTTGCTGATGCAGTTTCTGGTATGGTATGCGAAAATCCAGGCTTAATTACTCCAGGTGGTAACTGCTACACTAACCGTCGTATGGCTGCTTGTTTAAGAGATGGGGAAATTATTTTACGTTATATCTCTTATGCACTTCTTGCAGGAGATGCATCTGTATTAGAAGATCGTTGTTTAAATGGATTAAAAGAAACTTATATTGCTCTTGGAGTACCTACAAACTCTTCTGTTAGATCAGTAGCTATTATGAAAGCTGCTGCAGTAGCTTTCGTTACTAACACAGCTTCTCAAAGAAAAGTAGAAGTTGCAGACGGTGATTGTTCTGCACTAGCTGCTGAAGTTGCAGGGTATTGTGATAGAGTTGCTTCTGCAATTTCCTAACAAATAAAGCTTAACGATATAAAGTATTGAAAAAATTAAACTAGGAGAAATCAATGAAATCAGTTATCACTACTACTATTAGTGCTGCAGATGCTGCAGGACGCTACCCTTCTACTTCTGACCTTCAATCTGTACAAGGAAATATTCAACGTGCTGCAGCAAGACTAGAAGCTGCAGAGAAATTAGGCTCAAATCATGAGGCTGTTGTTAAAGAAGCAGGTGACGCTTGTTTCAGTAAATACGGATATTTAAAAAATCCTGGTGAAGCTGGAGAAAACCAAGAAAAAATCAACAAGTGTTATAGAGACATTGATCACTATATGCGACTAATTAACTATAGCTTAGTTGTTGGCGGAACAGGTCCTTTAGACGAATGGGGTATTGCAGGTGCGCGTGAAGTTTATAGAATATTAAATCTTCCTAGTGCAGCATATGTTGCATCTTTCGTATTTGCTAGAGATAGATTATGTGTACCTAGAGACATGAATGCACAAGCTGGTGTTGAATTTACAGCATCACTAGACTATTTAATCAATTCTTTAAGCTAAAATTTGTTTAAAGCAAGCATAAATTTATAAAAATAGAGTCTTAGATAAAAAATCTAAGACTCTATTTTTAATTGCAAAATTAATACATTAAGGTTAATAGATTATAATATATTTTATAAGTATCAAAATAAAATAGTGCTATAAAAATATGAAAGTGCAATTAATTGAAAATACCTTAGTTAACATATCATTTAGCTTATCTCTTATTGGACTTGTAATATATTGGTCAAGTTTAATTATTTATAGTAGACAGAATAAGTACCTATACAATACTATAAGTATAGGGATTAATTTAACATTAGCATCTACATTAATTATAAGATGGTTCTCTAACAAATATTTTCCTCTAAGTAATTTGTATGAATCCTTAATTTTTTTAGCTTGGTGCATAACTCTTATTCAAATAGTTATTGAAAATAAAACAAAAAGTAACCTACTAGGTACAATATCAATGCCAGTCGTATTGCTTATAATAGCATTTACTAGCATATCAATACCCAATGAGCTCAAAGTAGCTTCTCCATTAATACCTGCATTAAAGTCAAATTGGTTAATCATGCATGTTACAGTTATGATCTTAAGTTATGCAACATTAATTATAGGATCGTTATTATCTGTATTATTTTTAATAATTTCGAGAGACAAATCAGTTGATGTACAAGGTAATTCCAATAATAGCTCAAAAAAAATTCTATTTGAGTACGAATTTAAAAATCAAAACCAAGCATTAGAATTTACAGAAAAAACAAATAAAATAAATAATATTAATTTCATACAAGCTATAGATAATTTAAGCTATAGAATTATTGGTCTTGGATTTCCTTTACTGACAATCGGTATTATTTCTGGAGCAGTGTGGGCTAACGATGCATGGGGAACTTACTGGAGCTGGGATCCAAAAGAAACATGGGCATTAATTACATGGATCATATTTGCGATTTACTTACATTCTCGATTAAATAACAAAAAAAATACAAAGACACCTGCTTTAATTGGTTCAGTTGGCTTTATAGTTATATGGATATGCTATTTAGGGGTAAATTTTTTAGGTAAAGGATTACATAGTTACGGGTGGCTACTATCATAAAGTCTTAACATATCTTATATAAAGTATATAACACAAAAAATTCAACTATAATGTTATTTGACTTTATTGACAAGCAACATAAAAAAACTGAATTAATATTTAAAATCTAAAACAATGCTAGAAATTATATCGCTAAACGAAATTTGGTCATTCAAAATTTCAGCTGTTATGACAATATGCAACTTACTTAGCATAGGAATAGGTAGATACGCTATTAAAATTCGCGGCTTAGGTCCATCCATACCAATACTAGGACAAGAAGGATTAGGTCTACCTGAATTACTTGCAACAACAAGTCTAGGACATTTAATAGGAGCAGGTACAATTATTGGCTTAAAAACAATAAATTATCTTTAATACGAGCCAATCTTTTAAAGATCATTGAAACTATTAGTACTATAAAGAAGATTCGTAAAATTCTCCAATTTTACGAAATTTATTATACCTTCTTTTTTTTCTCTTATCAGAAGATAGTTCTAATAAACTATTAAGCTGCGAAATTAATTGCGACTTTAAGTAATTAGCAGCTTTTGCTGGATCAAGCTGTGCACCACCTAAAGGTTCTTTAACAATACTATCTACTATTCCCATTAATTTTAAGTCTGATGAAGTAATTTTTAAAAACTCAGCCGCAATAGGAGACTTGGTACTATCTTTCCACAAAATCGCTGCACATGCCTCAGGAGTTGCCACAGTATATACAGCATATTCGAGCATTAATACGCTATCACCTACACCTATACCTAAAGCTCCACCAGATCCTCCCTCACCTATAACTGTACATATAATAGGAACATTAAATGAGAACATCTCTTTCAAGTTAACTGCTATTGCCTCACCTTGTCCTAATTCTTCTGCTTTAATACCAGCCCAAGCTCCGGGAGTATCAATAAAAGTTAATATAGGCAAATTAAATCGATTAGCATGCTTCATAATTCTAAGCGCTTTGCGATATCCACCGGGAGAAGCCATTCCAAAATTTCTAATAACATTTTCTTTTGTATCTTTTCCTCTTTGATGTCCGATGAATACAACTGGCTTAGTATTTAAACGAGCTAAACCACATACTATTGCAGAATCATCTGTACCACCTCTATCACCATGTAATTCAATCCATTCATCCATGATATAATTAATATAATCTAACGTAGTTGGTCTATCAGACTGCCTTACAAGATGTAACCTTTGTAAAGGAGTTAGTGAATTAAATAAATGCTCTTTTAGTTGCATTAATTCATCCTGTAATATATCAATTTCTTTTTGTATAAAGCATAAAGACTGTGAATTAGAAAAAGATAGTACCATTCTTTTTAACTGAGATAACTGAGATTCAAATTCTAAAACTGGCTTAAAAAAATTAGGAACTAATGGTTTTTTAGAAATCATGTAATGCTTATATAATTTTATAATAAACTTTATTTAAACAAATTTTAATAAATATATCGATAGAAAACTATGGAGACAAAATCAGGTAGTAATTTAGATAAGTAGGATGATGAAGATAAAATACTAGAAAACTCATCACTAATATAAATCATATTACGTAATAGTAAATATATTAAGCTAAAAAAGCGTGGATCATCAAAACGCTGAGAAATTCTTGTAGTTGCTCTAATTAGATCATCATAATTAATTCCCTTATAACCTTTTATATACGAATTCGGTAAAATAAAAACAGATGATAAAGACTTGTCAAATGCGGTTTTATTAAATAAAGTTTTTTCAGATTGAATATGTTCTAATGGCGTTATATTAATCACTACATCATTAAATAGACCTATTTGATGAGTTTCAAGTAGTGAGTTTTTTGGTATTAATATTTTAGACGACTTAATAAAGATCAAAACAACAATTTTATTTATATGAATATTAACACGACTTACCGAACCAATTCTTACTCCTCTCAAGTTTATACTTGTACCTTCTTTTATCAAATGAGCATCATTAAACTCAACGAAAAGTTCGTAACCCTTTTTTTTTTTTACTCCAGTAAACGATATAAAAAAAATAAGAATAAAAAAAACAAAGGTAAAAATATTTATATAATAATATACTTGTTTACTGAAAAATTTATTATTCGAATTAAAAATTTTATTCATAACTGTAGTTGTATATGCTAGTATTTTATTACATATATAAATATATGTATATCTTATCAAATAAAATATTCATATTAAATGTTATTGTTAGGCAAATATACAGATATATTTTTATGTTTATTCATTAAAGTATGTCTAATTTGATTAATATATTTAGTCATCTCAGCTAGAGACTTTTTTTTATTTACAGCTGAACCAATACCAACTCCAGAAGCACCATAGGAACTAGTACAAGAAGTAAAAATATCAGTAACTCCAGAAGCAGTAATAATTGGTAATTTAACATTTTGAGAAATTACATATGTAGATAGCAAAGAAGCAGATAATGAGTTAGAAAAACAAAGATGAAGGTCATTAATACAACTTAAACTTTTAGAATAATTACTGTAATATACTCCTTCCGTTTGCAATAAATCAACACCTATAAATTCAAGATTTTTAGCTAAAAATACTTGTTCATCCAAATTCAAATAGTATGGTACTGTAACACAAATCGGGATGTTACAGACTAAACTTTTAATTTCTTTTACTAATTTTATAATATCATTAGAACTAATATATATTCCTTTACTATAAAAAAAATCATAATTTCCAACTTCGATAATATCTGCACCTGCTATAACACAATTATAAATATCTACCGGTTCAATAGAAGATATACAAACAGGTAAACAAGAAAAAGATTTTATAAACTTTACTATCTTCACATTAGCAGCAATATCTATATAACTGGCATTTGCTAATTCTGCAGCTTGTGCAATTTTTGATATCTGAGAAATACTAGTATTATTTATACCAGCAATAATCTTAATAGCTTTTTGGTTTTTAAAATGGTTGCGCAAATTAGAACTTAATAAACTCATCGTATATAAAAGTTATTTTCTGTATGGTTTGTCTAAAACATAACATATCAAACAAAATAAATGAATTCATTATTCAAATATAAATTTTTATATTTATATTTGAATAGTATAAATCTCTAATATTAATATTAGAGATAAGCTAGTAAGTTAAACCCATACTACGAATAGTTTCAGCACCCAAATAAACTCTAACACTTAAAAAATCTGTAGGACATGCAGTTTCACATCTCTTACATCCAATACAATCTTCTGTTCTAGGTGCAGAAGCAATTTGACCAGCTTTACAACCATCCCATGGAACCATTTCTAAAACGTCACATGGACAAGCACGTACACACTGAGTACAACCAATACATGTATCATAAACTTTTACACTATGTGCCATATGGTATTAACTATTCCTTAAATATTATACAATGTTTACTCTTTATAACTAATCAAAATCTAACATACAAATTTATAATCTCTGTCAATTATTATAATATGTTACAAAAATTACTTTATTATACTTGAATAAGCAGAAAACTCAACATTTGTAAACTGTGTAGATGCTTCAGAAGGAGGTACTATTTGCCAGAAACGATGTAAATACTCAGACCAATTGTCAAGTATTGTTTTTGCTTTTAAACTTTTAGTTTTTATTTCATAAAGCTCTATTAGGTCTAGTAACTGTTCTTCTGCTTCTTTTGTCAAAATCTTTTGTATTTTTACAATTTCTGAATTAATTTTTGAAGCAAAGTTATCACTGTCGTCAAGAAAATATGCAATACCTCCAGTCATACCTGCAGCTATATTACGTCCAGTTGAGCCCAATACTACTATTATACCACCAGTCATATATTCACAAGCATGATCACCAACTCCTTCAATTACAGCTTTAGCGGAAGAATTACGAACAGCAAACCTTTCACCTGCCTGACCATTAACAAATAAATAACCACCTGTTGCACCATATAGACAAGTATTACCTATAATTACAAAGTTAGATGCTTGTTCTTTATGTTCAATAGGAGGAGAAATAATAATTTCTCCTCCATTCATACCTTTACCTACATAATCATTAGCTTCACCAACTAGATTCATGTACATTCCATTACAAATAAAAGAACCAAAGCTTTGTCCAGCAGTACCAAAGCAATTAATTTGTACACTACCTTTAAAGCTTTTTTTACCATGCTTTTTCGCTATTAAGCCTGATATCCTTGCACCAACTGATCTATCAGTATTTAAAATATTAACGTTTTTAATAATGCTAGATTGACTATTAATTGCACTAAGAAACTTTTGGTCATTTAATATATCATCATCAAGAACTTGACCATTTCCATGAACAAGATTATGAAAATTAAGTTTATGATTTGAGTTAGAATAATCAAGTAAAATGCCTAAATTTAAATTATTTGTTTTTGTTAAATTATACGATGAAGCACTTAATAAACTAGTTAAACCAATAATTTCTCCTAAATTTTTAAAACCTAAATCTGCTAATATCTGCCTAACTTCCTCTGCAACATAAGTGAAAAAGTTTACTAAATCAGCAGGTATACCTGGATAACGATTTCTAAGATCTTGTCTTTGAGTTGCAACACCTACGGGACAATTATTGGTATGACAAATTCTTGCCATTACACAACCAGTTGCAATCATAGCGATAGTTCCAAAACCGAATTCTTCTGCTCCCATTATTGCTGCTAAGATAATATCTTTACCTGTTCTTAAGCCACCATCTACTCTTAAAACTACTTGATTTCTTAAATCATTATCTACTAGTGTTTGATGTACCTCTGTTAATCCTAGTTCCCAAGGAACACCTGCATGCTTAATTGAGCTTAACGGAGAAGCACCAGTACCACCATCATGACCAGATACTTGAATAATATCAGCATTACCTTTAGCAACACCAGCAGCAATAGTTCCAATACCAACTGAAGCTACAAGCTTAACAGAAACCTGTGCAGTAGGATTAATCTGGTGTAAGTCAAAAATTAGCTGAGCTAAATCTTCAATAGAATAAATGTCATGGTGAGGAGGTGGAGATATCAATGTAACACCCGGTTTACAATTTCTTAAAGTAGCAATGTAAGGACTAACTTTTTTACCAGGAAGTTGACCTCCTTCACCTGGTTTAGCACCTTGTGCTATTTTGATTTCTAACTGTTTTGCATTAACTAAATACTCAGGAGTAACACCAAAACGACCAGAAGCTATTTGCTTAATTGCTGAACTCGCTATATCATTATTTTTTAAACCTTTAAGATGCGAGAAATTTTTTGATACACCAGAAGCACTGATATCATTAATTTGTTTAAACCGTATAGGATCTTCACCACCCTCACCTGAATTAGATTTACCACCAATCCTATTCATTGCAATAGCTAAAGTTTCATGTGTTTCACGTGACAATGCACCTAATGACATACCGCCTGTACAGAAACGTTTTAAAATGTCTTCAGTTGATTCTACTTCATTTACATTAATAGACTCATTATTACTATTAATAATAATCATATCCCTTAAATTAGTCGGACTTCTATTTTCCAATAAAAGCTTATATTTATTATATAAATTAGAATCTAAATTTCTTACAGCTTTATGTATCGTTTTAGACATTTCAGGATTATTAACATGATACTCTGCTCCTGGTCTATATTGAACATAGCCTAAATTAATTAACTTTTTAGGGAGCTTCGGTAAAAAAGCTGACATGTATGAAGAAACTGTATGACTAAAGAATTCAATAGCACTGATTCCACCTAGTCTTGATGTAGTATTTAGAAAAGATAAATCAACTATATCACTAGCTAAGCCTAGAATTTCGAATATTTGTGCACCATGATAACTAGAAATTAGACAAATTCCCATCTTAGATAAAATTTTTAAAATACCTTTTTCTATAGCGTTACGATAATTATTCTGAGAATCCTGAATACTGATCTTTGATAATTTACCATTAGACATTAATTTCTGCGTTTTAGGATTTTGCCACCACTGACGTACTGTTGAGAAAGCAAGATAAGGACAAACAGCACTTGCACCATAACCTATTAAACAAGCAAAATGATGAGTGTTCCAGCACTGACCTGTATCAATTATAATTGATACTTTATGTCGTACTTTTTTGTCGATTAAGTAATGATGAAGTGCACCAACAATCATTAAAGGAGGTACAAAAATATAATTCTCATCTAAAGATGATGTACGATCAGTTAAAATAATTAACTCTTTACCGTTATTAATTTCTTGCAAAGAGTTAACACAAATATCGGCTATTTTTTCATTAAAAGAAGTAATACCAGTATGCAATTTGAATACTGTACTAATAGAAATCGACTGAAATATATTACTTGAAATAGAAATAAGTTCTTGTTCATTAATAATTGGTGAATTTAAACAAATAGACTTAGCCATCTTTTGTTTTGGGTTCAAATAATTACCTTTAGGACCAAGATGAGTTACCAAAGACATAACTAAACTTTCTCTTAAAGGATCAATAGCGGGGTTAGTTACTTGAGCAAAACGTTGCTTAAAGTAATCATATAATATATGCGGCTTTTTGGATAATACAGCTAATGGAATATCATCCCCCATACAAAAAGTAGGTTCTTTAGCAGAGCTAGCCATATGCTCAATCACAAGCTCGACATCTTCATTAGAGTAACCAAAAGCGGTATGTAAACGAGAAATATTGATTAAATCAGCCATCTCACTATCTTGATATGGCTGTGGTACTAAATTGACACTTTCATTATTAAGCCACATTTTATAAGGGAATTTCTGTGCTATCTTTTTCTTAATAACGATATTTTCTAGTACTAAATTATTAATTAAATCTACTGAGAACATCTGACCAGGACCTAAACGGCCTTTATGCAAAATCTTGGAAGAATTAATATTAAAGAGACCTGTTTCAGAAGAAAAAGAAATTAAACCGTCGTTTGTAATAAAGTATCTAGCTGGTCTTAAACCATTTCTATCTAAAGTTGCACCAACTTTTTCTCCATCAGTAAAAACAACTAACGCAGGACCATCCCAGGGTTCCTGCAAATTACTATAATAATCATAAAAATCAATAATTCCAGGAAAGTTAACTAACGCAGGTTGATTATTATATGCTTCAGGTATCAAAATCATTAACGCTTCTTCTGGCTCCTTACCTGATTGTATTAATAACTCAACAACAGCATCTAAATTAGCAGAATCACTATTAGACAAATTTGTAATTTGAGTTAATTGATCTAAATTACTATCTGAAAAACTTTCTTGAAAGAGTAATTCTCTAGATTGAGTCCAATTTACATTACCAAGTAAAGTATTTATTTCACCATTGTGAGCTATAAATCTCATTGGTTGTGCTAAAGACCACTTTGGCATAGTATTAGTACTAAATCTTCTATGATATAAAGCGAACGTACTTTCATAGTTATGATTTTGTAAGTCTAAATAGTATTGAGATAAAGCTTCTGAACGAACCATACCCTTATACGTAATAACTTTAGAAGAAAAAGAACAAATATAAAAATCTTTATAAATTTCTGGCTTTGTACTACTAATAACCTTTTCTATCTTTTTTCTTAAACAATATAAAAATTTATCTAATTGTTTAGCATCTATACTTTTAGAGTTTATCAAGCACTGAGCTGTTAAGGGTTCATTTGCCGCAGAACTATTTCCTAATACACTAGAATCAACTGGTACAATACGCCAACCAATAACTATAATCTGAGAATCACGTAGAACCCATTCAAATATATTTTTTACATAGTCCAAATGATCTGAAATTGTAAAGATCATAGCAACAGCATTAGTTCCTGAGTTATCTTCTTCAATCTCAGGAAAGCATGTATTTAGCAAACTCCAAGGTATTTGTGTAGTAATACCAGCACCATCACCTGACTGACCATCAGAGCTGCATCCACCTCTATGCTCCATACAATTTAAAGCCTGTAAAGCACTCGATACAACACGATATGATGGTTTATCATTAATTTGAGCAATAAATCCAACTCCGCATGCATCTCTTTCACTGACTAAAGCTGGTAATCCCCAAAAATGATTTAATTTAGAAGTAATTCTTTTTGATATTTGCATATATTTGCTATAAATTATAATTATAATATTGAAATATGCCTTAACATCCTTAATTATAACAATATCGTTAATCATAAGAATAAACAATATTTTGTTACTAAATACTAAAGCATAAAAGCATTATTTTTATAGTATTGCATATATTTTCATAAAACATACAAATTACATAAATTAATACAAATAGATCATAAAACTATTATGAGTGGATATACTGAATATACCAAAATAGACTTAAAGTATCTTACATATAAAACTGAAGAACTACTCGAACTAGCAAATAATAGATATAAAATCACAACACAAGTATCTAATAGAGCTAAAAGAAGAAAATATGAAGATATAGACATTATTGATGACCCAGTTAATAAACCTATTATTAAAGCCATTATAGAAATGGTTGATGAAATGACAGAGCCAGAAATATTGGAAGATTAATAAACAGAAATAACTACTTTTAATATTTTTTAATAAAAAAAAAATCTTGTTATTATAATATAGTATCTAAATTTGAAAAACTTTTTATATAAAGCAAAACTTGGAGTAATAAGTATGTTAGATGCATTTGCAAAAGTAGTCGCTCAAGCTGATGCCAGAGGAGAATTTTTAAGTAATAAACAACTAGAAGCTTTAGAAGTAATAGTAAAAGAAGGTAATAAAAGACTAGATACTGTTAATAAAATTAATTCTAACGCATCATCAATAGTCACAAATAGTGCACGCGCATTATTTGCAGAACAACCACAACTAATCCAACCAGGTGGTAATGCATATACAAGTAGACGTATGGCTGCTTGTTTAAGAGACATGGAAATAGTATTAAGATATGTAAGCTATGCAATGATAGCTGGAGACTCTAGCGTACTGGATGATAGATGCTTAAATGGTTTAAGAGAAACTTATCAAGCATTAGGTACACCAGGATCATCAGTGGCAGTAGCAGTACAAAAAATGAAAGAAGCATCTATTAGTTTAGTAAACGAACGTAATGGGGTAACTGCAGGGGACTGTAGCTCATTAATATCAGAACTTAGTGTATACTTTGACAGAGCTGCTGCTGCTGTTGTTTAGAAATTAAAAATTTAACAAGTAAAAGAAACATAATATTTAGGAAACAAGTATCATGAAAACACCGATAACAGAGGCTATAGCATCAGCAGACAGTCAAGGAAGATTTTTAAGTAACGCAGAACTACAATCAATTAACGGTAGATATCAAAGAGCAGCTGAAAGCTTAGAAGCAGCTAAAGCATTAACAGGAAATGCACAAAGATTAATTACTGGAGCAGCACAAGCAGTTTACACTAAATTTCCTTATGTAACGCAAATGCCTGGACCTACTTATGCATCTAGTGCTATTGGTAAGGCTAAATGTGCAAGAGATATAGGATATTATCTTAGAATGACTACTTATTGCTTGGTAGCTGGCGCAACTGGACCTATGGATGAATACCTAGTTGCAGGCTTAGAAGAAATTAATCGCAGTTTTGAATTATCACCAAGCTGGTACATTGAAGCAATTAATTATATTAAAAATACTCACGGTTTGTCTGGACAAGCAGCTAATGAAGCAAATACTTACTTAGATTATGCAATTAATGTATTAAGTTAAAATAGTTACAAGTAAAGTTATAATAAAAAGTTAATAAGAACTAGAAATAATATACAAAATCATTTTAATTATTTCTAGTTTAAACAAAGTATAAAGTAAGATTATTCAAATATTTATTTATTCCAGTAAAATTCAAAAACTAAAAAAATATATCAAACTATTTGCTAAGTATGTATCATAAAAATATTCATCCTATCATATTAACAATTTTAGATGGCTGGGGCTACTCAGAAAGTACTAAAGGTAATGCAATTCGATTAGCAAACACACCGAATATGGATAAAATTTGGCAAAAATATCCTAAGTGTCTTCTTAGTGCATCAGGAGAAGATGTAGGTTTACCGAAAAATCAAATGGGTAACTCAGAAGTTGGACACACAACTATTGGATCAGGTAGAATAATTAATCAAGACTTAGTTCGTATACATAAGTCAATTGAAACAGGAGAATTTGAACGGAATACAACAATTCATAACCTATGTCAAAAAATAATAGTAAGAAAAACTAAATTACATGTAATAGGACTATGTTCAGACGGTGGTGTACATTCTCATATAGAACACTTAAAGTCAATTATAAGAATTGTGAATAGTTATTCTAAAGACTTAAAAGTATGCTTACACTTAATTACAGATGGTAGAGATACTGAAGCAAAAATAGCTACTCAATTTTTAGATACGATAAATAAAGAAATAGAAAAGAATGAAAATATTAATATTTCAACGATAAGTGGAAGATACTACTCAATGGATAGAGACTGCAGATGGTCTAGAACTGAAAAAGTATATAATATCTTAACAGACAATGAAAAGTTTGAATATAAAGATAATTATGCTGATATTATAAATGCTTTTTACAACAATGATATATCAGATGAGTTTATTCCACCTACTAGAATTAATGATGGTAGTATTAATGATTATGATGGTATAATATTTTTTAACTTTAGGCCAGACAGAATAAGACAACTTGTACAATGTTTTGCAAAAACAAACTTCAAAGGTTTCCCTACTAAAGAAATAAAAGGTCTATTAATTAATACTCTAACAGAATATGATTCAAGCTTAAAATTCCCAGTAATTTTTTCGCCTCCAAACCATAAAAATTTTTTAGGTGAAATAATATCCCAATGTAATCTAAAACAACTAAGATTAGCTGAAACGGAAAAGTATGCTCACGTAACATACTTTTTTAACGGAGGAATAGAAGAGCCATTTCCTGGCGAAGATCGAGAACTAATACCTAGCCCTAAGGTTGATACTTATGACTTACAACCAGCTATGTCTGCTTATGAATTAACTGATAGTACAATTAATGCTATTAATAGAAAAATTTATACATTAATTGTTATTAATTATGCTAACCCAGACATGGTGGGTCATACAGGAAAGCTAAACTCAACTATAGAAGCAGTTGAAGTAGTGGACAAATGTATAGGCAGGTTATTGAAAAAAGTTGAAGAAATAGAAGGAACACTAATTATAACAGCAGATCATGGAAATGCAGATTATATGCTTGATTTAAAAAATAAACCATGTAAATCTCATAGTACTAATTTGGTACCTTTTATAGCTGTAGACCATCAACTAAATCAATTAAAAACACAAGGTACACTGGCTGATATAGCACCAACTATTCTTGAAATGCTGAATATTCAAGTACCAGAAGAAATGAATGGAGAATCTTTGATAAAAAACAACACTAGGCAAAAATTAAATTAATTAAATTGATATAACAAAAAACTTTGATGCGTTCATACAATAATAAATTCAATTTTATATGCATATTACAAGAAAAAAAAATAAAAAATTTAACATACATTAAGCCTATAATAAAAATTATAACTGATAATGAAGGCTCACATACTAGAGTAATTAATTACCTAAGTAAAACAGATACTACAATTAAAACATCACAATTAAAAGATCGAAACATAAAGAGAAGAATTAGATATGTTTGGCTAGAAACATCACTATACACGAATATTACATTTGCTAGATCATTATGGAATATCCAAAATAACAAAAGCATATTGAAACAACAAAACAATTATATGCCAATAGGACAACTATTTATCAAAAATAAAAGCGATATTCATAAAGAAATAAATGAAATATATATTTGTTATTGCAAAGATTTAGAAAAAAAACTAAAATTTAGTGGAATAATTTGGGGTAGAAAATATATATTAAATCAGAAAAATAATTCATATGTTATGATACAGGAATTTTTTTCTCCCAACCTCATGTTTTTTAACTAAAGTGAAAAAAAGAAAAGAGATAGCATAAAATGTTTAACTTATTCCCCTATAATCGCATAAACAAACATAAAAGTACAATTATAAAAATCAACAAACAATACAAAACTATTAAAAAGTATTCTGATACGGAGCTTAAAGAACAAACTGAAAAGCTTCAATACAAACTAAAAGAGATGAATTTTAATGCAAGCAAAGTACTAATTGAGGCTTTTGCTACTCTTAAAGAAGCTGTTTTTCGGTCACTTGGTCTAACTCTGTTTGATGTACAATTATTAGGTGGCATCATATTAAATGAAGGCGATATATCCGAAATGAAAACAGGAGAAGGTAAAACATTGGTTGCTTTATTAGCAGCTTATTTAAATTGCTTATCAGGAAAAGGCGTTCACATAGTTACTGTAAATGACTATTTAGCTGAAAGAGATGCAAATCTAGCTAAAACAGTTTTATCATATCTAAATGTAAACGTAGGCTTAATTACTCAAAATATACCACCTAACAAAAGAAAGCAAGAATACTTATGTCAAATTACTTACATAACAAATAGTGAACTAGGTTTTGATTATTTAAAAGATAATATGGCAATTAGCATAAAAGAAGTAGTACAACAAAACTTTAACTATGCAATAATAGATGAAGTAGATTCAATACTAATTGATGAAGCAAGGACTCCGCTTATAATTTCTGGTATTAGTAAAGTTGAAAATAATTTTTATGAGGAGGCACACGAAGTTGCTCAATATTTAGAAAAAAATAACGACTATAAAGTCGATGAAAAATCTAAAAATATTATTTTAACAGAACGAGGCATATTAAATTGCGAAAAACTTTTAAAAATACAAAATCTATACGAGATTAGTAGTCCATGGATTAAATATATACTAAATGGAATTAAAGCAAAAGAACTTTTTTTAAATAATAGAGACTATATCGTTAAAAATAATCAAATAGTAATAGTAGATGAATTTACAGGAAGAATAATGCAAGGTCGACGATGGAGTGACGGACTGCATCAAGCAATAGAAGTAAAAGAACAAATAAAAATAGAAGCAGAAAATAAAACCTTAGCATCAATAACCTATCAAAACTTATTCTTACTTTACCCAAAACTATCGGGTATGACTGGAACTGCCAAAACAGAAGAAAATGAATTTATAAATATTTATAAGATGAATGTAGTTACTATACCAACAAATAAAAAATGTATAAGAAAAGATTTATCTGACTTAGTATATAAAAATGAATATAATAAATGGCAAGCTATAGCAAATGAGTGTCTAGACATGTACAAAATAGGAAGACCAACTTTAATAGGTACTACTAGTATAGACAAATCTGAGCTTTTATCAAATATGTTGACAGAGCTAAACATTCCACACCAGCTTTTAAATGCAAAGCCAGAAAATATTACACAAGAAGCACAAATTATTTCCCAAGCTGGCAAAAAAAATGCTATTACAATATCTACAAATATGGCTGGAAGAGGTACAGATATAATACTAGGAGGTAATCCAGAAGAGATTTCAAAGATATTAATGACAAAACAGATATATAACAAAAACAACGTATTAAATGTAATACTAAGTGAACAAGAAATACTTGGAATAAAAAAACAAGTTCAATTGATTGAAAATATTCAATCAATTAATCAAGAACTTAAAATAGACAATTCAGAATTTAAAAAAATTTATAACAAAGTACTAACATACTATCAAACTGTATTGAAAAAGGATAAAAAAGAAGTTCTAGAACTAGGTGGATTATACGTAATTGGTACTGAAAGACATGAGTCTAGAAGGATAGACAATCAACTAAGAGGAAGGTCTGGAAGACAAGGTGATCAAGGTACTTCAAGATTCTTTTTAAGCTTACAAGACAATATTTTTAGAATTTTTGGTGGCAGTAATATTGAAAATTTAGTATCAAAACTCAATATAGAAGAAAGTGTACCAATAGAATCAATAATTTTAACTAAAAGCCTAAATTCAGCACAAAAAAAAGTAGAATCATACTTTTATGATATTCGCAAACAACTATTTGAGTACGATGAAGTAATTAATAATCAAAGAAAGGCTATATATAATGAAAGAAGAAAAATACTGAGCTCAAAGTTTACTAAAGACTGTATAATCGAATACGCAGAATATACTATACAAGAAATGCTACAAACATACATTAAAGAAAATCAAGAAGAAAAAATCTTACATAGGATTATACAACTACTGAACTTGAAAACAAATCAAAATGAAGTTTACAAAATGAACTTACTAGAAATACAATCATACTTAAATGAACAATTAAGAATCAGTTATGAGTTAAAAGAAATATACCTAGAACAACTAAGACCGGGACTCATTAGACAACTAGAAAAATATTATTTATTACAACAAATAGATAAAGCCTGGCAAGAACATTTAGATAAAATGAGTCTATTAAAAGAATATATAGGATGGAGAAGCTATGGACAACAAGATCCATTAATTGAGTATAAAAATGAGGCTTTTTATTTATTTATTAATATGATTACTTACATTAGGCAAACAGTTGTATATTTATTAATGAGATCTAGACTAGTTATTGATATGTAAAACAAAAGTTATATTGACATAAAAGGAAAAATTGTTTAACCTATTGTTTAGATAAACATTGCCCCCATCGTCTAGAGGCCTAGGACATCTCCCTTTCACGGAGGTAACGGGGATTCGAATTCCCCTGGGGGTATATTAATTAAACTAAATTTAATAGAAAATACATTAGAATAATAAAATATGGAAAACAATGCTAGTCATTTAATAAAGTAGCTTCCTTCATTTTTTCACAAAATTTTCCTAAATCATTTATGACTTTTTCACCTATATCATTATTATTATTAGACATAATACTCGTAAAAGCGCTACCGACAACCAAACCATCTATGTAACAGCCAGACTTTAATAAATTGCGTATTTGGCTAGGAGAAGAAATTCCAAATCCAAGCATAACCGGCTTATTAGTTTTGCTAAAGATATATTTAGACAATTCAGCAATACTAGTATTTATTGATTGTCTCATACCTGTTACACCTGTACTACTAACTAAATAGATGCATCCGGGTGCTTTAGAAATAATGTTATTAATTCTAGCTTTAGAGCTTGTAGGAGCAACAAAAGATATTAATTCTAATTCATGCATTGAACAAATTTTTATTAAATGATCTGTCTCCTCAATAGGTAAATCAGGTATAACTATGCCTTTTACCCCGAGTTTAGATAGCTCTGTAATAAAATTATTAACACCTCTAACTAATACTAGATTATAATAAGTAAATATTACAATAGGTGAACTAAGCTTACCTTTTACTTGAGCGAGTATATCTAAAACTTTTTCCATAGATACTCCTTGCTTTATAGCTACAGATGAAGCTTCTTGTATTAAAGGCCCATCAGCCAAAGCATCTGAATAAGGGATACCTAATTCAATAATATCAGCTCCTTTTGCATCCAATTTGAAAATAGCTTTAATTGTTAAATCGATGTTAGGATAACCAGCCGTTATAAAAGGAATTAGAGCAGTTGTCGAATTTTGACGCTTGTCTCGCAAAACTTTAGATATAAATTTCATACTAAATGATTATTTATTATTTTGAAATTAGTAGTTATTTTTTAGATAAAAAGTGGGTTGCCCGGGACTCGAACCCGGAACTAATCGGTTAAAAGCCGAGTACTCTACCATTGAGTTAGCAACCCTGTCACAACTATTAATAACACAATCATTTAATTATCACAACTCATAATCATGATTAAATCTCAAATTAGTAAAATAATACATTCTTTAGCTCAACTAATTAAGCAAAAACATATGAACCAAATTCTTGTAGCTTTTTCGGGAGGACAAGATTCAATATTATTAGTATACTTGTTAGAAAATTTTATAAAAAATAACAGAGCAAATAAAATAAAAGTATCGTATATTTATATTGATCATCAATGGAAAACTAACAGTTATGAACAAATAAAACATATTATAAAATACTTAAAATTGACATTAAATAAAATATATATTTATCAAATTAAGACTAACATTTTATCAGAAGATATCTGTAGAAAATATAGAGGACATATAATAACACAACATGCCATAGAATATAAAAATGAAATTATTATAACAGGACATAATTTGACAGATAAAGTAGAAACATTCATACACCATACAATTAGAGGTTCTAGTATCGAAAGCTTTAATAGCTTAAGCATAGAAAGTAAAGTCAAAAAGAATATTACTATTTTTAGGCCACTTATAAATATAGACAGAGAAGCTATCTATTGGATCTGCAAAAAACTTTATTTACCTATATGGTCAGATGTTACTAATTACCTATTTAATATAGAAAGAAATAGAATTAGACAAGAACTTGTACCATACATAAAAAAATATATGAGTCAAAATATAGAGAAAAATATAAGCTATTTAATTAATAACTATTTATACGAAAATGATTATATTAAACAAAATGTAATTAAATTATATATACAAAGTATTAGTACAAATAAAATAGCAATTAATTATATATTATTAAAAAAACAAAACATTATTTTACAAATGCGAACTATACAATTATTTTGTTTTCATAACTTCCAAATATACATTAGTCATAATAAAATAATGAATATGATAAAAAAAATTAGATATATAATTACACAACCAATAACAATATATAAAGAACAGTTTTTTCGATTTGTTACTAATAAAAAATGGATTTATGTAATATTAGATTAATAAAACATTATATTAATAATTATATTTGATATATAATCTTTTAATACATAAATACTATAATTTCTTTAATATCTTATAATATCTATAACAAAAAAACTAAAGGATTTAATACATGGTTAATTGGCAAGTTATTGGTCAACTAGTATCACTCGGAATAATTGTTCTTGTAGGACCTGCTGTAATTATTTTACTTTCTTTAAAAAAGAGTAAATTATAAAATATTGTACAATTATATTAAAATACAACTTTTTATATTTGTAACAAGTTATAAATAGAAGGTAATTTTTTTAACAAAAATTTTATAATCGATACAATTTAATTAATAAAATTAGATAAAGCATCAATGCTAACACATTGATGACTACCAGCAAACTCGTTATCTTTTGGTAAGAAAAGCATACAATGACACTCACGTCTTTCTCTCATAGGTACACAAGGACAATTCCAATATGTATTAGCAACTTCAATAGATTTATCATCATAATGACGACAAGGACATAAAGGAGCACCATACTGATCTTTATGTTTTGCAAGTCCTTCAATAACTACTGCTGTAACACTTAGATCAGTACAGAAAAAAGTCCCGGTTCGTTTCGCATAAGCTTCAGAAAATTTAAGCATAGCTTCAAAACTAGAAGGAACATTATTATTTGTAAGGTTAGACATAAGTTTTTCAATAAAGTAAATAAAATTATTAAACTAAAGATAATGTAGCATATACACTACTAAATAGCATTTAAAAGCTAGTTTAGCTTCCAACAAAATGTTAAGATTTCAATTAAATCATACAAAAGTTTAATATAATAAATGTGTGAAATCAAAATCTTTAGAAATAATAAAATAATCAATTAATACATATGACAGCATCATATTTACCATCAATTTTAGTCCCTTTAGTAGGAATTCTTTTTCCTGGCATAGCTATGGCATTATTATTCATATATATTGAACAAGACTCAATCGCATAATAAAATGAAATAAACCATTTTATACAGAATATACTTGTATATATGGTTTATTAATTAATAACTTTTAACAAAGATTTACAAAAGATAATAAATTATCTAAAGAGACGATCCTATACCAGAATAAGATCCATAAATAAAAATTCCTAACACAACAATAACGGCTATACCACCAACAGTTGCTACTAACCATAGAGGTACTCTACCTGTACTTGACATATAAACTAACTCTCCAATAACTAAACTATAAAAATTGAATTAACTTAACTGATAACCTTTTACAAAAAAACTGTTTTTATTAATTAAAAAAATAACTCGAGAATAAAACAGCTAATACAAAAATCAATAATAAACCCCAAAATAATGAAGTACGATTTAATTCAACAGGTTCTTTATTAGGATTAGGACCACTCATAAAAATAAATACCTCCTACCTTTGTATAAATTGCATAGACGTAATAGCGCCTAAAAAGAAAACTGTAGGTATAGCAATACCATGTATAGCTAACCATCTAAAAGTAAAAATTGGATACGATATCGGTTGATTAGAACTTTTTTTAGTCACAAATTACTCCTAATTAAATACCTTTTGTTAAATCTTCAAGTTCTTGTTTAGCACTAAAACGATCATTTACTAAAGGAACTTGCTGACGATCTTGAGTAAAATATTCGTTAGGTCTTGGAGTACCAAAAACATCATAAGCCAAACCAGTACTAACGAATAGCCAACCAGCAACAAATAAAGCTGGTATAGTTATACTATGTATAACCCAATACCGAATACTTGTAATAATATCAGAGAAAGGACGCTCTCCTGTTGATCCTCCTGACATAGATAATACCTCCTAACTAAAAATACATGAATAATAAACAAAACTAAGTATGAAAATATATACTCTCGCAATATATATGATAATATTGTAATATATATCATATTTATTTTATGAGATCGTAAATATTCTTTTTCAATATACTAATATTTTTATGCTAAAATTGGAAAGAACTAGAAAAATTATTGAACATGCAGTAAGACAATAAAAAATTTAGAAAAAATATTGATATGAGGGAAAAAACAACAGATAAAGTTGTAGATAAACCGACGCCATTTGAACCTTTTTGACTAGTGATACCTAAAACACAACTAATAATAGAAATAACTAAACCAAAAACCATAGTTTTAATCAGAGACTTAAATAAATCGCTAACTATAGAAGAATATAGTAATGACGAAAAAAAAAAGCGTGAGTCTAAACCATATAATATAAAGCAAATAAAAGCACTACTCATAAAACTAGTAGATAAAGAAAATAAATGTAACAATGGTAATACAATTGTAACTGCAGTAACTCGAGGTATAACTAAATAATAAACTGGATTAATGCCTAACAATAATAATGCATCAATTTGCTCAGTTACAACCATAGTAGCTAACTCAGAAGTAAAGAAAGAACCAATTTTACCCACAACAATAATAGATGTTAGTACAGGAGATAGTTCTCTGATAAAAGCAATAGCTAACATAGAGCCAACTAAATCATGAGCATTTAAATATAAAAACTCTTTTACTACCTGTAAATTCAATACTAAACTTATAAAAAAAGACGTGATCATCGTTATAAACAAAGTATTTGGTCCAACTATATTTATTTGCTCTAAGAAACTTTCAAAACCAATTGACATAAATTTAATTGGATTAATACAAAGCAATAATATTTTAAAAAATAACTTAAATTTTGTTGACATATAAATAATCTCATAAAAATTAGTGTTTAAAGCTATATTTTTTAGTAAAATCAAAATAGGTACTAATTACTAAGTAAATAAACACCAAAATATAAATACGTTGCTTTTTAAAAGAAAATTTATTATATTCTATCTCATAAAGAAGTCTTAGGGCGGTTAGCTCAGTGGTAGAGCGCCTGCCTTACAAGCAGGTGGTCACTGGTTCAAGTCCAGTACCGCCCAATTTGTACAGTCCAGATAAACAATTTATAAAAAATGGGCTTATCGTCTAAAGGATCAGGACAGGGACCTTCTAAGTCTCTAATGTAGGTTCGAATCCTACTAAGCCTATAAAATAACCATATGTACTAAAGCTATGATAATATTTCACTTACAACATCACTTACTTTATCTCCAGAATCAATCGTTTCGAGAGGATCTTTTCTGAGTCTATGACGTAGGCACAAAGTAATTACTGTTTTAATATCTTCTATATCGACTTCATCTTTATTTTGGTAAGCAGCAAAAGCTTTAGCAGCTCTATTAGTAACTATATCACCACGTAAACCATCAACATTTAAAATACCACAGATCTGTGAAATTTTAACTTTTAAATCATAGTCAATAACTACATTCATCAAGTTTTTCTGTGCTTTAATAATTATATCTTTAAGTTCTTGTTGTTTATCGCTGTATTCTTGTATACAACCATATGGATCTTGATCAAATTGAGCTCTTTGTTCAACAATCTTTACACGTAGAGATGGATCCTTTACTGTACGTATTTCTGCATGCATTCCAAAACGGTCTAAAAGCTGTGGTCTTAGCTCTCCTTCTTCTGGATTACCAGAACCAACTAAAACAAATCGTGCAGGATGCCTTATAGAAATGCCCTCACGCTCAACAGTATTCCAACCTGATGCCGCTGAATCTAGTAAAATATCTACTAAATGATCATCTAATAAATTCACCTCATCAACATAAAGTATTCCCCTATTAGCTTTTGCTAATAGTCCTGGTTCAAAGCTTTTCACACCTTCATGTAAGGCTTTTTCAATATCAATCGTACCACATAAACGATCCTCAGTAGCACCTAGAGGAAGATCAACCATAGGTACTTTAATAAAATGTGTTTTTACATTCAACTTACTTTCTATTTGTTGCTTCACTAAATCTGACATTAAATCATAATCAGATACATGAGAGTTAAACATATCGTCATCTACAACTTCTATCTCAGGTAAAAGATCAGCTATAGCTCTAATTGTTGTAGATTTTCCTGTTCCACGATCTCCCATTATCATAACACCACCAATTTTGGGATCGATTACGTTCAAAATCAAAGCTAACTTCATTTCTTCCTGACCTACTATAGCAGTAAAGGGAAAAACGGGACGAATTTTGTTTTTTATTTTATCCACAGTACGTTTTAATTAAAATTAAATCTACAACACAACATATAAGTGTTAATTGTATCACTTAGCAACACTAAACATTATGCAAATAAATAATAAGATGTATTTAATAATAGTAAAAATACTATACTTAACATCTTAAAATAAACAAATTAATAAAGATATATCAGTAATTTACTGATATAAATCAGTACCTAATCTTATCGCTAAAATTGCAGATACTAATGCAAATAATAGTGCAACAAAAATTTGACTATCATTAATCATGCTTAAACTCCTCAAAATATAATAATCTTTACGTAAATAAAATTAATAAGCAATATATAGATACGTTAAAATAATATATCACAAACTATAAAATTCTATAGTAGTATGTTAAATAAAATAACCTAAAACAATACTTAACATACTGTTAACGAACTTAAATTCATTTTCTTAACCGTCGTATACCTCAGTATATTATCATTAAGACGCATTGACTTTTCGAAAACTCTAACTAATTTACCATTTCCCAAATAATTCATCTGAACATATATACCATCATAGTAATGAGATATATTATAACTTAAGTGGCGTCTCCCCCTATGCTGAACAACTATATCTAAACCACCTTTTTCCTTCAATAAAGCCTTATAACTATTTATCAAAGCAAAATTAGCAGTGTCAGTAACATCAGGCTTTAGAATATATATAGTTTCATAACTATTCAAAAGACTCATTAGATCATCCTTATACTTAATAAAAATAAAAAACTATTCTATGGACTATCAATTTGTATTCTGACAGCTTGAGAAATGACAGGTATTTTAGCATACTTACCTTCAATAGATTTCATAGTAGCATAGATAATTGTCGATAAAACAAACCAAAATAAAGTATTACATAAAATTAAGCCATACAAACTAACTCTAAACTCTATTGGTAATGCTCTGAAAGCAGATCCTAATAAAGAATTAATTAAAAATAATAAAATAGCTTGTAAAACATTAAAACGAACAAAAGGACGATTTGGTATTGGACTTTTTGACCTTACGAATAGTGAATAAAGCACGAAAAAACTAATAAATGCTAAAGCTGGATGAGTAACATAAAAGATAACTAATGGCATAAAAGTTTTTTTATAAATACTCATTACACTAAAAGGATAATCAGGTAAAATCTGTTGTCCAAAATTTTGTAGCCCTTCAAGTAGTGGTAGCCCATAGGGCAGAATTGACACAAATCTATCAATTATAGTTATTTTTATATTATTATCTGTATAGTTTTTCACAACGATAAAATATAGCCTGTAACACAAGAAAACAAAAGCTATTACAAAAATTAAACTAATGACAAAGTAAAGAAAATAATTAAACATATCAAAAATATAACTAAATTACTAAATCAAAACTTACTAAGTTCATATAAACAATAAATAATAAACTATATCTTACAAATAAAATTATTATACTTTAACATTAAGTAAAACAAAAGTACTATAAAAAATAGATCTCTACAAATAAAGAAATGTTATATAAATCCAAAGATACAAAAAAAATTATTAATGAAAAAAATTTGCCAGAAGACTTAATAATAGGAAATAAAAGTTTTAAATCAAGACTTATGCTAGGTACTGGAAAATATAGAAATATTAGAGAATCTATTGAAAGCATAAAATCAAGCGGAACTTCTATTGTAACAGTAGCTATTCGGAGAAGTCAACAAAAAAAAAGAAATGGTGAAGTCAGTTTACTTGATATAGTAGACTGGAAACAAATATGGTTGCTCCCAAATACAGCAGGATGTGAAACAGCTGAAGAAGCAATAAGAGTAGCATCATTAGGTAGAGAAGTAAATAAACAGTTAGGTCAAGTAGATAATAACTTTATAAAACTTGAAGTAATATCAGATTCAACTTATCTATTACCTGATCCAATAGGTACATTAAAAGCAGCTGAATACCTCATCAATAAAAACTTTACTGTTTTACCATACATATATCCTGATCCAATTTTAGCAAAACAATTAGAAGATATAGGCTGTCAAGCTATAATGCCTTTAGGTTCACCAATAGGATCAGGACAAGGATTAAAAAATTTATATAATATACAAATTATAGTTGAAAACGCTAAGGTACCAATAGTAGTTGATGCAGGAATTGGAACAAGCAGTGAAGCAAATCAAGCAATGGAATTAGGAGCATCAGCAGTACTATTGAATACAGCTGTCGCTAAATCAAAATCTCCTGCATTAATGGCAGAATCAATGAAATTAGGAGTAATATCAGGAAGAAAATGCTATATAGCAGGTAAAATGAAAAAAAAAGTTAAAGCGAATGCAAGTTCTCCATATGAAGGAACACCTAAATTAAACTAGATATAAGTCATTTTTAAGGAACAAATAATAAATGGTAATAATTATAGATAACTATGATAGTTTTACACAAAACTTAGCACAGTATGTAAGAGAAATAGGTTACACAACAATAATCAAAAGAAATAATGAAGTCTCTATTGATGACATAAAAAATATAAATCCAACTCATATAATTATTTCGCCTGGACCAGGGAGACCAGAAAATTCTGGTATCTGTTTAAACGTCATTAAAGAATATTCAAGCAGAATACCAATTTTAGGTATTTGTTTAGGACACCAAGCAATTGGTTACGTGTACGGTGAATCAATCAAAAAATTGAGTAAACCCATGCACGGTAAAATAAGCACTATCATAACTGATAGAAAAGATATATTCAAAGGTATAAAAGATACATTCCAAGCTAGCCGTTATCATAGCTTAGTAATCGATAATAGCTATAACTTGAAGAATTTAGATATAACAGCGTGGACTAAAGAAGGAACAATTATGGCTTGCAGACACAAATTATACAAACAACTTCGAGGAATACAGTTTCATCCAGAAAGTTTATGGACAACTGAAGGAAAATCTATAATTAAAAATTTTTTATTACCTTAAAGTTAAATCATAATTATTAGATATATAGATAATATCAGTAGAGTAATAAGCATAAATTTTGTGTAAACTTTTAATATCTGTATCGAAAAATAGAACTGCCCTGTTCGTACAACCAGAAAACTTTATACCACTAAAGTTAGTAGAAATCCATACTTGAGAGTATGAAATATAGCTAGTAAGTGTACTAACCATCATAATAAAAAAACCTAAATAAACAAAAAATATACCAGGGTCAGATTTTATCTGTAAACCAGTACTAGCTATTATTTCTTCTACAGTAATTGGTATGTTATTAATATAAAAGCTATTTCCTACAACAACTTCAGCTAAAATTGAGCCTTTAAAATCAGATACTAAAACTTTATTATCAAGATTTAAAATTACAAAAAATAATTTACTTTTTTCATTAATTAAATAACTTGCTAACCAACAATCACGTCCATTTAAACTAGTTGAAATAAGCTGCTTCTGAATCATATGACTATTACCTATATTTAAACGAATTGCATTAACTTTCCAATCAGTTTGGTATATAGTCAGACTACTCATTCTTATAGGCTTATTAACAGATGTTAAATAATATTTAGAGCTTTTTTTATTATTGGAGTAAGTAAAAATTGATGAAAAAAACTGCTTAATAGAACCATTAATATTGTAATCAATGTAAAAATCATCAACATAAAAAAGTAAGTCTGATGGTAAGTTACTAGTTATACCAGAATGAATTGTATTCTTGATATGAAAGGTTTCTCCGCAAGGAATTAATTCCTGAATAACAAAACTAGAAAGAGAACTATAAACAGAGCCTAAAAGGATAGCAATAATACTAATATGAACAAAAATTGGAGAAACTCGTCCATATAAACCTTTATATGAATAAATTGCGTAGTTTCTACAAAAAACAAAAAAGTCTAGACGAACTAAAGAATATACAACATTAGCTAAAGAATGGCCAGAAATTAAGTATTGATCAGCAATATTATTACTATAAGTTAAATCATTTATACTATAAACAAACTTCCACCTTCTAGCATTCTTTAAAGTAGGAAACTGAGTAAAAACAGTACAAGATAATAAACTACAATTAAAAAAGATTAATAAAACAATAAACCACCAATTATGAAAAATGTGGTCTAATCCTAAAAAAGTCATAATTAAACTATAATTAGGATAATTTAATTGGTAATATGAATAAGATTGATCCTGCTCAATTATAGTGCCAATAACGCAACAAAAAATAATTAATCCAAGTATAAATAAAGCTAAATTCAGATTTGCTATTTTTTTAATAAACTTCCAAACAAAATTTTTAACATATAGATTACTTATAAAAAGCATAAGGTAATTATCACAAAATAAATTTTCAAAATAGAAATAGATATGTCACTATTATATCAATAGATGAAATTAATCATTAAAATATCAAATAAATAAAACCTTTAAAAAGGAAGAACAAGAAATAATAAACAAAATAGATCCACTAACAGAAATAAAATAATCCCACATAAAACTAAATGAAAATACTTTAGGATGCAAAAATTTTAAATTAAAAATAATTAAAAAAGATATGATAAAACCTAATAAATAAAATAGAACAGATATCATCACAAATAACATATTAGTATAACTAAATAATAACAAGTTTACTAACAATAAAACAGGTGTACTGCATGGTAATGAACTTAAACCTATTACAAAACCAATAAAATAGCTTGATATAGAAAAGGTTTGACGCGGAGTACTATTTACTAATGATAATAAATTTAAATAAAAACTTGAAAAATTTAAAATTTTCATAAAATCTAATGAAAGAATAATTAAAACTAAGTAAGAAAAAATAGGTAATTGACGGAAAATAAAAGAAGAACTAAATGAATGCGTTGAAAATATAAGTAAGCAAAAACTTGTTAGTAGACCTAAAATACAATACAATAAACTTTTATCATGACTTTTAGGAACATTAATATATAAGAAAAGTAAAGGCAATATAGAGAAAAAACATGGAGTAAAAATAGTTACAAAACCTAAAGAAAAAAAAATTACGTACGAAATAGTTCTATTATAGTCATGTGACAATAAAACTACTTGTGCCAAATATTGCTGCAAAGAGTAAATAACTACAGCATAACTATCAAAAATATTAAAAAAAAATAAATTAAACATAGATAAAAATTAAGTAAGGTTAACAAACAATTTTGTTTTACTCCCCAGGAAGGATTTGAACCTACGACCAATCGGTTAACAGCCGATCGCTCTACCACTGAGCTACTGAGGAAAAATATAAAAATACACTAACACTAAAAAAAAAAAAAAACAAGCTAAATTATAAAATAATAAACTGCTATTTACAAAATAAATATGATATGTTACTATTCACGTTAAAATTATGAAGCCAGCGGACGTGGTGGAATTGGTAGACACGCTAGATTTAGGTTCTAGTGAGGTATCTCGTGAGAGTTCAAGTCTCTCCGTCCGCATAAATACTAAGTACAAAATATTAAACATTAGTCCAACGACGTAACGTTAAACTAATAGAACCATCATCTTTCACTTGCTCTTTTACTGTTTGAAAGCCATTTAATAGACTGTGACTAATAATCATATTGTAAGCATATTTTTGTGATAAAAGTTCTATAAAATACTCAAAATCCATACCAATATTCCATAACTGTAAATCTACAATGACAGAGTAATGAGACCTATTCCAAACAAATGTACAAATATGACTATTATGATTCTGATCTGTAGAGTTATAAACAACTAAATTTTTTTTTCCTTTATTTGTAAAAAAAGAATCATTTTGATTATCAGAATCTAATAATTTAGAATTTAAACCTAACTCATGAATAGTTTTCATTAAATTATCTAAATTATTTATATTTGTTTTGATTTTACTAAAATGTGACATATTTTAAATAAAAAGTAAATTAATAAACAAATAGATTATATTACAAAAGTATCAACCAAGACCAATAAAGACTTATTTCTTAATAAAAAAAAGCTTAGTGAACTAAATTGTTTTTTTTTAAAATACTTTACATGTTATTACTAATCTTGTAATAATATAAATAACAAGTACAGAGTACTTGGGAAGTATCCTTAAACAACACTAAAAAAATAAATAAATATGACTGCTACTTTAGAAAGACGCGAAAGCGCAAGCCTGTGGGAACGTTTTTGTACTTGGATTACTAGCACTGAAAACCGCCTATATATTGGTTGGTTCGGTGTTGTAATGATTCCAACGTTATTAACTGCTACATCTGTATTCATCATTGCATTCGTTGCTGCACCTCCTGTAGATATCGATGGTATTCGCGAACCAGTAGCTGGTTCTTTACTATATGGAAACAACATCATTTCTGGTGCTGTTATTCCAAGTTCTGCAGCAATTGGTATCCACTTTTATCCTATTTGGGAAGCCGCTTCTTTAGATGAGTGGCTGTATAACGGTGGACCTTACCAATTAATCGTACTACACTTCTTATTAGGAGTATTATGCTACATTGGTCGTGAATGGGAATTAAGCTACCGTTTAGGTATGCGTCCTTGGATCTCAGTTGCCTTCACAGCACCAGTAGCAGCTGCAGCAGCAGTTTTCTTAGTTTACCCAATTGGTCAAGGAAGCTTCTCTGATGGTATGCCTCTTGGTATCTCTGGTACTTTCAACTTCATGCTTGTATTCCAAGCTGAACACAATATCTTAATGCATCCTTTCCACCAACTAGGTGTTGCTGGTGTATTCGGAGGATCTTTATTTAGTGCTATGCATGGATCTCTTGTAACATCAAGTTTAATTCGTGAAACAACTGAAAACGAATCAGCAAATAACGGATATAAATTTGGACAAGAAGAAGAAACTTATAACATCGTTGCAGCTCATGGCTACTTCGGTCGCTTAATTTTCCAATATGCAAGTTTCAACAACTCTCGTGCACTACACTTCTTCTTAGGTATGTGGCCCGTAGTAGGTATCTGGTTTACAGCTATGTCTGTAAGTACAATGGCTTTCAACTTAAATGGTTTCAACTTTAACCAATCAGTTGTTGATAGTCAAGGTCGTGTAATTAATACATGGGCAGATATTTTAAATAGAGCTAATTTAGGTATGGAAGTAATGCATGAACGTAATGCTCATAATTTCCCTCTAGATTTAGCTTCTCAAGAATCTTTACCATTAGCTTTAGTTGCACCATCAATCAACGGATAAAAAACTAAAAGCTATCATTATTTAACTAAATAAAAAAGCTATGACAGAATTATACTGTCATAGCTTTTTTTATCTATATTTAAATATTATTTTTCAAGAGATATATTTATTAACTCGTTAGTCTAAAATATAATGATAGTGGCAATATATAATTAGCCTTAGGGTAAAAGAAACGAGAAGCGTATTTATTATCCCAAAAAGAAAAATATTCTTTATGAATAGTATTAAACGAGTTAATAGCTTTTTTTTCTAGAACAATACAATTATCAAAGTGCTTACTAAAAAACAAAGACCTTATACTTTTATTTATAGAATATTGACCTTTAAAATATTCATAAGAAATATTGAAAAAAATTTTAGAATACGAACCTCGCATGTAAGAAAAATCAAAATATTTCATTTTTGTTACAGAAGAAGTACCAAAAGCTTCTTGAAGACTTTGATTTGTACGCCTACGAGTAAGCTCCAAAAGGCCTAATTCAGATAATTGCACTATCTGCGGGGAACATTTATCATAGATTAGTAACTTGTTAAAATGTTCAAGTAATTTCATTTGATCTCTTTGAGAATACATATCAATAAAATCTATAATAATTACACCATTAATATTTCTCACTTTAAGCTGATAAGCTATTTCAACAGCTGCATAAAAATTAATCCTTAATATAGATTCCTTTGAATTATATAACTTATTAAAAGAACCAGAATTTACATCTATAACTGTCAAGGCTTCATAATTTTCGATAAAAAGGTAACCACCATGTAAAAGTTTTACTTTCGGCCTTAAGGCCTTAATAATTGAATACTTAATACGAAATTTATCTAAAATACAATCTTGATGATTATAAAGCTGTAATTTAGTTGTAACACCAAGAGATACATAAGACCACTTATTTAAGTAGTAATAAATTAGCATTAAAATTGATGGAGAATCAACTACTATTTTTTTTACATTTTTTTCGTAAAAGTCTCTTACTACTTTCTTTGCTAAATCTTCATCTTTATACAACACAGATGGTACAGCACTTTTAATAAGTTTTTTTTGTATAAATAACCATTGGCGTAAAAGAAAATCCAAGTCTTCTAAGATTAAGGACTCTGCAACTCCCTGAGCAGATGCTTTAATTGTTATACCCATTGCTTTAGGTTTTATTAATAGCCCTAATGCATGAAGATGTATACGCTCATTAGTATCATAAATTGAATTGGATACTAGCAATATATTACATAAAGGCATTAAGGAAATGTACTTACCATGAAGATGAATATTTGAAGTTAATCGAGGTCCTTTATTTAAAGTTGGTTCTTTAACAACTTGTACTAAAATTAATTGATTAATTGACAATATTTGATGGATGTAAAGTTGCCTAGGACTTTTTTTTAAAACTTTAACATCGCTTACATGTATAAAACCACTTTTACCAAACTCTCCTAAATTAACAAATGCTGCATTAATACTAGAAAAAAGTTTTTGTACTCTACCAATATATATATCATTAACTTGATAGGTGTTATTAATTAAAATAATTTGTTGAACTTTATTAGCATGTAAAATAGCAGCAACACTATTGAAAGAAGAAATTATAATTTTTTTTACCATTCCTAAATAATAAAAATTCATTGCAATGAATTTCATTTAAATAACAGAAATACTATTATAAAATTCTAAATTGCATCAAAGGCAACTAAAATTTAAATAGAATAAACACTAATTCGTTTTTGATTACGATTATGTATTTCAAATTTAACTACCCCATTAATCAAAGAATAAATGGTATAATCTTTACCTTGATCAACATTTTTACCAAGCTTAAACTTACTACCTCGCTGACGTACAATAATATTACCAGGCTTTACTAATTCACCGCCATACTTTTTAACACCAAGTCTTTTAGAATTTGAGTCACGACCATTTTTAGTACTACCACTACCTTTTTTATGTGCCATATAATATTAATTTTATATTGTTTCGTATATATGCTATGATAAATATCTTTACATCACTATAGATTCTATGAATATTCGTGTTGATTTTTGACGATATCCCTTAGTCACACGATTATTTTTTTTAGGTTTTACCTTAAAAACTTTTATTTTTTTTCCTTGTAAATGTTTTAATACAGTTGCTTTAACCAAAACATTATCTAAACAAGGTCTACCTACTGTATAATTGTTTGCATTCGAAATCATTAGAACTCTTTTAAAATTAACAAGATCGCCAGGATTAGCATATATATAATTAACATCATAAAATTTGCCTGGCTCAATCAAAAGCTGGTTACCACCAACATCAATTACTGCATAAGTCATAATTTAATTAAAGATACTTGAATTATTAATAAATATTTAACAAACCTATTATATAAAAGTTTTTTAGAAGAATCACGTAAACGGAATGATTCTAGAAAACTTTAAAATACTAAAATTTTTCTTTCTATATAGAGATGAAAACAAACAACAAATTTGATAACCTAAAGCTTTTGATGATGTGAAATCAGAACCTTTTAAGATTAAACCATCAGGTGTCAAAAAAGCAAAACCTTTTTTTAATCTACCATATAAGGGGCCAGGTAATAAGTAATTAATTTTAGCTTGATCTAAAGAAAAAGTACCATGAGATTCAGATTGTATAATAAAGAATTCATATAACCCATAATAATTAGAAGCATAAATACGAAAACCACATTGATTAACAATTAAACCTGTTTTTAAAACATGAATATAAACAACGTAACTAAAATTTGTTTTAGAATACTTCTTTCCAAAATCTAAATAATACTTTAAATCAGCAGGAGCATATATATGCAAAGACTTAATACGACCTAATACATTTAATGTAGATAACAAACCTAACAAACCAGAAATACTTGATATGTGTAAGTCAGGCACAATAATCTTATTAAGATTATTAATTTTCAGATTATTGTTTAAAAAATTGAATTGACATCCTTCAGTACAATTAAATAACCAAATATCTTTAAAAGACGAGAACTTAATAAAAAAGCTTATGTTAGTATTTCTTACTAAATAAGCATTCATATCTAAATAACGAATAATCATAAGATGTTAACAAATTCATTAGATAAAACCTAAATGGCTAAACTAATTTTTACTGATAATCTTGCAATGACTTATTATAAATAAAACTAGTTGATTTACCGGTCATTAAAGATTTCGCTAAAGACATAGATTTTAAACTAGCTAACGAAGCTTTTTTTTGCCAAATACTTTTGCAAGACTTAGACTTTGAAGTTTTTTTCTTAGGAACAGCCATAGATAAAATACCAAACTATAAAATAATAAAACTTGATGATAAACAGAAGACTTCTAACTATTGTAGTTTTCTGTTTTTTAAATACAATTACTCTACAAGAATATTATACTACATACTACGAAATTGCTGAATAGCAACTCTACCAATGTTATAAAGTGCCCAAGAAGCAGCAGCAATTAAAGGCATAAATACGATCACTAATCTAATATCCATATATAAAAATTCCTTAAATTATTAATAAACTATTTTATAATAAAATGTATCTCTGTATATATTATAAATACTATAATTAAATCATAACTAATATATAAAAAAATAACGTTTATAACTTAAACATTAGAGAAAAAGAGTAAATTAATAATAATGAGAGACCTACCATTTACACTAGATCAATTAAGAATACTAAAAGCAATTATCAAAGAAGGTAGTTTTAAAAAAGCAGCTAATAGCCTATACGTATCACAACCGGCAATTAGTTTACAAATTCAAAACTTAGAAAAACAGCTTAATATACCATTATTCGAGAGGACAAGTAAAAAAGCAACTCTTACAGAAGCAGGAAACTTACTTCTCAGATATGGTGGTCGAATTTTAGCCTTATGTGAAGAAACCTGTAGAGCACTTGAAGATATACAAAATTTACAAGGTGGTTCACTAGTAATTGGAGCTAGTCAGACAACAGGAACATATTTAATGCCAAGACTTATAGGATTATTTAGACAAAGATACCCACAAGTTAATGTACAATTACAGGTACACTCTACTAGATTAATCTCTTGGAGTGTTGCTAATGGACAAGTTGATTTAGCAGTTATAGGTGGTGAAGTACCAAATGAATTAAAAGATATTTTACAAATTACATCTTATGCAGAAGATGAACTAGCACTCATATTACCAATATCACATACATTTTCTAAAGTACCTAATATACAGAAAGAAGATTTATATAGATTACGTTTTATAGCATTAGATACACAATCAACAATTAGAAAAGTAATTGATAAAATCTTACATCAATACGATATTGATAGTAGTAGATTTAAAATAGAAATGGAATTAAACTCTATAGAAGCAATTAAGAATGCTGTTCAATCAGGTTTAGGAGCAGCATTTGTATCTGTTTCAGCAATTGCTAAAGAACTAGAACTTGGCATAATACATTGGGCTAAAATAAAAAACGTTACAATTAAAAGAATGTTATCTATTATTATCCACCCTAATAGGTATAAGTCGAAAGCAGCCGAAACGTTTAGTAGAGAAATTTTAACGCTATTCGTAACACCTAATGAAAACCAAGTCTTTTTTGACTAAGTAACCGTTAATTAATTTTCAGGAAGAAAAATTGACTTTGATTGAAAACAACCAGTATGTACAAATACCACTCTTAACTTTAACCATTGGATGAATTTTTTGTCTAGCGAAACTATAGCAGCTATTGAATGGCTATGATTAAAAGAGATAATGTCTTTTTCTAGAAAACTTAAAAACTTAGGATTTACTACAAACCAAAAGTCAATATCTTTATTACAGCTTTTATAATACTGCATTCTTTCACGCAATATTTCTTCTAAGGGTTCTTGATTAAGAAAAAAACTTTGACTTGCAACAGCAAAGTGATAATTATTCATCGAATTATACAAAAATTAGTTTAAAAATGTAGTTTGATTCTAAAAATAATTGTAATATAAAAAATGAACATGGGAAATTTTTTATTCTCTTAAAATAATAAAAAACTAATATTTTTAGTGTAAAAATATGATTAAATACTGGCCAAATCAACAAAATATTCATTTAAATAATGCAATTGTAGAGTTATTTTTTGAAATAGAAAAAAAACTTGTATTAAATAATTATAATAAAAGCAATCAATATTTATATCTAGATATTTTAAACACACGAACTCGTACCCAGCTTTTACAATATGTTTTAAGTGAGTTCAAAACACTTGTTTTAGACTTAATAGAAATTAATTTGAAACATGAAACTTTAAATAAATTTAGTAATAAAATCGAAAAAATTTTTATTTATAAAACATATGAAAAATTTATAAAAAACTTTAATTGTACAACATTAAAACATAATAAAAATACAATTTTAGATTGCGAAAATAAATCTTTAATAGAATATTTATTGACATATCTTATATTTGGTTCATGTAAAATCAACCACAAAATATTTATTTTTGAACCCAATTATACCCCTTACCATCAAGTGAAGATCTTACTTGAGCACTTTATTATAGAAATAGGAAACAACATTACTAAGGTTATTATTAATAGCCTAACAAATACACATAATATTAATAGCTTTTTAAAAAGAAGTAACATCTGTAACAAACTTTATACCTCGAACAGATCAATTATATTATTCACTAATAACCTAAAATGGCAAGCTTTTATAAAATCATATATATACGAAGTTAAATCTTTATATAATGAACGTCAACAAATATGGATAATAGGTCAAGAAGGGATATTAACAAAATATATATACATTTCAAGAGAAAAAGAATCTAAAAACTTAAAAAATATAAAAGTCATATTTATTCTATGGCTAGAAATTAAAGACTTATTTATACCTAAAATTGAGAAACTAATAATTCAAATTTTTAAATATTTTTTATATTGTTCAATTAACTTATTCAGTAATACTATCATAATATTAGTAAAAGTCATGATTTTTTACTTAAAAGTATAAAAATCCATATCGAGCATATTACAAAAAGCTATATAATAGAACAAAATAAATAGCCCTAATTAAATTAAGCAAAATAGAAATAGCGTTACAAATTTTTTATGAAAGTAGAACAAATAGACCAAGTAAACTTTGAAAAAAAAATCAATTATATATTCGAAAAAGAATCTTTTATAGTTTCTAAAAAAACAAAAGCACTTATTAATGAAGTACTAGAAAATAGTATAAAAGTAAAATTTATTATTAATATTATTGTAGATCGTATTTACTTAAAGCAAAATAACCCAAATATTTTAGATGGATTTATATATCAAAAAATAGTTAATGAAGGTAATAACGAATCAAAAAAAGAGTTAATTCAGTATTTTCCTAATGGACTTATGAGCATAAAAACAAATACTAATATTAATTATAAAGTACTAGAAAATTTGTTAGTAAATCAAACATTTCAGGAAGCTGATAAAATCACACAAGAGTACTTATGTAAGCTCGTTTCAAACCAGACTAAACAAGAAAAGAAATGGCTATATTTCACAGATATTCAATTTTTATCACAAAAAGATTTATACACAATAGATTTATTATGGAGAATTTATTCACAGGGTAAATTTGGTTTTTCGGTACAAAAAAAACTTTGGATAAAAAGTGAGACAAAATGGGATGATTTATGGGAAAAAATTAAATGGACAAATAATGGTGTAATAACTAGATATCCAACAGAATTTATATGGACAATAGATGCACCAGAAGGACATTTACCTCTATTTAATCAACTCAGAGGTACTCAAACTTTAGCATGTCTGTTCAAAAAAATAGAATGGTAAACAAAAAATTTTTTTATTTATTTTTACTCTATTCTGCCTTCTGTATTTTATCAATAAGATTAATAAAAATCTTAAATAAATATTGAGAATCATGTGGTCCTGGACTAGCTTCAGGATGATATTGTACAGAAAAAATAGGGAGAGTTCTGTGACAAGTAACAGATACAGTTGAGTCATTTAAATTCAAGTATGGAACATTTACAGAACCTAATGATTTTTTATTAAATAAAGAATTAGTATTAACTGCAAATCCATGATTTTGACTCGTCATTTCAGAATAATAATTACAACCGGATGGATGATTCAATCCTCTATGACCAAACTTTAACTTAAATGTTTCACAGCCTAAAGCTAAATTAAGTATTTGATGCCCCATACAAATACCAAATATAGGTACATTAGCAAAATTAATTAAATCTTTAACTAAAGTTACACTATAAAAAGACATCATTGGATTACCAGGTCCATTAGAAAGAAGTACAGCATCTGGTTTATAACTTAAGACCGTTTTATAACTAGATGTTGATGGAACAATAAAAACATCACTATTTAAGCTTAAAAGTATACGTAAAATATTAAATTTTGCTCCAAAATCAATTACAACTATTTTGTAATTAGAAGGATTATAACTAACCCTTGAAATCTTATTAAAAGCAAATGATGCAAAAAGCGATTTATAATTACTTGTTTTTGAGCTAATTTGGTAATGTTTCTTTCTAGTAATTTTTCTAGATAAGTCAACTGTATCTAAATTTTTAAAACTTAATTGATCTATGAATAAATCATTATTAAAATTAGATAAAAATGCATTCATAACACCCGATGTGGTAAGATGTTTAGTTAAACATCTAGTATCTAAACCAAAAATATGTGGAATTTTTTTTAAAATGATGTAATCTTTCAAAGATATTTTTGATCTCCAATTACTAGATAAAGAAGAAATATTTTTTGCAACTATTCCTTTGATATGAATTAAATCAGACTCATTATCATTATTATTTAAACCTGTATTGCCTATCTCCGGATACGTAAAAATAACCATTTGACCAGAATAACTAGGATCAGAAAATATTTCTTGATAACCAGTCATACCAGTATTAAAAACTAACTCACCAAAAGAAGACGATAACTCAAAAAAAGACCATCCTTTATAAAAAGTTCCGTCTTGTAAATATAGTACTGATGGATATAAACTGTTTGACATTAGAAAATGGAAAAATTTAGTTTAGAAAAATAAAAAAGTTTAAAGATACAAGTAAAAATTATTGACTAAATTTAAAACTTGTACCTGATAGCTAAAAAGCTATTTTACCAGCTATTATTTTTAGCTTGACTAAATACAAAATTAGCCACATTTAATATCTCTTCTTCTGACAAACGACCAGAAAAAACAGGCATACCTGCTGCTCCATTCGTAACCTGATATACTATTGCTTCAACACTATCTTTTTCGTTTTCATGTAAATCAGCTAAACTTAATGTTTTTGCAGGATTAACTAAATTATTGCCACCAGCATGACAACCAATACAATTCTGAGAAAAAACTTGTTCACCAGCATCTAAATCTACTTTTACCTCTTGAGCAAAAACTAAATTAGAGCTTATAGCTAACATACTAAAAAAACTTAAAAGGAAAGAAAAGAATAATCTCATTATAAAAATCCTATGATTATAAATATTAAGAAATAGGTTTATACTAATATAAAACTATTATACAACTTGATTATATCTCTTTTTCACTTATCTAAGTTAATTAAATTCAAAAAACTAATAATAGATTTTGCCTCCTCCCCATTTTTCTTGAGCAACTCTTGGCTGTAAAAGAATATACCCAGCCATAGAGAACAAATCTTCATCTGTTAAATTTTTCATTTTAGGAAAAATTTCTGCACTTTTAATACTAGGATGTAACTCAGCTATAGAATTTTGACCATCATAACTAAGCGGATCTTTCATATAATCAACTAAACTCATAACATTATCTCTAGCAGGAGTAGCTAAACTTAATGATTCCAATTCTAATCCAATGTTCGGATTAGTTTTTGTTATACCACCGTTATGACACTGAGCGCATGAATTATTAAATAAACGTTTCCCCCTTTTCACTTGCTCTGGAGTTAAGGTAATAGTTTTACTAGAACTATCTAAAGTAACAGTTCTTGTTGCCTCATCTAACTCTATTGAATAAGCTGGTACAACAGCAGAACTAAATAAAAGAGTGACAACTGAAAATAATAAAGCAATGTTTTTCTTAATCATAGTTTACTCGCTTAATACAAAATAATAAAATTACCAGAATATTAATTTTAATCGACAATATCAAAAGATAAAAATTAAACTTTTAATATAGTTTAAAATTTTAAGCAATACATTAAATAAATTTATTAAAAATTTCTGAATATTACTATGATATATATATTACAATATAGTATGGAGAATATGACTTAATATTAATAAAGAGAGTCACTATATACTAACAACAACTGTGATAACTTAGAACGAAGCTGAGTTCTACTAATAATTAAATCAATAAATCCATGTTTAAATAAATACTCAGAAGTTTGAAAATTATTAGGTAAATCTTCTTTAATAGTTTGCTCTATAACACGTCTACCTGCAAAAGCAATTAATGCACCAGGCTCCGCAATAATGAGATCTCCAAGCATTGCAAAACTAGCAGTAACACCGCCAGTTGTTGGCGAAGTCAGTACTGTAAAATATGGCAAAGAAGCTTCACTATGTTTATAAAGTGCTGAAGAAACTTTTGCCATCTGCATAAGACTTAACATACCTTCTTGCATTCTTGCACCACCGGAAGCACATAAAATGACCAAAGGTAATTTAGAAACAGTAGAATACTCAATTAATCTAGTTAGCTTTTCACCAACTACAGAACCCATACTACCACCCATAAAACGAAAGTCCATTATACCACATGCAACTTTCATATTATTAATAGATCCAATACCTGTTTGAACTGCATCGGATAAACCTGTTTTCAGCTTCATCTCCGACAATCTTTTACTATATAACTTACGATCTGAAAATCCTAGCGGATCGGTTGAAGACAAATGAGTATCAATTGGTGACCAACTATCTTGATCAAACATATAAAAGATTCTATCTTGACTAGAAGTAGGAAAATGATAACTACACTTAGGACAAACTTTTAAATTAGATTCAAGTATTTTGTAATACATTAAAAAATCACATTGATTACATTTGACCCATAAATCTGTATGAGAGTGTAAATCTAAATATTTAATGTTACTATCATTTAATAAGTTTCTTTTTTGTTTTAACCATTGAGATAGAGACATAATATCATCAATAAGAATAAGTTTAAATTAATTTATCTAAATAAAACTAAATAAAGAATAATAAAAATAGATTAACTAATTTATTATTCGACTAAATTAATATTTGTTACAGAAAATACAGTTAATCACGTGCAGTTTTATCTTTTTGACTTACGAAAAGAAGAGCCAAGCTAATTGGTACAACAACAATTATTGCACCTAAAATTAAACTATTTAAAAAACTAGATAATGATGAAGTCATACAAAAATCCTTATTTTACATAAATTTTATTATAGATTATATAATTTAAAACTCGATACACACAAATATTCTAATTATAGTTTAATATATCTTATGAATAACGTTAAAATTTAGATATTGACTCACCAACGTAAGATAATAGTTCCCCAGGTCAAACCAGCACCGAAACCAGCTATCACGACAATATCATTATCACTAATTTTATGTTCTTTTATAGCTTCATCTAATGCAAGAGGTATAGATGCTGCAGATGTATTACCATACTTACTTAAATTAGAAATAATTTTTTTGCTACTGATAGATAATTTTTCTGCAACTGCTGTTAAAATTCTTTCGTTAGCTTGATGAAGGACTAACCAATCTATGTCTTGTACAGACATATTTGATGCTTCAAGACAGCTCAAAATACTTAGAGGAACTTGAGAAACAGCAAATTTATAAACTTCCCTACCATTCATATAAACATGCTTAAAAGCGCCTTGATATAATTTTAAATTACCTACAGAAAGTTTATGTAAACTTTTTTCATAAGAGATAGAAAGATGACTAGCATATTTTCCATCTGTATTAATCTTAAAACTAAGTATACTATTATGAATAGAAGAACAAGACTGTACAATTGCTGCTCCTGCTGCATCTCCAAATAAAATACAAGTACTACGATCTGACCAATCAACCCATTGAGATAAAACATCCGCACCTATAACTAATATGTTACGATAGGTATTAGTTTGTAGAAACTGAAATGCAGTAACTAAACCAACAACAAAACCAGAACATGCAGCAGTTAAATCAAAAGCTACTGCATTTTTTGCACCTATTTCAAACTGTATTCTACTAGCACTACCAAAAAGATCACTTGGACTAGAAGTTGCAAGAATAATTAAATCAACCTCTGAAGGATCCATAGATGCTTTTTCTAATGCTTGTTGTGATGCAGAAATAGCTAAGTCATTAATAGATTGACTTTTTTCTGTTAGTAGTCTTCTTTCTTTTATTCCAGTACGACTGGAAATCCATTCATCAGATGTCTCCACAATTTTACTCATCTCATCGTTACTCAGCTTAAAAGAAGGTATAGCAGAGCCTGTAGCAATTATTTTTGCCCCTTGAATCATCAATGATTTCATATTAATTTTAGTATTAAACTTAAATTGGAAGGTTAATGTTTTATTTAAAGTGAATATTCGAATATAATCTTATTTTGAATAAGTTGTGATACTTATAGATAACTTAAAAGAACAAAAACCCGAAACAATCTTAAAATAGTACAAGTTAATTGCTGCTACCTTTCGGTCCTGACAAACTTAATGAAACTTACTATTATATGATTGTTCCGAGCTTAACAAGAATTATAACATTGGATGCTAAATCAAGCAACTAAATATAATAAAATCCTTAATTTGACATTCCTTGTATAATAAAATCAAAATAAGGTAATGCTAAAGTAGATTCAGTGTCAGATAAAAACTCCAGAGAAGAATTCTTTAAGCATTCTATTGCATCTATCATACCTAAAATTGGTACTCCTAAAGAATTATACATTTCCTTAACACCAATAATTCCTAATTGCTCAATAGATTCTTTTTCTCCTGATAATATACCGTAAGTAACTAACCTTAAATACCAGCCATAATCACGAAGACAAAGAGACCTTTTACGAGCACCTTCAGCATTTCCTCCAGGCGCAATATACTCCGGATGAATTTGAAAAATTGCTTTACTTGCTAATTTAATTATTTCTTGTTGGTTATCTCTAAGTATAGATACAACACTAATTCTTATTTCACTATCGGTAAAGTAGTTTTTCAGTATTTGTAATTCACCTACACTAGGATATCTTAATTCATTATCTGCACTCAGTATCACTTTAGTTATAACACTCATATTAATTAATATATAAAGTTTTTGATCAATAAAATATTAATCTAATATTAACAAAAATATAATTACATATGTATAGTAAAAAATACTAATGAAATTAAGCTGTAAAATAAAACATAATTTTCATGTGCATTTTTAAATAAACTTAAAAACTAAAATGAAAAAGATAAAATATCAGGAAAAAAACGATTGATCTCTATAACAAAACCAGCCGTAAATGTAACCCAGATAGCAGCAACAACCGGTACTGTAGATAAATACTTCATTAAATTATTATTCATAATGATCCTTATAACAATATATAAATTAATTAGCGAGGTGAAACAGTAATATCATCATCAGATGCTAAAAGTTTACCACTTGTAAACTCTTGTAAAGCAGCTAAAGGCCAAGTAAAACCAGACAAAGAAAACTTCATTGCTAATGGAACATCAATAATAATTTCTTTTTCGGTAGGCTTACTTGAAGCAGAAACAGCTTGTAAATATCCTCTACCAACCCATCCAATCCAACCAGTAATGTAAATAAATAGTAAGCCTGGTAACATAAAGTCACCAGCATGGTTCCATCTACCATCTGCAATTAGGTGAGGTAAACCTTCAGTTCCACATAATATACCGGCTTTGCTATATTTATTAAACCTATTCTGAGTTTGTTGAATTTGTTCATTAATAGCTAATGCTGGAGGAGTGTTTGGTTCATACTTAGATAATCTAGACTCCAACCTTTTTATCGAACTTGTTAAACGCTTATTAAATGCGGGAGATTCTTTACATGGAACTAGACCAGATACTTCAGCATAAGAAGCTTGAGATCCAAAAATAAAAACTACAACAAATAGTAATGAAATGACAATTTTTTTCATATTTATTTTCCTTAAATTCAAAGTCAATTAGGAACAACAACAAGTTACATTATTACCTAAATAATTAAATAAGATATAATAATACATAATAGTATAAACAAATATTTTATACTTAAAAAGTAACATTTTTTGAACATATTTACTTATATCAAATCTAAATGAAAAAATAAAACTATGAAATTTTGGAAATATTTTTTTAGCTTACAGGAATCAAACACAATAAAAACAGAAAAAAAACTATTTATTGATAAGATAAAGCATCTCAAAGATGAAACAAGTATATATTTAAGCTTTAGTAAAAAAGTTAACTTACAAGAACTAGAACTACTATGTGATTCAGTTGGATGGATACGAAGACCACTTAAGAAAGTAAAATTAGCACTAGATAATAGCTTTTTATCAGTATCATTATTTTGCTCGAAAGACAATATCGAAAAGATGATTGGATTTGCTAGAGTAACCTCTGATGGCTCATTCAATGCAACAATTTGGGACGTTGTTATTCATCCTGAATTTCAGGGAATGGGATTAGGAAAAGCTCTAATGAATGAAGTTATTAAACAACTAAGAAAATATGATATCAGTACAATTACTTTATTTGCAGATCCAGAAGTAGTAAAATTCTATAAACATATTGGATTTATAGTAGATCCTGATGGTGTTAAAGGTATGTTTTGGTACCCAATATAAAAGATTGGATAATATAAACAAAAAGAAAAGTTTTTGCTTAAGTTGTAGTAGACATCTAATAAATTATTTTATATAATCACGTAGAGATAAATACAATCGGGATATAGCGCAGTTTGGTAGCGCGCCTGCTTTGGGAGCAGGATGTCGCAGGTTCAAATCCTGCTATCCCGAATATAAAGTCAATTAAATGAGAACAATGATAAATCATAGTTTGGTTGAATATTTTTAATAGAATCACATAGATTAGATGCCTTAGAAACATAACCTAGATTATAATACATTTTACCTAAAGCAAATATAATATCACAGTTATTTGGTGACAAATCTAATGCTTTCAGGTAGTAATATTCAGATAAATTAAATAATTCATTTTTATAATAAATATAAGCTAAAAAAGTATAAAGAAGATCTTTTTTAATAGCTATTAAACTAGATTTTAGTAAAAAATCTGAAAGGCAAATACACAAGAAAAAATTTTCACGATTGAAGTGAAGATTAAAGAGAGTAACATAGGATTCTTGTGTAAACTTTGTATTAAAAAAAGTTAATGAATTATTAACTCTGTATAATGTTCTGATTAAAGTAAATAAATCTTTTGAAAGTGAAATAGAAAAGATAAATAGTAACAAAAAAACTATTGTTAAGTATAAATGAAATAATAGTGTACTGTTGCTCATAGATAAATAATATAAAAACTATAACAATATACAAACTAACATAAATCAAGATATAATTAAACAAAATCTAAAAAATATATCTCAAATAACTGATGAAAACAGCAAGTCAAAAAAAAATAAAAAGAAAAAATGGATTTTTATCTAGAATGAAGACAAAAAGTGGACAAAAAATTTTAAACCAAAAAAGAAAAAAAGGAAGAAAAATAACAAATTAATTGGAGATAAAATATATATTAGTTACCCTTTTTATATAAAAAAGGGTCATACTAAATATTAAATTATTAACAATAAAACCATTTAATTAGCTTTATGAACTTCGAAAAAGAAATGCAAACAATACTAAAATCTAACAACTTTTTAGTATACATATTTACAAAAGAAGAGGAAAGACTAAAAAATACTTTAACAAAAATTAGTCACGATCTATTTAGAAAAAAAATTAAAACTTGGAACTTTATAGAAGGATATGAAAACAGCAATACATATCAATCAAAACAAAACCCTCTTGAAGCACTAGAAACAATAACAAAAGAGAATAATAACGAAATAAAAGTTTTTTTCTTACAAGACTTTGATGTATTTACGAGTGACATTTCAATCAATAGAAAATTGAAAAACTTATCATACTTTCTAAAAACCAGTGCAAAATTTACGATTCTTAGTGGTACTACGGAGAACTTACCACAAAACTTAAAAGAACACATAATTGAAATAAGCTTACCACTTCCTAATAAAAAAGAAATAAAACAAGAACTAGAGCACTTCTTTTGTAAGACCAATTTATCACTATTAGCACAAAAAGAAAACATATCAATTGCATACACAGGTTTTTCTATCAATAAAATACGTTACTCTATATCAAAGCTAATAATTAACAATATACCAACAAAAAATATAATTAAAAAAATTTTAAAGGAGAAAGAAGAAATAGTCAATGTAAATAAAGGACTAAAATTTTATATTGATAATAATAATGAACCTAACCTTGGCGGATTAAAAAACCTTAAAAAATGGTTAATAATCAGAAGTACTAGTTTTACTAAAAAAGCATCTGCTTATGGAATAAAAATGCCCAAGGGCATTCTTCTGGTAGGAATACAAGGAACAGGTAAATCATTAAGTGCAAAAACTGCATCTCAATATTGGAAAATACCATTACTTAGATTAAATATTAGCAAAATTTTTGCAGGTATACTTGGAGAATCAGAGAAAAAGGTAGAAAGTATTATATCAACATGTAGACAATTAGCACCATGTATTCTATGGATAGACGAAATAGATAAAATATTTAATGAATATGCAAACAACAGTGACAGTGGAACAACACAAAGAGTAACAAATATAATTTTAACATGGCTGTCAGAAAGAAAAGATGAAGTATTTATTATTGCAACAGCGAATAGAATAGATAAATTCCCAGTAGAAATGCTAAGAAAAGGTAGATTTGATGAAGTATTCTTTGTAGATTTACCCACCTTTAAAGAAAGATTAAATATATTCCAAATACACTTAAAAAAAGTTAGACCACTAACATGGCATAAATACAATCTTTACTATTTATCAAAAATATCACAAAATTTTTCTGGTGCTGAAATTGAACAATCTATAATAGAAGCTATGTACAATAGTTTTTATGCAGGTAGAGAATTTACTACTTTAGATTTAATAAACTCTATAAATAAAATTATTCCAATTGCTATAAGTGAGAGAAATAAATTACAAAAACTTAGACAATGGGGGCACAGCGGCAAAATAAAAATAGCATAGTGCTTTTATTTTATTAACTTTGACTAAGGAAAGGACGAACAAATATATCAATAATATATTTGTTGTTTTTCTTGATTGTTCTGATATTGAACTACTTTTCCGGAGAGTGTCCTCTCAAGTATAATCGTCGCTACAGAGTTTAACAGCCAAGTTCGGAATGGATTGGAGTGGGTCCTACTGCGCTATAAATATCAAAACATAAATTGCAATACACAAAAAAATAAAAATTAATGTGTTTAATAGAGTTAAATTTTCGATCTATTAGTACATCTTAGCTGAACATATTACTACGCTTACACTTGATGCCTATCAAACGGTTGTTCTTACCGTGATCTTAAAGAGTACTCATCTTAAGGTAGGCTTCCCACTTAGATGCTTTCAGCGGTTATCCAATCCATACTTGGCTACCCAGCGTATACTGTTGGCACAATAACTGGTACACCAGAGGTATGTGTCTCCCGGTCCTCTCGTACTAAGGAGAAATCCTTTCAATACTCTAACGCCTGCACCGGATATGGACCGAACTGTCTCACGACGTTCTGAACCCAGCTCGCGTACCGCTTTCATGGGCGAACAGCCCAACCCTTGGGACGTGCTACCGCCCCAGGATGCGATGAGCCGACATCGAGGTGCCAAACCTCCCCGTCGATGTGAACTCTTGGGGGAGATCAGCCTGTTATCCCTAGAGTAACTTTTATCCGTTGAGCGACAGCCTTTCCACTCAGAACTGTCGGATCACTAAGGCCGACTTTCGTCTCTGCTCGACTTGTAGGTCTTGCAGTCAAGCTTCTTTATGCCTTTGCACTCTACGACTGATTTCCGACCAGCCTGAAGAAACCTTTGCACGCCTCCGTTACCTTTTAGGAGGCGACCGCCCCAGTCAAACTGCCCACCAGGAAATGTCTCTTGGCCGGTTTACGGCATCAAGATTAGAATTCTAATTTAGCTAGAGTGGTATCTCACTGTTGACTCCTTTATGTCCTCAAACATAGTATCTTAGCCTCCCACCTATTCTGCGCAAACTAAACCCAAACTCAATTCCAAGCTACAGTAAAGCTTCATAGGGTCTTTCTGTCCAGGTGCAGGTAGTCCGCATCTTCACAGACAATTCTATTTCGCCGAGTCTCTCTCCGAGACAGTGCCCAAATCGTTACGCCTTTCGTGCGGGTCGGAACTTACCCGACAAGGAATTTCGCTACCTTAGGACCGTTATAGTTACGGCCGCCGTTCACCGGGGCTTCAGTCGCTAGCTTCGTAAATTAACTAACCAACTTCTTTAACCTTCCGGCACTGGGCAGGCGTCAGCCCCCATACATTGTCTTACGACTTCGCGGAGACCTGTGTTTTTGGTAAACAGTCGCTTGGGCCTATTTATTGCAACCCTACAAGGGTACCCCTTCTTCCGAAGTTACGGGGCTATTTTGCCGAGTTCCTTAGAGAGAGTTATCTCGCGCCCCTTAGTATACTCTACTTACCTACCTGTGTCGGTTTAAGGTACAGGTATTTGTTATTTAAGATATGATAAGATTTTCTTGGAAGCATGACATCAATCACTTCAATACCGTAGTATTTTGTACTCACTGTTTAACTCAAAGTATTTTCTCTACTTCTCATAGTCTTACAAGTTTAAACCGGTAACCAACATCCGGATGATTTAGCCTTCTCCGTCCCTTAATATCAACAACAAATAGTACAGGAATATTAACCTGTTATCCATCGACTACGCTTTTCAGCCTTGCCTTAGGTCCTGACTTACCCTTCGCGGACGAGCCTTCCGAAGGAAACCTTAGGTTTTCGGGGCATTGGATTCTCACCAATGTTTTCGCTACTCAAGCCGACATTCTCACTTCTGATTCGTCCACACCCACTTTCGTTAGTGCTTCAAACTACAACAGAACGCTCCCCTACCGATGTAAAACATCCCACATCTTCGGCAAATTACTTAGTCCCGTTCATTTTCGGCGCAAGATCACTAGACCAGTGAGCTATTACGCACTCTTTAAAGGATTGCTGCTTCTAAGCAAACCTCCTGGTTGTATAGGCATTCTTACTTCCTTTACCACTTAGCAATTATTTAGGGGCCTTAGATGGTGGTCTGGGCTGTTTCCCTTTTGACAATGAAGCTTATCCCCCACTGTCTCACTGGTTGACTACACACTTAGTATTCAGAGTTTGCCTTGATTTGGTACCGCTCTCGCAGCCCGCACCGAAACAGTGCTTTACCCCTAAGCTATAGCATCAACCGCTGCGCCAAAACGCATTTCGGGGAGAACCAGCTAGCTCCGAATTCGATTGGCATTTCACCCCTAACCACAGCTCGTCCGCTGATTTTTCAACATCAGTCGGTTCGGACCTCCACTTA